TGCAGAACCCCGCTATGCAATGGCAGAATTAGAAGAAGGAGATATCTCGGCCCATTTGAACGATTATGAGGAATTGAAAACGCTTTGTATTCGGATAAAAAAAGATAGAGACCCCAGCGTCATCATATGGATAGGCACTTGTACTACAGAAATAATAAAAATGGATTTGGAAGGTATGGCACCCAAGTTGGAATATGAAATAGGAGTACCAATTTTAGTGGCAAGAGCAAATGGACTGGATTATGCTTTTACTCAAGGGGAAGATACTGTGTTAGCTGTAATGGCACATCGTTGTCCAGAACAGGAATTCCCCGTTGGTGAATCGAAAAAAACTATAACAAAAACAAATTTATTCCCTTTTCCTTTTCTTAAGGAAAAGAAATTGGTGGAATATGCAAATCATCCTCCCTTAGTTATTTTTGGGTCTTTACCTTCGAATTTGGTCTCTCAACTTAATACAGAATTAAGACGCCAATTCATCAAGGTATCGGGTTGGTTGCCCGCTCAGAGATATGCCGATCTTCCATCACTGGGTGATGGAGTCTATGTTTGTGGCGTTAACCCATTTCTGAGTCGTACAGCAACAACTTTGATAAGACGAAAAAAATGTGAATTAATCGTAGCTCCTTTTCCTATTGGTCCGGACGGAACGCGTGCTTGGATCGAAAAGATTTGTCCTGTATTTGGTATTGAGACCCAAAGTCTGGAGGAAAGAGAGGAACGGATATGGGAGAGTTTAAAGGATTATCTTGATTTGGTACGCGGGAAATCTGTCTTTTTAATGGGAGATAATCTCCTAGAAATATCTCTAGCAAGATTCTTAATCAGATGTGGTATGATCGTTTATGAAATTGGTATTCCATATATGGATAAACGGTATCAAGCTGCTGAATTAGCACTTTTACAAGATACATGTATAAGAATGTGTATACCAATACCACGAATTGTGGAGAAACCAGACAATTCGAATCAGATACGACGTATGCGCGAGCTACAACCCGACCTAGCCATCACCGGAATGGCTCATGCTAACCCGTTAGGGGCGAGAGGAATTGGTACTAAATGGTCAGTTGAATTTACTTTTGCCCAGATTCATGGATTTGCCAATGCAAGAGATGTACTTGAATTGGTTACCCGCCCTCTACGACGTAACGAAAATTTAGATAACTTGGATCGGACCACCCTGGTTAGAAATAAAAACGAGTTCTATACCAGTACTCCTACTCCTAGATAAAATAACAGAGAATATATGTATTAATAGCATATACATATATCCAGATGTTATAATATCTATTCTAAATCGATTTTCTATTTTCTATATGTTAGATATTGGAATCTATTCTGTGAAATCTAATTTATGGATGTATAAAATGATAACTATTCCTATCTGTATCTCCCATATATATATGGGGGATACCAGATCTATTTATTCTATTCCTATTTCCCATTCTTTTATTTCGATCAAAAAGGAGTTTCGATATGATAAGAGTACTTGGTCTACTATGGGATCCATTATCATCATGGATAGAAGTCTCAGGTCCGATCATTTTATTTGGGCTATATTATGGATTTATCACTACATTGCCTTTTGGTCCTTCTAAAATATATTCCATTAGATCTTTCTTTTTGGGAGAACCTATCTATGGTATAATAGCTATAAGTGGTTCTATTACGGGACAATTAATAGTCTTTTTGTCCATGTACTATTCGCCCATCTATGCAGCGTTGTGGAAACCTCACGCAATAACTTTATTGGTCGTACCATACATGTTTTTTCGTTTTTATCAAATTAGCAAAGAACCTTCAAGTTCTGAATCTCTACACCCCATAAATTCGATCAACAATCCAAAAATTCTAAGTATATTTATGGGTGGTCTAATTCTTCAATTGTTTAATCCCATTCTTTTAGCAAATCCCGTATTAACAAGACTGGTTAACCTCTTTCTTTTTCGTTACGGCGATAATATATCATTTGTGATAAGTAGTTTTTGCGGTTGGTTGGGTGGTCATATTCTATTCATCATTTTTACAAAATTTGTATCTTTCCGTATAGAACGTAATTCACCTATCGATTATACTATATTAAGACGTTATATCAATCGAACCTTTAGTGTATTTCTTCTTTCTTATTGTTTATTGTATTTAGGTAGAGCCCCATCACCTTTTCTTAAAAAGAGAAATAATAATTATGATTACATCGGTGACAAAAATGATCACTCTGTGGCTGTGGCTAGAGATGATCGTCCTGTGGCTATAGATCCGAAAAAACTTCCAGGACTTCCGAAGGAAGAACAAATAACATGGTTAGCATGGTTCAAGCAACCATGGCCCATTATTTTCTTTGATCATAATAGAGCTTATCGGCCAATACGATATATCGGGAATAGCCCATTTACTCAACTAGGTCCTGTCAGGACCGAAGTCTCTCAATATTTTTTTGGCACATATTCGAGTGATGGAAAACAAAGAATCTCTTTTACGTTTTTACCTAGTGTATTGGTCCTTGGGGAAAAGCTCGAGAAATATAGAGATCTTTCAGGTACTTCTTGCTCATCTGAGGATCCTTATCATAGATGGATCCATACCATGAAAAGAAGAAGAGATTCTTTAGGGAATGAATTTTCGGATCGAGTAAAAGCTCTAAGCAATGGATCTCCTGTTGAAAATGTTATGGAAAGAAGAGTGAAATTCTCTAATTCTCAGGGATATTCTTTTACTGAAATGTATGATCCATTCCTTAATGGGGCATTCCGTGGAACAATAAACCAATTCGAGTCCTCCCGAATGCTGAACGATTCGATCATTTCGAATCTTTCGGATTTTACAGAGGTCTTTATGAAAGACCGTAAAGAAGGATTCCCAAATGATCCGTTTGGGCATAGGTACCATATCTCTCATCATTGGCAGGAATTGGAACACGAAAGCTTTCGACTACCCTGGGAACCCTTACCTACAGATACTGTTCGTTCGCTCATTCCGATAACTAAATCATCGGAAAGAGGAAAAGTTGAACCTATTTCGAAACGGCTTTATCTATTAGCAGAACGAATAATTCCAAATCAAGCAAGGAAGATCTTTCAAAAGTATTTGTCGAATATAGATTCTTCAAATATAGATTATTCTTTTGGTAACCTGATCTATCCAAAAGATTTGTTGAAAATGCCTTCTGATCAGATCCAAGAGATCTATGCAAAAGAGGATGATTCGTTGATACATTTATTGTGGTTGGAAATAGCCCTTCGAGTAGCCTATATAGATATCGTACCGGAAATTGCTTCATGTAATAAACGAATCTACACAAACTATTTGGTAAATATTTACAGCCGAATCGACGGTAGAAACGTTGCGCCCACAGGTACCATAAAATGGGAATTGATTCTTGATCTTTTTACTACGGAACAAAAGGTTACTTCGGAACATATTTTCTTTTTCGAGTCTTTGGCGCAACACGAGTGGACAATACTACAGAAATTTCGTGGGAATGTATCTACGGATGATTCAACACAAACGAAAGATTTGCTTACCCTTTACAGGGAAATACTATTAAATGAACCTCTCGAAATTAGAGAGATCCGGAAACATGTGCCTCGATGGTCCTCTGGTTTGATGATGGGCGACTATGATGAGTTAAGCGCAGCTCAACTCACAACGAGTAAGGTTCGTTCAAGAAAGATCAGAAGTACGCTGACTTTTGATCTTGAGCAACGACAAATAGTTCTGAAACGTTTTTTTGGCGAGTCAGATTATCGTCGGAACGTAATCGCAGGATCCATACGTGCTCAAAGACGTAAAATTACGATATGGAAGAAGATACAACCAAATGTACATTCCCCATTCTTTTTGATAAGAATGGAAATACCCGCTTATCCTAAAGATTATTACGACACGTTCGATTCTGATAGAGTTAATATGGAACAAATCCAGAAAGAAATTAGGGAAAAAATCCAGATATCCAAAAAATCGGAACCGGTCCCCCACAGTATGACAATCGTTGAGTCCTTATGTGCACTGTGGGCGGAATTGAACCATTTAAGAGGTTTATTACTATTGGCTCAATCAATTCTTAGAAAACGTATAATATTACCATCACTTATAATAGCCAAAAATATTGGTCGTATATTATTATTTCAAGTCCCCGAATTTTCCGAAGATTGGGAAGAAATGAGGAGAGAAGTGCATATCAAATGCGCTCCTGATGGTACCGAATTTTCCGAAACAGAATTCCCAGACAAATGGAAAAAAAATGGTATGCAGATAAAGCTTCTATTTCCTTTTCGTTTGAGGCCTTGGCATAGAAGATCCAAACCCCGATTCGAGAAAAGATTGCGTTGGAGTTATTTAACGACCTTTGGATTGGAAACTGACGTACCTTATGGTGATCCAAACCCACAGCTAGGACCTTTTTCCAAATTTTTTCAACCTATCTTCAAAAAATTGATCTTCAAAAAATTGAAAAGAGGATTGATCATCTTCAAAAAATTGAAAAGAGGATTGAGGAGAGAATTTATTATCTTCAAAAAATTGAAGAGACGATTGATGGGATCTACAGGAATAGGACGCATTCCACGAGTTAGATATATAGACAAGAGTGAACTGAATGACCGGATACAAAATAAATTACTGAGTGAGACTACTCCTATGGGTAGTGCAAATGATTCACCAGAAGTTAATGATCAATTTGGATATGGAACCCGAACAATTAATGTGAAAGATCCAGATTATCGGACGACCACAATGAAGGAGCGGATCGAATCTATCGCGATCATAAATAGCAGCTCTCCTATAACTGGAATGTCTCTGGTAGATTCAGAGATTAATACCGGATCGAAAGGGAGTTTGAATATGTTGGGATCAACATTCAAAAAGCGATTGGTTCAGATTCGGCGAATACCTGGTCGATTTCGAAATAAAAGTGTCCAATTAATCCGAAAAAGGTTCTATTCAATGAAATTAATGAAACTTTTTATCAAAATGGACCGAGATCTTTTACCAAGTGTTATTCATTTCATCGGGTCAAATATAAAATTTTGGATTCGATCCGCTTGGATCCGATCCACGGGGAATATAGCAACAATTTACGGACGAATATTCATTCTCAATAATGATATTTCAAGAATAAATAGAGGTAAAATTACCAACTACTATTTGATCACCGAAAAAATACAAGATTTTGAAATTCGTCCTGATCAAAACATGTTCTCAATGTCCCAAGCATATGTATTTCACAAGATATGGCAGATAAAGACAATGAACAGGTCCTATTCAAAGTATTTATTAGAATCTCGAGCCCAAGCATCATATCCCTTGATCAAAAAGAAGATCAAAGAATTATTAGATATACAAAGAATATTGGATCACGATAAACCACAAGATCTGAAGGAGAATGACTGGAAACAATGGTTGAGATGTTCTGACCGGTACAATTTATCCCCACAAATATGGTCTAGGATAAACCCACAGAAATGGAGAAATAGAGTCAGTAAGCAATGTACGTGCTATGAAGAACGATTCATTCCCTATGAACAACAAAAAGATTCTATATTTGCAGCTGTGATGGAACCTTCTTTGAGACTACTTCGGAAAATGAACAAACGTTACAGATACGATCTCTTATCATATAGTTATCTCGATTCGACAAAAGATTCGGATATTCACGGACCACCAGTACAACCTGATATACCAAATGATAAAAATATTACCGATCATGAAGGAATTCTCAGGGAAAAGTGGATTCGTGATATTCTCGAGGAGGATTGGAAGGGTACCGATTTCAATATCGTGAATGGTCCTCGTTCTACTATTGATATTTATGATGCTATACGTTCTTGTACTTACGATCATACAACAATGATTGACAGGCAGAAGACTTATTTTATTACGAATCGGCAGGGGGTTGATGAGACGCGAAAAGAAAATGTTGGCATTATGGATTCTCCAGGAATCGAGAAGAGAGGATCTGGATTAGATCTAAAATTATGGTTATTCCCGGAACTTTTAGGAATAAAAAATATATATGAAACTAAATCGAAGCTCCTACCAGGAAAATCGTTTTTACAAGAAGAACGAGACCGGAAAAAGATGGAGGAAAAAGAACAGAAGGAAACAACAAATGTTCTGGAACAAGGAATAGGTGCTAGATCATATGTTCAGAACAAAAAAGGAAAAGAGCATAATTGGAACGATGAATATGATAAAGTAGAAGACCAACAAACTGGTGAAGTAGAAGATCAACAAACTGGTGAAGTAGAAGATCAACAAACTGGTGAAGTAGAAGATCAACAAACTGGTGAAGTAGAAGATCAACAAACTGGTGAAGTAGAAGATCAACAAACTGGTAAAGTAGAAGATCAACAAACTGGTAAAATAGAAGGTCAACGAACTAATAGAGTTATTTTTCAATACAGACCGGTAGAAGCTATAGGGGAAGAAAGTGTATTCAAGCTGTCGGATATTTGCAGGGTTATGTCCGGAATTAAGGATCCAGACCAATATCTTTGGACCAATATTCAAGAGGGAAAAGTGAATCTGAATCTAATGTTCCTTCTTCTTGATAAGGATAGAAATGAAGATGAAATATGGGAAAATAATCTTATTCAGGGGGATGTTCCGATAAAGGTAAGCAGTAAAAAAGAAATATGGGTAGATAAAAAAATAGTGGTCCCCGAACCGTATCGTTTATCAAGCATACCAGATTACGAATTCCTGATGTATAAAATCGTAAGTATTTCATTGAAGTTTCAAAATGGAGACCGGGAATGGATGGATGGAAATCTTTATGATGGATCTGTGCAACGCGGTCAAATTCTGGGGGATGAAAAAAACATTTTGAGTTCCCTCAATTTAGAAGATATTTTGCTTCCGAAACGTCGCAGAGAATTTCGAATCCTGAATCGGTTTGATCCAGAGAACGATCATGCAGGATTTTCCAATGGAAAAGACATAGACATACAAAATGATGAAGAACTCATGGAAAGAAACCAACATCTTAGCGCAGATACAACGCAAATAATTAAACGTTTTCTTTGGCCTAGTTATCGATTAGAGGATCTTATTTGCATGAATAGATATTGGTTCAATACAAATGATGGGAGTCGATCCGCAATGTTGAGAATACGTATGTATCCCCTAACTTTCAATTGATAGATTTTTTGCTTCAATTACGTTTTCGTCGAAAGAAAAGAATAGATTGATTCAATGGAGTTTCAGGATAAATAAATTGAACCAATCTGTTCGTTTCGTTTCATCAATGTGAAAAGATTCTACATCTCGTATCGTATTTTGCCATAGGTCCAAAACCAGATGTTCCTCCAAGAGGATAGAAAGAATCCGACCAATTTTTCTTCAATAGAAATGGTCGGAACGAATTCAGAATTATTATATGGACCATGAAAATGAAAGAATGGATCTAATTCTTTTTTCTGACTCGAGAAAAAAAAATTTCCATTCAACTCAACTCCAGGAAAATTTGTTTTTTTTTATGATTAAGAATTTATCCATTAGTTCGTATCTGATTCCTGATAAACAGAGAGGATCTGTTGAATCTCAGGTATTTTATTTAACCAATCGGGTCCTAAGACTTACCCAACATCTGCAATTGCACGGAAAAGACTATTCTTCCCAAAGAGGTTTGTGGAAAATTTTGGGCAAACGTAAGCAACTTCTGGTTTATCTCTCTAAGAGGGATAAACTTCGTTACGATGATTTAATCGGTCGATTAGGTATTCGTGGACTAAAAACCCGTTAATTTCGAAGTTTTCAATTCCAATTTTGAAAGATCCCGAATCCCAATTAGTCGTTCTTTTGTTCTCATTTAGAAAACGAACCGGAGAGGGGTGACATATGATCATGCTTGCTACAGAGAAAAACCCCCTGATGGTAAGTATGGGTCCTCATTATCCATCGATGCACGGTGTTCTTCGACTTATTGCTAGATAGTCAAAATGTTATTGACTGTGAACCTCTATCAGATTATTTACATAGGGGGGAAGGATGGATCAAATTGTTTAGAACCAAACAATTGTCCAATATCTCCCCTATGTAACGCAATGGGATTATTTAGCTACTATGTTCGCAGAGGCAATAACGGTAAATGCGCCGTTAAGATCGATTGGGAAATATGTATCCCAAAGGGCTAGCTATAGCAGAGTGATTATGCTAGAGTTGGGTTGTATAGCTTCTCATTTTTTATAGCCTGGGCTTTTAATAGCGGATATCGGTGCGCAAACTCTCTCTTCTTATAATCGACTCGTATCGATCAATTTCATTTGTAGAAATGGTGATAGAGTATCGTATATATGATCTATAGATTAGGAATCGGTATATCTATTCCTATCCAAAAAGATGATGGGTATATTTCAGAAGATTTATCTATTCTATATGACCAGAATCTCTCGAAATCTCTATAGTATTATGATCGACCAAAAACATGATTGATCCATCCATATCAAACTCATTATGAAAATGACCTTTCACGATTGAACCATATTCGGGGTGATACGGAGGGATCGAAATAGGACAAAGATATTTATTTGTCCCATTAAAAAAATACAGAACCTTAAAATATTGGTTCCAAACATAATTGATAGTACAATTATTGATTCGTTTTATATTCATAATATCCCGTTATTAGCCATCTTTATTGGGCATATATTAGAAGATTTGGCTATATATGATCTTATCAAATTGAAAACTTTTTACTAACTAATGGAGATCCAATGGCACATTCGGTCAAAATTTATGATACATGTATTGGTTGTACCCAATGCGTACGAGCTTGTCCCACAGATGTATTGGAAATGATACCTTGGGAAGGATGTAAAGCTAAGCAAATTGCTTCTGCTCCAAGAACAGAAGACTGCGTAGGTTGTAAGCGGTGCGAATCCGCTTGTCCAACAGATTTCTTGAGTGTACGTGTTTATTTATGGCATGAGACGACTCGCAGTATGGGTCTAGCTTACTGATCAATATGCACAATATCTTGGATCAAGTATGGGTTTTTATAGAGAGAGATGGAAAGTCTCTTCCATTTCTATAATGAGCGAATTACCCTAGATCAATCAACAATATTTGTTAGTTCGCCCATATCTGCAAATTCCTTAATACCATTATTTCCCCTCCCATAGAGGGAGGGAATGAGCTGATTCGATGGTATACTCTAGGTATTTGTTTACTAGAGCTCCTTTTCATTACTTATACATTCCGTCCGTTACCATTTCCAATTCAATAATTCATTGATCCAATTTGAAAAAAGAAAGATTCTAACTGGATAGATCTTATTGAATTTAAACAGAATTGGAAAAGAAGGATAGTCTTCAGTATCCCGTATGGGTTTTGTAATTATTGGTTCCATGGCAGATACAGGTCCCAATAGATCCATTTTCAAATGATCTCTCATGGATCGATTGGTACGGCACTTTCATTCTTAGCGGGAACAAGTGACGATAGGATACGTATTCTTCTTCTTGATGAAATAATAGGGCTATATTAATACCTAAAATACTATGTCCAGTAGTTTTGAAATGGCTTCTCTTGCATTGCCGGAAATCTGTGGTTTTGTGGCAGAATCTATTAGATCTTCTTCCCGAAAAAAATGACTGGTTATCAATTTTTTCGACCTTTCAAATCGAATTATTGTTACTGCAATAGTGGCAATTGGAGTGATATTAACTCCTATCCATTTGTTGTCTATGTTACGTTGAATATTCTAAGTTGAAAATGTGACGAACCCTTATTTAACGGATTCTGGAGAGATTCTTATCCTGATCTGTTCCTTTCTACCCACGGATGATGGGATGGGGTAAAAGTTAGTTCATCTCGATCCTTCCATCTATGAAATGAATGGCAAAAAAATTATTTTTGTACTTTCCAGATGGATTTTTAGCTATATAATATAATTAATGGATACAAAATTATCTTTTTCCTCTTTTGATTTGAGAGATTAGAGATTAATGGAATGGGATGGAGCAAATAAAAAAAAAATGAAATTATTTCTCTTTTATTTTGATCTAATATAGTTAAAGTTAGTTCAAGTTATTTCAAGTAGTGATTCCATCATTCTATAATGAATCTTTGAAATAACTTGGACCAGTTATTGATGTAACTTATCAATTACATAAAGGAACTGGATCGAATCTATCCTTTTTTCCCTCCGGGAATTCGGTCCATTTATGGTTCTATGTTAGATCAACCATCCATAGCTGTGTAATCCTATTCCTAATAGATCGACCCCCAAATAACGGATCCAAACTATAGAAAATCCTAAAGAAGCCACAATTGCCGGTTCCTCACCCTGCCAACCCTTATTCATTCTAGTATGCAGATAAATTGCGAATATGGTCCAAGTAATTAATGCCCAAGTCTCTTTTGGATCCCAGCTCCAATAAGATCCCCATGCTTCATTGGCCCATATTGCTCCAGAAAGAGTACCTATGGTTGAAAGAGAAAAACCGAGACCAATCGCACGATAACTCCAATGATCTAATTGTTTGATCAATTTACATTTACGATAATTCGTTGATGAAAAATAAAAAGTGTATTGCAAATCACTTTTTTGTTTTTCATGTGAATAAAAATTTTCATTGGGAAGAATGGATCGGGAAAATAAATTGTCTATCGCACCGAGAAGAACCTGTCTATTTACTCCGGACATAATCACTAGAAGAGCTATTGATGCTAGGGATCCACATAAAAGGGTTGCATAACTGAACAATATCATACTTACATGCATCATTGACCAATGAGATTGTAGCGCGGGTACTAACATTCCGGATCGTTGCATTTCCTCCGGAAGACCTAAAGTAGCAAAACCATGAGTTAACATAGCACTTGGCGCGGTGATTGCCCCTAACCACCGATCATCTTGGCTCCGTACTTCTAGAACTATATGGAGCACGGATGAACTCCAGGAAAGGAACATGAATGATTCGTACAAATTACTCAACGGTAAATGTCCCGAATAAAGCCAACGAGTAATTAATAATCCCGTTGTACAAAGAAAAGTAACTATCATGCCCTTTCCTCCCGAGCTGCTTAGTGCTTCAATTGGATAAACTAAGGTTCCCCAATAAATGAGAGTGACAACCAAAATGAGAGAAAAAGAGATATGAGCCAATATATGTTCTAAAGTTATGAATATCATAATAAACCCATTTATTCATTTTATTTCCGAATGAGATCTATGATGGAAAGATAGGATCTATTTATCACAATGGAAATAGATTGAACAGATATTGCTACATAGCAAGAAGTGATTGAGTAGATCTTCTTTCAAAAATGCCGCCACTCGGATTTGAACCGAGATGCTCTCGCACTGCTTCCTAAGAGCAGCGTGTCTACCAATTTCACCATGGCGGCTTCGTAGGGACCATACTAGCTTATTTACACCAGATCGTCAATGTTATGGAACGTGTCTAGCAGAGGGAGTAATCTGTGAATATAACATCGGGCATTTACATTTAATCAATTTTATGTTGGTTGATGGTTATAACGGAGCATAGCGCAGCTTGGTAGCGTGCCATCTTGGGGTGATGGAGGTCGTGGGTTCAGATCCCACTGCTCCGAAAGAGCATAAGAAAATAGTCACATGCATTATCGGACAAGGAATATCTATTCATTTTTGCTCACGATGGGAAGAATCGGAGCAACTAGATTCCAAACAATAAAGAGAGATACATGGATCATAACTTTTCAATCTTTTTGATTGGATGGTTTGATCATATACATATCTAGAACAAAACTATGTTTCTGATCCATGATCTCCCGTATGATTATTCTCCAATATTTTGTTGGACTTTCAATTTTTAGGGGAGACATCCAAATATATTGATAGCTCACAATAATATGAAATACGGACTAATATTACTATATACAGGCTGCTAATGAATGAATTGATCCTTTTTTGAGCTTCTGAGATGTAGAAAGGGGTTTCATTAATAGAATAAAAAGTTGCACTAGATTACGCACCTATATTTTGGTCAGCTTTTTTTATGTATCTCTGCCACAAGAGTTTTTACATTATGCATTATAAATGGTAGAGATACGAAGAAAGATGATGACTTTGAGTTCTCCTAAAGGATTGAGCACTCTATCCAAGCATAAAGGAGGGAAAGAATGGGTTCAGAGATGAATCATTGGAAGGAACAGAAGCAGAAGAAGGATGAATCGAGATATCGAGATATCTGGAACTACGAACTAGTAATTATTCGCTATAGAGCAATAACCTGCATTTATTACGAAATGCACGAGCGATTCCATAATGAAATAATATCATCTCTATGCATGATTCCCTAGGTTCTGTGCCATTCTTTATCAAAAATAAGAAATCGTTTCGATACTAGTTTCGGATCGGAATGGATGGATTGGGATGTTTATAAGGTTGAGCTACCGGAAATGTAGCATAATGGTAATGCTGAAGTGGATCCTTACAATAAATGATGAACTCTAATCCCTTTCTAGTGGGAAGGCGGAATGGATAGAGGAATGGTTGAGAAATTTCCCATTTATCCAGATTGGCTGGTTGAAGGGAAGTACTGTAGTGGAACTAATTAATGATCGTGTCCCTTTCGTACGACCACCACCCTTGGGAGTACCCGAAGAAAATGATTTATTTCGCATCACTGTTCTCCAGGGTCCTGGAGGGTGGTGTCGTATATTCCCTCGTGTTGTGCTACGGGTCATCCGAATAAAAATTGATATCAATTTATTTTGATGATCCGGAGGAATCATCATTGGCTATGCAATAAAAACTTTTTGAATGACCGGTGGAGATAGACTTAGCTAAAGAAAAAGCTTTTATTGCGGCCCGATATGCTTTTCCCTTCCGAACATTTTTACGAATTCTTTTCTTGGATCTAGAAGTACGCTTTTTCGGAACTGCCATAACGAACAGTGGGTTTAATTAATATATTGTGATGTGAAAGACATCTTATGTATTTCATTTATTCATTTTTATCGTAGATAACTCCGTTCTTTATCGGAATCTGCTGCAAATTGAATCAATCCATTCTCTCACGGAAAATAAATAATAATGGAATCTACCAATTGAAATTGAAAGGTAAATTTCCATGATATATTCTCATCTATTTTATAGAATATATTCATATAACGATCGATGTCGAAAGTCGTTTACCTAACTAGATTTTGTTATCCTTAAAACAAAAGAATCCATTATCTTTATCTTCAGACGATAATTCGTATCGGGGTTAAATAGATTATCACTAGGCCTAGTCATGAATATACCGTACGTAGTAATCCGTTCTTTTGAAAAAATATTTTTTATTAATTAGATCCTATTTTCGAGTATTTTCTTTTCTATGATGCTAATGTAAGTACTACTATACCTTTGATCAAAAAATATTGATTGTTTTTTCGTAGATCGCGTAAAAGTAACGTACTGACAATTCTAAGGTCAAAGAGCTTTATAAGGCGCTCCCGATGCGAAAGAATTTGAATCAAAAATCTCACCAAATTGGATTCGGTCCATGGATTGCATAGAAATTGATAGCTTTTTATCTCCTCCAATTTCACTATCCAAGATCTTATTGTTTTCATTTCTTTTTTACCCCCCCCTTTTTTTGTTTTCATCTCTATATAATAGAATACTGATTTAATATAATTGGAAAGCTCATGCCAACCACTCAACTCACTACTAATATTTGCATATCTTCCAATTGAAATATCCAGCTCCATTTTGGTCATTCCATTTCTTCTTTACCCCGGAAAAAAATATCATGAAATACCATGAAAAATATAATGAAATACCATGAAAAAGAGCTCGTGTAGATGACATGAGCCTTTGGAGTGAAGAAAGCTATAAGAGAAAAAAACAGAAATTTGTTTGATGGAAAAGCTAACATTAGGTTTAGGGATAATCAGGCTCGAACTGATGACTTCCACCACGTCAAGGTGATACTCTACCGCTGAGTTATATCCCTTCCCTACCCTCGGAAGGAGAACTGACTGATTAATAATAACTTACCAAAGGCTCGAGAGACTCACCACCACTATTCCACTATTTTATTTCGAACAACTTTAAGCCAGACCTTTCGAAAATAGGATTTCCTACTGATTCGAACCATAACATATGGTCCCGTAAAATTGTTAATATTTTACCTGTCTTGATCAAACAAGTTTGAAATGAAAAATATTTTGTTCAGCGTGTTTAATCTGATCTAGCACTAGTGCGTGCGGAAAGGACCCAATATTGTTTGGAAGAACAAAGAGAACAAGACCGAGTAAAGATGATACGGAGATGATACGAATCAAATTGTTCTTCTTGCACCAAGGATATTACCGTTTTCGAAAAATAAGAGCTACTTTTATATCTTTTTCCATTCAAAAGTTCCGATGTGTTTCCACCTGAAAATGAACAAATTCTCAGGAACACGTACATACAGGATCCATCATTACAGAACAGAAAAGAGAAGACCCTATGCAACCGTTAACTACTTCATGTAAATACATTGAAATCCTACCAGAACATTATTTGTAACTAGCATCGCTATCCTCTCACCTAGCAGGCAAATATTGACCTCTACGGATGGAAATACTTCTTGATCTTGATCTGGATCGATGTGAGAGTACAGCTACAACTACATTTCCAAAATCAATGTTGTCTCTTCGGAACAGGTTGACCCCTTCGCTCTCTCGTGGTACAATCCTCTTCCCGCTGAGCCCTCACTTTTCCACCGGTCCACAGAAACAAGATATAGGACTGATGGATGCCAGCAGTTCATCAGTTCATCATAGAAGAAAGGACTCACCGAGCCAAATCACTTTCTGATCAGATCAGAAAGAACTTCCTTTTCTGTATACTTTCCCTGGCCATATCGATTGCTATTCGCAAGCCTTACGCAGTCGATCAGATCATATATCATCATATAGATATAGATATTTCTTCAACATAGGTCATCGAAATGATCTTGGACAACCCCAACCAAAGCACGAAAGCCAATATTTTTCATCAAATTGATTCCTGTTCGAATTCGAACAGTGTATAACCACATGGATAAGCTCACATTAACCCGTCAATTTCGAATCCAATTTGTGATTTGGAGGAATGATATATCGAGATATCAAGAAGGAATTAGCATGTAATAATATCGATTCATACAAAAAGTATTTCTTCAGACGCTGTACTTATAGGATAACAATAGAGAAGGAAGAGGAAATCCCGAAGATTTTGCATAATCTTTTTACCGGAAAAATCTGATTCATTAGTGTTTGTTTGGAATACAAAAACGTTTTTGACTGAATTGATTTCAGTTACTCTTTGAGACATAATGCATGCATGAAGGAAGGGAATATGAAGATTCTCGAACAACAAAAATAATCCAATTTATCCTACTTTGAAAGAATCGAACGAGAAGCCGTATGAGGTGCAAATTTCATGTACGGTTTTGTAGAGTGACAGTGAAGACAACTTATCTGTCAACTTTTCCACTATCACCCCCAAAAAACCAAACTCTGCCTTACGTAAAGTTGCCAGAGTACGATTAACCTCTGGATTTGAAATCACTGCTTATATACCTGGTATTGACCATAATTTACAAGAACATTCTGTAGTATTAGTAAGAGGAGGAAGGGTTAAAGATTTACCCGGTGTGAGATATCACATTGTTCGAGGAACCCTAGATGCTGCCGGAGTAAAAGATCGTCAACAAGGGCGTTCTAGTGCGTTGTATATTCTTACTTATCTAAGACTTGTATCATTTCATAATGATGCCATGTGAATTGCTAGGAACATGTTAAGTATATGGCTAACCTAATAACGAACGTTTTGTAAGGGGACTAGAGCAGGCTACCGTAAAACAAACGATCTTATTTTTAAGGAGATTCGGAACTATTATATGTCCAAGGTTCAATATCGAAATCATTTTCGAAGTTTTCCCTGATTGTTTCAACAGAAAATGAAAAATACCTTGACCTTTTTAGAACAGGTTCGAGTCAAATAGCAATGATTTGAAACACTTTTTTTATACACTATTTTTTGAACCTAAGGACTTAATCGTATAGATATGTGAAATACAAGATTTCCAATCATAGCAAAAGAAAGAAAGGGAACGGATACTCAATCGAGAGTGAGTAAACAGAATTATATGCATAAAGAATAGGTCTCATCTATGCAGATATAATAATGTGGAAAGCCGTATTCGACGAAAGTCGTATGTACGGTTTGGAGGGAGATCTTTCATACCTTTAGAGATCCACCCTACAATATGGAGTCAAAAAGCCAAAATAAATGATTTCTTTTCAGCCTTTATGAAATAGATTCTTGAACCTTTTTCATACTCATGTCACGACGAAGTACTGCAGAAAAAAAAACTGCAAAATCCGATCCTATTTATCATAATCGATTAGTTAACATGGTGGTTAACCGTATTCTTAAAAACGGGAAAAAATCATTGGCTTATCGAATTCTTTATCGATCCATCAAAAATATTCAACAAAAGACGGAGAAAAATCCACTATCTGTTCTACGCCAAGCAATACGTAGAGTAACCCCCAATGTAACAGTAAAAGCAAGACGTGTAGGTGGATCAACTTATCGAGTTCCCATTGAGATAAGATCTACACAAGGAAAAGTACTTGCCATTCGTTGGTTATTAGGGGCATCTCGAAAACGTCCGGGTCGAAATATGGATTTTAAATTGAGTCACGAATTAATGGATGCTGCCAGAGGGAATGGCAATGCTATACGCAAAAAGGAAGAGACTCATAGAATGGCAGAGGCCAATAGAGCTTTTGCACATTTCCGTTAATCCATAAACAGGATCGAGATCTACCTATCTATCTATATAGTGAATCTACTCTATATAGATAGATAGGTAGATCTACATATCCTGAGAAATTAGAAATTGATTCCTGTGCAAGGCTTGCTTAAGGAATAAGGAGATAGATTATGGAGGAATATTCGATCCTATTCATGAGGATTATGTAAATCTCCTATCTTTCGGAGATTGAAAGAAATTACTAATTCATGATCTGGCATGTACAAAGTGAAAACTTCATTTTCAATTATACCCTGATATCATTTGAAAGAGTTTCAAATGCTTTTCTCCCATGGAAGTTCTCTTTTTTTCCCCGGCCAGAATGTATCCTGATTCTCGGCCTAATTTTTCATTATAAATTGAATTCCTGATCAAGAAGATATAGCTTGGTCCTATTTCATCTCTTTCAAAAGTTTAGTAATGAGCATAGTGGTCTTATCATTTCGATGGAGAGAAGAACCTATGATCAGCTCTTTGGGTAATTTTCGAACGAACAATTTCAACGAAATATTTTGATTCATCAATTGATTACGTTCAACCCTATGTGTTCTTCTATCCGTGGAGTACATTCAATGTACAGAAATGACTATAACAGAGGTTCTTTTATTGGTATTAACAGCTGCTCTAGGAGGAATGTTTTTATGTGGTGCTAATGATTCAGCCTCATAACTTTTTTAGAATGTTTCAGTTATTGAGCTTCAATAAATAGTAAATGGTCTCATAGATGCACAAATTTATAACTCTCCAGGAATTTGAATTGCGCCCATAACTGTAACTGTAGAAATTGGATCCGAGCTGCTTTCCCCAGTTCCTTTTCATCCATGGACCCCTGACGTATATGAAGGAGTACGATTTGTTCTACAAACTACAAATACGACCGATCGATATCAATACTCCAATACGCTATCTCTGACATATATTCTATATTCATCATGATATGTTTAATATATATATATCCTATTAATTAGGATTCACTTTTGGGATGCCTTGATGGTGAAATGGTAGACACGCGAGACTCAAAATCTCGTGCTTAATAGCGTGGAGGTTCGAGTCCTCTTCAAGGCATAATATTTTTCATGTTTATTGAATGAGCGGTTCAATGGCAAATATCGTATGATATTCTCTCAATAAACTGGGATGGGATAGACCTCGTATTTGTTGATACGAGGTATTACGACAATTACCTACAAGTTAAAGCTGCTGGAATAGGACAGTGGATCACAGGCAGGATCTTGCTTGGCGATCTTCTCTATCTAGAGGAGTCCATTCCAAGGTCCGCCCTTGTATTATGAGGTATATTTCATTAATGCTAGAACCGAAATCGAGGAGATAAGAAGTAAGCATAGTTTAGTAGAGAATATCTCATTAGGTTAATGAGAATGGGCTTGTCCTTACTATGCTTACTCTACATGGTCGAGATCTCGGAGTGAGGAACCTATCTTCTCTTCAAATGAAAAAGATATCAAGTCTTTTTTTTTTCCTCCAACATACTTAGTATTCTTGGACAATACCAGGAAAGGATTCATTATAGGATCTAAAATCGGAGCTATAACCTCTCATTGGTTCTCTGCCCGGTCAATTTTTTGTACTTAATTCCATATTCCATTGCTCTTTCATCGATGATTACAGATTGTCTGATGTTAAATCTTAATCCTGTTATGAATTGAGTGTTCAATTTCATTCGGAAAAAGCCATTTCTTCTCCAACAATGTCTTTGTCATTTGATCCAATAACATTCTGTTAGATAAGAACAGATTTAATAAATATTGATAACTCTCGGATAGAGTATTATAAAGAAAAGATTCATTAGATAATAAACTATTGGTTCCGAGCCATCTTTGGCGATGAATTAACGATTCGAAGTGATCAACCTGTTCTATTGTATTTTCGATCAACCAACGTTGATATGTAAATATAGGAGAATATGGCTGTATACGTTCCAATCGGATACCGATTGCTTGAATGCGTTTGAAATCCTCGATATGTTCCTTTTCTACAAGAGACAATGGTTTCCACAATTTAATGACCGAAATCGAATTGGTCATGGATTTTGAATCATATCTACGAAAAGCACCTTGGAAACTTTTTTTAGGGAAAAACCCATATTTTGCTCTTCTTCTACTTGAACTATAAGTAATATAGAGCCTTTTCAGCAATTCTTCATTTGCGAAAAATTCTCGGCGTGAAAACACAAGGTGCTGCTCTTTTAATAGGAAGGGATACCAAATAAATCGTCTTCCTAGAAAGAACATTGGTTTCTTAGAGTCTTTATATTGCATCGGATATTGTATAGAAAATTGAGATCTTTCCATCTGCTCTTTTTGAAACGATTCGAACTGATACAAAGATCCCAATTCATTGGTTCTTTTTGTACGATCGAATCGATTACTGCGAAGAAAACTAAGACGCCAGATCCTAGGAGCCCAAACTATGTTTATGTTATTGATTAATTCTTCATCCATATCCCTATCCATTCGTTTTGTGCCGAGAGTTTTTTGTAGAAACTTCAATTCATATTCTTTCAGAGATCGTATAATATCTAGATGATTTATCATTTTGGGCTGAGGAGCAAATGTGATTTGATCCTTATCGGACTTACCTCGACATATTCCTAACCATGGAAACTCTACCAGAAGACTTTCTAAAAGACTAGAAGCTAGATTGAAATCATGCTCAGCGAATATATCGAGAGAAATCCAATTCTCTCTATTTCGTTCCGATATAGACCACGAAGAATCTCGAGCCGCTGATCCGGCCAAGCAACCCAAAATATGGGGGAGTATGGTCAATTCCTTCATAGTTGTTTCGGCAATCGAAGGTTCTAAATACCATTGGGACAAATAAGAAAACCTTTTCTCCCATAATTCGTTTTTGGTAGATAGAGGATTCATGGAAGAATTCCTTCTAAGTGTATTTTGTATAACAGCTTTTCCTACCTTGTATAGAAGTCTTTCGTCATTTTGACCGAATCCAGCCTGATTATCTATAGATTGCAAACCCAAAATTTGCCTAGAAAGAGCTGATCGAATTGTATTAGTGTCTATAACTGATTTCTTTCGGGTAATACTAATTAATAAGGCTTCATTGGCAAGTGCTGCTAGATCTCGTGCATTAAAACCTATGGTTCTAGATCCAAATTCATCGGGACAGAACTGTTTTTCCAAGTAGAACCCTTTGCTACGTAAAAGAATAGGAAATTCCCTTTGTCGTTGTGGGATAACAAGCGTTCGAATATTGATCGATCTATCTAATCGATTTGGAGCTATTAGAGATGGATCCACTTTTTGGGGGATATGAGTCGGAGCAATAACAAGAATATTTCTAATAGAATCTTTCTCATCATCTATGGAGAGATGGTTCACTAATACACCGAGGAAAAAGTCAGTTAAGTTTAAACCACTATTTACGTGGTTTAGGTCATTGACATTCAGCTCATGAATGTTTGGAATCCATATTATGCAAGGAGACAATCTTTTCGCCAATTCGAAGATAAGATTGAATTGTTGCATTATTTCTTTTATCTTAAAATTAAAATCAGTATGAAATTTTCCAGTATCAGTATAAGTCTCAGTACCAGGGTACTTTAAATAGTCACCATACAATAACTTTTTCAGAGATATTTTGATTAAAGGAACATAAGAGTCTGCTGCTAGACTTTTGACCAAATAGGATCGGCCAGTTCCCATAGGACCTATCAGTAAAATCCCTTTGGAAAATAATGATCCTGTATGGAGTGAGAAAGGTTTTCCATTAAATGTGGGGTTGGTTGGACACAATATTTGTGAAGAGGTAATCTTCTGACAAAAGGCAAGGAATACCCATCTTTCTGCTAAACAAAATTGATCGAACTCATAATTAATGAGATCTTTTTGATAAGTGTAGGCCAAATATCGTAAGTGAATAAGTCCCGGCTGTTCAGCCATTTGATAACCCAATTCATTCTTGAAGAAATTATCACTGTAAGTCAAATTCGATTCAAATTGAGAAATGTTTTTTCTCGTTAGTAGAAATTGAACTATTAATTCTATCTCTTTTTCGGGGATATCCATGCTAGAACACAATCTGTGCAACTCTCTTATTATAGTTATAGGCGAATCAAACTTTCTATTCTTCATCTTCATCTTCATAGAAGAATAGCTGGGTATGCCTCTTATATAAGAGAACAAGAGACTAGTTACAGAAGGATTCATTAGTTTTTGCAACTTGATCACGTATGACGGATCCTTTAAATACTTGATGAGTTCAAAGTCTGTCTTTAAATTGATAAAGGCTAAGGAAATAACTTGAAAATATTGAAGAACGAAATACCCAAGGACGAAAAAAGGGATAAGAATCCCATATTCATACCCCCGAGCATTTAGTAATCTCAGATGTACCCATATGAATGGCACTGATGACTTCTCTCGATCACTAGTTTCCTCTATGAAACAATCCTCGCAGGAAGACAGAAGCTCATTCAAAGGATTCGTTATAAATAAAAACTTATTAAGAATATTCGTTCTAAATCTAAAACTCAATTTCAAAAGATTCGTTCTCAATTTCCATTGTATAGGTTCCCATAATGGATGATAAAGTTCCCACAATATATTCAATTTATGTATAATATTGTGTTTAATATCTCCCAAAATAGATACAAATTTATTACTGCCATGTAGCAATATCTCCGGAAGAGTATCTAAAAGTATATTTTCAAGATATTTAGACCATGCAGAAGTAAAAACCCATGGCATATAGGTTTTAAACAGTTCCCATTTTGAAAAAATACTATCTATTCGAGAGAGCCTATACATCTCCTGTTTCTTAACACGTTCATTAAAACGCGGTGATGATAGAATTTTCCGTTCCTCCTTAGATGAATTAGATGAATTAGATGAATTAGAAAGGGTACTCCTTCCATCTATGCCTTTTTTTCCAATTCTGTTTTTGGAACTTTCGGTTACAAACCAATCTTGAATACGATGAAGCATTTCCTGGTTCTTATTGGGAAAGATTTCGGATAGTAAATCATCTTGATAAGATCGAGTTTCAATAAGACCCATGTTTGAACTGAAACCCTTTTTAAGGTACTGATCGAGGTTGTTTTCTTCTGAATCGGATCTATTTAAAAAAGGCTGGCAAAAAGTTTGATCCAAATTGACTATTTGTTTTCTTATTAAAGGCGTTGGAGAAATCTCTTCAATCGAGGAAAGATATCTTTTGTCACGAACGAATGGATTCAATCTAGTTAGTAAATTGAAGGATCTGTACAAGTCATAGATTAATACAAAGGTTTGATCACCACTTTGTTTTCGTTGTAAATATCTAGGTAAGAATATGTTAGATACTTGTGACTGGATGAATGAAATAGTCTCTTTCTCTAAGTGAACGGGTCCTATTTCACCAATGGGCAAAGAAGAGAGATTGGTGTGGATGGACAAAAGATTGAATAATTGTCCATATGTAAGATTCTTCCTTTTGATATGAATCCTTTCCATATAAGAAGGTAATCTATTCCTATAATTTGACCGAGGATGATGCAAATAATCAAAAAATTGGAGCGTATTTGCTCCGTGAAAAGAAGCTCTCAATGAGCTCTGATCAGATAGTTTCGCGGGATTCAACCAATTGTCTCGATCGTTGGATATCGTCGAAAAATAAGTGTTATCGAATGATTCCATGCGATTCTTTTCATTATCGAATAAGTCAATAATCAATGGATTAATTGGTATATCATTCGGAATAAATGGTGCAATTGTTCCTTCATCGATCAAGAATTTCGATCTTTGTGAAGGATTATGGTCATCTAAAACTAAAAGAAAAGGTTTTAATGTTTTCAAAGGTTTTAATGTTTTCAAATGAACGATTAGAGCACCAATTGGCTCCAACCACTCATTTAATTTTCGATAATTAATACTTTTGAGCCTATGAAAGCGAAAATCCAAAATCGAAATGAAAATATCGAACATAGAATTGAACTTCGAAATGATATTTAACTTCGAATTTAAAATCTTCACAGTATTTTCATAGAGGTAAGAAAGCTTTGAATAATCTTTTTTGTTGGGACTTACAGACCAACCAATTGAATCTTTATTAGTATTAGTACATGATTCAATTGGATTAAACACTATTTGAAAATAGTTTTGTTTAGAAACAAAATGTTTCAAATATTTAATAAAGTATTCGGTCTGATTGGACCATTTGTACACATTCAAATTCCGATTGATATGTTTATCCGTTCGAATAATAGAATGCTTGAACCATTCTCTCTGACTTTTTCTCCAATTTGATGAATGCCGGCCAATCGTATCTTTCGTTACATTATTAAAACTTTCATTTTCTATCCAATTTGTTCGAATTTGATGCTTTAAATTGCGACTGAACCTGTTCATAAAATAGAATCTATTGAATGCATTTTCCAAATATCCGGCAATCTTATATCGAATCGATTCATACCAATTAAAAACTTCAGTTCTATAATCATTAAGAGGGGTTCCTATTTCAAAGCGATTTTTGAAATCGCTTTGGCTCAATTCTTTGTTGATTATTTGATCTAAATATTCATCCTCTTTACCAGTAATATTGAGTAGGACCCATAAAGATTGATTCTTCAATTTATCTCTGTGGTTGAAGATCCGATTCAATCTTAACGATCCATTCTCGTTGAGTTCATATAATGGATTCATGTTATGATCAATATCAAGGGAATTTTTCCCATGAACCTGGTTAGGCTTAGTTATTGATAGAATGAATTGATCTGTTATTTTCAGAACGATTTTTTTCGTTTTCGATCTAAAATTGTTGTGCAATATGTACTGTTCTTTGCTTTGATCACAGAATGCAGAAGATAGATTCCAAGGCAGAGGCAAATTCCGCTTTATAGATCGAATAAAATCGGATCGGTTCATATAACTTGGCTTTCTAAGAATATTACATCCGGGATCTGATGAAATAGTACAATTTGAGGAAGGATTTTCAATTTCAAAATATGTTTTTATCTTCCATAGATAAACTATCCTATTCATTAATGAATTGGATTTTGAATCCCTGAAATCCTGGAAAAAAACATCTTGTTGCCTTTGAAATAACCTTTTCAATAAGTTGAAATCTTCAATGGGCTTCTTAGTAGCACTAGGACCACCCGTACACGGTTCATCTATTGGCAATATGTAAAAAAAAGAATAACGAATTGATTTTGTAAAATTATCAATGAATCTTTTCCTTTCCTTTGGAAAGGAATTCTCTTCAATATATCTTTGATCTTCTGTAAATAATTCTTTCGCCCAAGAGATTGGAGAATATTCTGATAAACACTTTGAAGACAAATCTGATTCTCTTTTTGTTTGTTCTCTTTTAATAGGAGAAAGATCCCAAAGAATTGATCTTTCTCTTCGTTGCTCAATCTCCATTTTATTTCTTGTGAATGAATCTTCACAAAGATCTTTTTCAGGTTCCCAATACCTATTTTCGGTTGAATTGAGAGTAAAATCGATCTTCGAATTGATATCTTTCTCATCCTTCTCTGAAGGAGTTTTGTTCGGTCCTTTATTTTCCGAGATAATCTCATCTTTCTTGTTCATGTTCCTGTCATATCCTGAATTGAAACTAATGGGATTGGAATGCTCTATGGATCGATTGTAAGATCTTTTCAATTGGAAAGACAGGAAAAGATGCGGAAATATCAACCAATTCTTAGTGAAAGGCTTTAAATATTCTTTCGATGTTTCATTTCCAAGTTCCATAAAGTTTATATGTATAGGAAAGAGTTTCATCAAATAGAAATTTTTTCTATCAATCATACTACTTTTATGATTGAAGTGATATATAAGGACCGATAATGTAAGTACTACTACACCTTTGATCAAAAAATATTGATTGTTTTTTCGTAGATCGCGTAAAAGTAACGTACTGACAATTCTAAGGTCAAAGAGCTTTATAAGGCGCTCCCGATGCGAAAGGATTTGAATCAAAAATCTCACCAAATTGGATCCGGTCCATGGATTGCATAGAAATTGATAGCTTTTTATCTCCTCCAATTTCACTATCCAAGATCTTATTGTTTTCATTTCTTTTTTACCCCCCCCTTTTTTTGTTTTCATCTCTATATAATAGAATATTGATTTAATATAATCGGAAAGCTCGTGTCAACCAACCAATACCATTATACTATATGGATAGAAAATATACCAAATGGATAGAAATTTTTTCACTGAAATATGAAAATAAAAAAGAATCGGATCCAGTCCGTTTTTTCTCTTATTTTATGGGCGAACGACGGGAATTGAACCCGCGCGTGGTGGATTCACAATCCACTGCCTTGGTCCACTTGGCTACGTCCGCCCCGGAAAAACAAACCAATTGTCTCTATCCACGGTCCACGGTTCTTTTTTACAAAAAAAAAGAAAATTGATAGGTCAACGAACTAACGTTTGTATGTGGGTCGACGACCTCTGACAGGGGATCAGAGCAAGATCGATGACTAACAACCAACTCTCGAACAAGTTGTTCAGCTGTGGACCTCTGTCAAATGTCTGTTGAGAATACTTGACATGAATCAAATATGAGAGAATGTGATTGGGTCCCGAACTACCCAATTTCAGACCCGAGTCTATACTCATATTATAGTATGAGTATGTTTATGATCTTTATCCAGCATCCATGGCTGAATGGTTAAAGCACCCAACTCATAATTGGCGAACTCGCGGGTTCAATTCCTGCTGGATGCAGGGGAACTGCACATATCCATTACTTATGGAATGGGAAGAAGGATGAGAAATAACAACAAACATTTGAACAGTACCAAACCTTTCAATAAAAGGAAAGGTTTGGTACTGTTCAGTTAAGCAATACACAGTAACAATCCATCGGAGTATTATCCGCCTATTGAAATAGATTCAACAGCAGCTAGATCCAGAGGAAAGTTGTGAGCATTACGTTCGTGCATAACTTCCATACCTAGGTTAGCACGATTAATGATATCAGCCCAAGTGTTAATTACACGACCTTGACTGTCAACTACAGATTGGTTGAAATTGAATCCATTTAGGTTGAAAGCCATAGTGCTTATGCCTAGAGCGGTAAACCAGATACCTGCTACGGGCCAAGCAGCTAAGAAGAAATGTAAAGAACGGGAGTTGTTGAAACTAGCATACTGGAAGATCAATCGGCCGAAATAACCGTGAGCAGCCACAATATTGTAGGTTTCTTCCTCCTGACCAAATTTGTAACCTGCATTTGCGGACTGATTTTCAGTAGTTTCCCTGATCAAACTGGAAGTTACCAAAGAACCATGCATAGCACTGAATAGAGAGCCGCCGAATACGCCAGCTACACCCAACATGTGGAATGGATGCATAAGGATATTGTGCTCAGCCTGGAATACAATCATGAAATTGAAAGTACCAGAGATTCCTAGAGGCATACCGTCAGAGAAGCTTCCTTGACCAATAGGGTAGATCAAGAAAACGGCAGTAGCAGCTGCAACAGGAGCTGAGTATGCAACAGCAATCCAAGGACGCATACCTAGACGGAAGCTAAGCTCCCACTCACGACCCATATAGCAAGCTACACCAAGTAGGAAGTGTAGAACGATTAGCTCGTAAGGACCCCCGTTGTATAGCCATTCATCGACGGAAGCTGCTTCCCAGATGGGATAGAAGTGCAAACCGATAGCTGCGGAGGTAGGAATAATGGCACCAGAGATAATATTGTTTCCATAAAGAAGAGAACCGGAAACGGGCTCACGAATACCATCAATATCTACCGGAGGAGCTGCGATGAAAGCAATAATGAATACAGAGGTTGCGGTCAATAGGGTAGGGATCATCAAGACGCCGAACCATCCAATGTAAAGACGGTTTTCGGTGCTAGTGATCCAGTCGCAGAAGCGACCCCATAAATTTGCGCTTTCGCGTCTTTCTATAATTGCGGTCATGGTCAGAACTTCGTTTATAAAATCATCAGAGGCTCCCAAGCATAAGGCTTGTTATTTGACAGTATAATATGATCCATGTATCAATGTCAACCAATATCCGATATGGGATTTTCATATCTATCCCGTTGGGATAGATACTGATCTATACTATATTGATAGAATATAGATGTAATAGGCTCTATATTATTTATATTCCACACTCTATAGAAGATCTATCTGTAGTTAGCTACTACATCAAATTCTTTATTTCTGGTTCCAGGGAGATCCGTTGTGTTGTAAGTTGTAATGAGAACGGATAGGATCGAATCAGTGAAGAGACAAATTTTTTTGTTCGCTACAACGAACGAAGTGCAATGCAATTCTGGAACCGCGGAATCAATTGATACGAGTGGGATATGAATTCTTCATCACCTTTCCGGAGAACCTGCAATAGTTCGTTCCCTGTGAATAGGAACGAATGAATATGAAAAGGAACTTGATTGGATCCAGAACCAGAACAAGTGGACAGAGGTACCTATCGCAATTGGATCAATTTGATCCGGGTTGCCCGGGACTCGAACCCGGAACTCGTCGGATGGAGTGGATGATCTGCTCCTTCAGTATCAGTAAGAGCGAGAAATCTCTCCCCAAACCGTGCTTGCAATTCTCATCGCACACGGCTTTCCCCATGTAATGTTTTTATTCCCTAATCATTTTAGTTCTCGGATGGAAAAAGAAAAATGATTCTGAATCGAGGCAATGACTAAAAGAGCATTTCATTGGTCAAATAAGTTTAGTTTTCCATTTTCAGATTTCAGATCCTGTATCTTTTGCCAGGAATTGGCTAGGGGATTTATCTGGGGAATATCTGAATGCCAAATTCGTTCTCTCTGTGAACGGGCCGCTGCTTTCGATGAAAAAGCCGGAAAATCAAATTCTCGTTCTTTTGAAAAAGATTTTTTGAAGAGTTCTGGACCTAATTCCTTCCGAACTACACGTATCGTACTTTTATGTTTACAGGCTAAAGTTTTAGCACATGATAGTGAAAGTATATACTTTATACGATATAAACCATCTCGACCAAAGGATCCACTGTAGTAATGAAAAAGATTTTTCCAAATTCGATCGAATCGATCGAGGATATCATCATCTGTTAGACTAGTCCAATACAATTTACTAATTGGCCGCCCTGATATGTCACAGAATTTTTCTCTAGCCAATAATCCAATTATTGGTACAATCGGAACTATTGGATAAAATTCATCGGTAATAAGATCGGTAATGAATAACTCATCTAGCATTTTGGTCCTGACCAGAAGAGATTTCATCCGAACCCTCAGAAAATAACCTAGAAAAGAAGAACAATTCTTGGATAATTGATGAGAACATACTCTATATGGTTCGGACCAAAGATGGAAATAACATTGCCAAAAAATGAGAAGATGATATCTACATTTTTTCACTAGGAGATGAGTACCCTTTATAGCTATAATAGATCTTTCTCCATATCTAACATAGTGAATTCTAGGATCCTTCAACGACCAGATACTTTTCAGTGAATTTCGACGAGAAATTCTGATAATATTTTTGATCTTTCGATCAAAATGAGTTCGCTCAGGGAAAGATCCATGAGACGACGATCGTGGATGAAAGGATTGTTTAAGAAGGGGAACTAGAATGGATTCGCATTCATAGACATAATGATTCCACAGGAACAGCAAGAATCTTGTATTTACTCTCGGGGCGACAATAATCGATCTTTTGAAATTTTCTGGACTATTTCGATATTTATAGAGAACAGATCGTAATGGGTGCAAGGAGGGAGCATCTCGGATCCAGCGACGAAAGGTTCGAACCAAAATTTCCGGATGAATAGAATAGGGTATTCGTGTATCTAATATATAATTAGAATGCGGGAATTTCTCTTCCAAGAAGGGAAATATTGAATGGATCGACCGGAAACTCTTCCATTCATTCATCCCTTCCACAGAATATTTCGACCGTATAGAGAACGGAACTTCCAGGACCAATGTCAGTCCTTCTAGTACCGATTCAGAATAGGAACTCTTGTTGCGATCAACTAATGGATTTGAATCGCAATTCAAAAATAAAACAATTGAATGATTCTGTTGACGTATTTGACCAATCAAACGTTTTACAGTTAGGAAACTGAATTGATCATTGGAACTAAAATGTTCCATCGATTCAGAGGAACTTGATCCATCCAAATAATGATCATGAGAAATTGCGTAAAGATCTTCTTGGAAAAAGAGTGGATATAAAAAGCATTGTTGCCAAGAGCTATCTTCCTTTCCGTATCTATGGAACTCATCCATTTTCAAACCTCAGCTATGGCCCTCGTTCATGAGAATAACCTCTTAATTTATGAGATAATACATGGTGCGATCTAGTCGGGACAAGATAGAAAAAAAAATATATATATCCGGATATCAAGATTCTATATTCTATTCAGCAGATTTACTACCCAAGGATTTCATTCGTCATGAGGAAGAACGAAAATCTTTTATCCTGGCGACCAATCGCTCTCCTGACTCATGGGATAAATCAACCTGGTCAGTACACTATTTATCTTACACATCTGTATCGAGTACTTAGGACTCATTGTGAGTGTATAAATCCCTGATCTACTCAGGGAAAACCTCCCGATATCGGGTACTAAAATGCTCTTAACTTCTTATCAGTAAAGGGAATTCCTCGCTCGTTTAATTGGAACGAGGAACAGAAGCTCGTTCCTCTGGGTTTACCTATGATTCAAGTCATATAGCTTTCTCCATTGACTCATTCGACTTAACCGTGAATTGATTCGATCCTATTCACAATTATCACATTTGATCCGAAAGGATGAGCATATTATACATCCATCTAAATATATAATAGACATTTCCCACCCATTTAATTCCTTGAATCAGATCCGGTCCTGATCGAATACAATCAGGTATCCTAAAAATCATATCAGGTATCATAAAGATCATATGTTGGAACGACATGCTGTTTTTTCCGTTCATTATACTTCGAGGATCAGTCGTAGTCTTCCGAACTTTACCGATGGTATCGACGAGTTTTCTACTTCATTCAAATGTGTGAAAGACCTTAGTCGCACTTAAAAGCCGAGTACTCTACCATTGAGTTAGCAACCCATATTGCAAATAGATATTGAGGATATATATACGATCGAAGTGGAATGCGAGGTTACTCAATATGAACCGGTAAATCAAATCTTACCAATCGTTGTTGTTAAATGACGAACGGGATCAAAAACCTATGTGAATGACCAAATAATTCACCCATCAGTTCATATATGGATATGAATAGTTTCTTTCGATCCGCCATTCCAGGATAAAGTAATCTAGGTTATGAATAAATGATCCGTCGACAGAATTATAATGATTGGATAGAATCACTGATCAATGATGAACCTAAGATATCTATTCACAATTTCTATTGTGAATGGACGAATTATATCGACACAATACACTATTGTCAATGCAGAATAAGAGATAAATGAATTGTTGGATTGGCAACTGTATCGGGACGAGATGTTAGACGCATCGAAATCAAATTCTAGGTTTATTTGTAACAGCCTTAGTGGAACGATTCAAGTATTCGTCATCCTTGTATGGGATCACATGGAAACGAGAATGACTTGGAGAGTATATAATAAAATAAGAATAATGTTGAACCAAGGGCATTTGATCCGAATATTCAATGTTGGATGTGATAATTCACATCCACGAAACCGATTATGTAAAGTCGCACGTTGCTTTCTACCACGTCGTTTCAGACGATGTTTTTAAGATCCCTTCCTGCTGATCTCGAATCATGATCGAGACGTGATTATGAATAGTCATTAACTCAATTGATATGATAGGAATAGATATCGAATTGGATCCAGTCTTTTTGTATAGAATAAACTCAATGTAATCAATTCATTTTTATTGATTAGGTACTTAATGCTTCTTTAGCTGCGTGCATTACCTCGACAGTAACGTTCGAAATGCCCTTTCGTCGTGCAAATTTTTCTGTATTTCTCTTTACTTCGTCCCTGACAAAGCGAGGGATTCTATTCAATTCTAGTCGACTTTCAGGATCCCAAATTAGACTCATATCCGTGGATAATGATTTAGTCATTATTTCCTTTGCATCATGACCACAAAAAATCTCGAGAAGATGATCTTCCATACCCAGAGCGAATGAGTTATAAACTGGATCAGCTATTTGATTAGTACCTTCGTAACCCAAGAAGGGTCGATACCCCAAGGAAAAATTTTGTATATGAGCTGGTGCGGAAATAACTCCACAGGGAATCTCAAGACGTTTACCGATATGACGTTCCATTTGAGTACCAAATATTGCAGAGGGTTCCACGCGAGCGATAATATCTCCTACTTCAGCATGATCATCTGTGATGATTATCTCATCACAAAAATCTTTAATTTGCTCTTTGAACCATTCTGCATCATGTTTACAATAAGTACCTGTACAACTCACACGAATTCCCATCTCTCTAGCAAGTATCTTAGTGATTGAAGCAGCATGAGTTGCATCACCAAAAACGACTGTTTCTTTCCCCGTAAAATTCTGACAATCGATAGATCTTGAGAACCAAGCAGCTTGGGAAACGAATCGAGTTTGTCCATCGATATAGGATTCGTAATCAACCCTTTTGCTTGATAAAATAGGAGCCGCCAAGGTATCAACATATTTCTTTATCTGTCGGATGCACTCGGCCATATCTACAGCTCCCATAGGAGTTGTAGATACATAAGGCATTCCAAATTCTTTATTCAAATACATCGCTGTCATTAAGCCCACTTCACGATAAGGAATTAAATTGAACCGAGCTTTTGGTAAATTTTTTGGATCCTCTACAGATCCTCCTTCAGGAATTATTTGATTAATTCTGATGTCCAGATCTTTTAATAAACGTCTCAACTCACGACAATCGTGTCGATTATGAAAGCCTAGAGTAAGAATCCCAATTATATTTACAGAAGGTGCATCTGTTACAAATTGATCCAATGTTTCTTGTCTATGGGATTTCTCCAAATAATATCGAACCACCTGTTCTAAAGTTCTATCCGCTGCCTGAATTTCATTCACTTGATAATGATCCACATCCGCAAAAATGACGTTGCAATCGGAGATTATGGATGCTCTATCCACAAAGTTTTTTAAATCCTCTTGCAAGATACTAGAAGTACATGTAGGTGTCAATATTATCAGATCGGGACCTTCCTCCTTATCTTTTCGAAGAATATTATCCACAACTCTTTTTCGAGATCCACGTGCTAGTACGTGACGGTCTACTATACTAGCAGTTGCAGGAGTAAAATTTCTTTCCCGTTCTAACATAGAGCGCATTACATTAAAATAATCATCTCCTAGAGGAGCATGCATAATGGCATGGACATTTTTGAATGAACTAGCTACTCGTAGAGTTCCAATATGAGCAGGACCAGCATACATCCAATGGGCTAATTTCATAAATTGAACCTTATCTCGAATTGATCCGTATTCCCATCTTGCACCACAGAGATATCCCTTTATCTCTTCCCATTGTAATCACATTCCCTTCTGATAAGTATGGTTAAATGATTATAAAAAGTAGGACAAAATTCCATTGGATCTACCCTTTACGAAAGAAGAAAGAGAAGAGGGAGGGAAGGTAAAACAGGAACCAATGAAATAAGTCTGGGATGGAAGGATTCGAACCTCCGAATAACAGGACCAAAACCTGCTGCCTTACCGCTTGGCCACACCCCATTCCCAAAAATCCTATTTCCCTATTTATATGCTAATGAATACTTATAAAAAATTTTTTGTCAACCCATTAGGATCCAAGATTCATTAGATCAGATCCCAATTGGTCCGGAAAATTTTGTAGATATTTTGACAAAATAGGTTCTTGACGGAATTGGACATAATAGGAGAAACAGAAAAAGGGACAAGAATATCCATTCATTGATCATTCTCTATTAGATTGGGTAAAATATTGTATGTATAAAAAAATCATCCCTTCCAACTCCAAGTCTGGTCAAACTTGCCGAAGAGCTTCGATCGATTCGATCAATCAAAGACTTTTCTGGCTTTACCCCCCCTAATTTTTATTGGAGAAAAAAAAATGCCAGTTATACTCAATATTTGTCTAGATGATGCCTTTATTCATTTAAATAATCCCTTTTTTGGAAAATTACCTGAGGCTTATGCAATTTCCGATCCAATTGTCGATGTAATGCCAATTATTCCCGTCCTCTCTTTTCTCTTAGCCTTTGTTTGGCAAGCTGCTGTAAGCTTTCGATAAAAAGTATCTCCTTTTTTTCTTTTTCAAGTTTTTGGATCGCTGTCATTTATCCAATTTCTGTATCACTCTTTCCATTTTTTGTGGCAGAAGTTCTATCCTTGCTCCACCCAACGATACCAGATCCAGATACCTTATCTGCTCCCGGCTAAAAACTTTTCTACTCACCTTCGTCAATTCCTTCTGATCCCATCGCTCACTCCGGATCGGGCCATTTGGTCACGTATTTATATGAATTATATATTTTCATAAAGATTCGAGAAATTTCTGGTTGATCCAAAAAAGAAGAAGGGAAGAAATAACATTTGGAAAACAAAGGGATAAATTATCTCCTTCTTTTTAATTGATTTTCACACGTGATTCGGAGAAAGAATTTCGTGATCTGTATTAATCATACTATTGCTTGGTATTCAAGCATCCATATATGGTACAAAGATTGATAATCTATTGCTTGGTATTCAAGCATCCATATATGGTACAAAGATTGATAATCTATTCTGTTGTACTTATAATCAGGATCCCGGAGATTACGTAATGCTTACTCTTAAGCTGTTCGTTTACACAATAGTGATATTTTTCATTTCTCTTTTTATCTTTGGATTTCTATCGAACGATCCAGGACGTAATCCCGGACGTAAAGAATAGTCGAAAAAGTATCTAGCTTTTTCGTTCCGTAGAAAGATCCGGAGTTATCCGTTTTCAGGATCAATAGTGACCGAACGGAGAGAGAGGGATTCGAACCCTCGGTACGGATGATCCGTACTACGGATTAGCAATCCGCCGCTTTGGTCCGCTCAGCCATCTCTCCAAAATGGAATGTAACAAAATGAATGGTGGAGTGAGGATGTATACCATAGCATGCATGTATTGTCGATACAATCCATACATGCTACGGATTGTATAGACAATACATGCAATGAATATAGCAATTATTCAGACGGATGGAAGGATTCGAACCTCCGAATCGTTAAAAAGAAAGAATCAATCATACAGCGCTTTACCTAATCTGAACGCTAAAAAACCTGCTGTAAAAGCAAGAACAAAGGCTATCAAAAATTTGATTTCTAATATCATACATACCCTCTCCAATTTTTTTGAATTAATTAGTTACACGGAACGGATTAGTCCATTTATTTCTATCTAGTTTCAAAACCTAGATATTGAAATACATTCATTAATAGGCTCTCTATCTATTTGATGTATTTTTGTAAATGTTACTCAACGCTATTGTAATGTTACTCAAGGCTATTGTAAAGATATTAGTTGTTCAAGGCTAAGGCTATTGTTTCCTAATTGAAACTACACAGATGGAGAAGGAGAAGAGAAAATAGAAGTGTGAAAAGTGATTGATCCCGACAACATTTTATTCATACATCCATCAAGTCGATGGTATCATAGGGGTGAAAGAAAACGAAATGAATCTAGAGGTTATTGCACAGCTCACTGTTCTGACTCTGATGGTTGTATCAGGTCCATTAGTAATTGTTTTATCAGCAGTTCGCAAAGGTAATCTATAATTACAATGAGCCATCTCCAGGAATGAAATACTATTTACCCAAGTATTGAATCTCCGGGGATGGAGATTCATGTAATGATGAAAACGAGGTAATTATTGATAGAAACTTTCAATGGAGGTTGATAACTCCTCATCTTCCTATTGGTTGGACAAAAGATCGATCCGTATGTTACAATCGGATCGTGGCGGGTATAGTTTAGTGGTAAAAGTGTGATTCGTTACATTATCAACTCGAATAGTTGAAGGATCTTTTACATGGATCTCTGATCCATCTAGAACTCTATTTCCAGATAGGTTAAAAACCTCCCCTATGAATACCATGGTTCAGGAATAGCATACCTTCTCGTAATCTGGATCTGAAATGATGAAAGAGAAACACATTTTTGGTTCCAAGATAGCGACACAGAATGTTTTAAAGGTTCGAGAAATCTTTCCAATTAGAGAAATCACAGATCTATGGGGATCCAAAGATATTTTTCATCGTGACTAAACCTTCAACTTATGGATGGAAGGACCCCAGGTTGAGGCCGAATAGCTATAGAACGATGACTTTGGTTTACTTGAGTTATCGGCATTTTGTTCGAGCTCGGTGGAATTTGTTCTCCTGGGGATCGGAATCAGTAGAAATAGGGAACGAAGTAATTAGAAAGATTTGTGATTATTTGAAACTTTTCAAATTTCTCTTTCTATAGGGATCATCTAGAAAGTGAGTAAGTATTCTACGATTCGGGGCCCTTCACTACAAAAAAAAGATAGAAGGGGAGAAAAGAGAAGAAACTGACATAGATGCTATGGGTACGATAATAAATTAGGGTTTTATTAGAAAAGAGAAAAAAAAAAAAAAAAAAAAAGAAGGATAAAAAAATGAAAATCTCCTTTCACAAAGATTTTATATAAATACTCTGTTTCTTCCCTCATACCTCTATCCCCCATGAAGGAGCCGAATGACATGAAATTATCATGTTCGGTTCTGAATTAGAGGCATTGAATAATCAATGTCGACTATAACCCCTAGCCTTCCAAGCTAACGATGCGGGTTCGATTCCCGCTACCCGCTAACGGATATCTACCTATTATATATCTATCTATATAGATATAATAGGTAGATATAAAGTGATTAAGTATATAACATAATTTCACAATTTATTCGAAATCTGTTTTCCGTTTCAATGTGAAATAGATTCTATTCTTTTCCTATCCTAATTTCATTGTGAATAAAAAGGTGGATCGGGATATGCCAAAGAGAGTGAAAATAAAAAAAAAGGAAGAGAAAAAGAAAGAGCGTCCATCGTCTAATGGATAGGACAGAGGTCTTCTAAACCTTCAGTATAGGTTCAAATCCTATTGGACGTAATACTCTTCAATTGTTCCAAATTGTTGTGCAATATATTGGAACAAATTCTTAAGCTCTTTTTCCTGTTCCGAATGTCCCACCAAATTATGAAATATTCATTTTTGTTCTTGAAGTAAAAAAAGTTCAGTATGTTCCTTAAGAGCCTCTTCCAGAAGGGCTTGTGCTTCTTCCGTAAATGTACCAGTAGAACGTATAATTTCTCCAAACTGAGGTTTATTCTTTATCAAATACTCGCGTAACTGAACGAGAAATTTTCTCACCTGTGCTATCTCTAATATATCTAGGTATCCATTCGTTCCGGTATAAATAGTAGCTATTTGTTCTTCTACTTTCAAAGGAGCCGCCTGAGATTGTTTGAGCAACTCACGTAATCGTTGACCCCTTGCCAACTGATCTTGAGTAGCTTTATCAAGATCGGAAGCAAATTGTGCAAAGGCTTCCAACTCTGCAAATTGAGCTAACTCTAATTTCAATTTTCCAGCTACCTTTTTCATAGCTTTTATCTGAGCCGCGGATCCTACTCTAGATACGGAAATACCCACATTAATAGCGGGTCGGATCCCGGCATTGAATAGATCAGCTGATAAAAATATTTGTCCATCGGTAATTGAAATTGCATTAGTGGGAATATAAGCTGAAACATCTCCAGCTTGAGTCTCAACTATTGGTAGAGCCGTAACACTCCCCTCACCTAACTGGGAACTTAATTTAGCTGCTCTTTCCAAGAGACGGGAATGCAAATAGAAAACATCTCCCGGATAAGCTTCTCGGCCAGGTGGTCTTCTTAATAGAAGAGACATTTGTCGATAAGCTTGTGCCTGTTTGGAGAGATCATCATAAATTATTGAAGTATGTTGTTTCTTATACATGAAGTATTCAGCCAAAGCTGCCCCTGTATAAGGAGCGAGATATTGTAATGTAGCGGAAGAATCCGCAGTTTCCGCTACCACAATGGTATATTCCATTGCGCCACGTTCTTGAAATGTATTAACTACCTGAGCCACGGAAGAAGCTTTTTGACCAATTGCTACATAGACACAGATTACATTTTGACTCTTTTGATTAGGAATAGTATCTGTAGCTACTGCTGTCTTGCCGGTCTGTCTGTCCCCAATAATTAATTCTCGCTGACCACGTCCTATAGGAATCATAGAATCAATAGCAATAAGTCCCGTTTGAAGGGGTTCATATACGGAACGTCTTGATATAATACCTGGAGCGGGAGATTCAATCAGTCGAAATTCGGAAGCTGAAATTTGACCCTTGCCATCAATGGGTTGGGCTAGAGCATTTACAACACGACCCAAATACGCATCACTTACTGGTACCTGAGCAATTTTTCCCGTTGCTCTCACGGAGCTGCCTTCTTGTATCATCAAGCCATCACCCATTAATACAGCTCCAACATTATCCGATCCCAAATTTAGGGCAAGGCCTATTGTACCATCTCCAAATTCCAATAATTCCCCTGCCATTACTTCATCAAGACCATGAATACGAGCAATGCCATCTCCTACTTGAAGTACGGTGCCAAGATTACCAACTCTTACTTCGTTATTATATTGTTCGATCTGTTTCCGTATAATACTACTAATTTCGTCGAGTCGAATATTTCCCATTAGCACTCATTAATTATCTGTTGAGAAATAGGACCTATAACAACTAATCATTTGTGTTCATCATGGCTCTAAGCAGGCCAATATTGTGATCGATCGTACGTAAATGTAACTCAGTATTCAAACGACTATTCAAAGTTCCTATAGCTCTTCGTAAAGCTTGGCGAGAAACTTGTTGTCGGATCTGGTCAATTGCTCTTTGCTGTTCGGCGTAAACCGTCTCATTCTTTGGATCCTCTAATTGTTCCAAATTCTCAGAAGCAACTTTGATGAGATCCTCTTTCTCTCGTTCTATCTGGGAGTCTCCATTTACCCGGATTTCGTCCGCTATCCTTTCCACTTCCCTTAAGCGAACCCGAGCTTTCTCGAGCTGATCGATAGCTACTTTACATAGTTCTTCCGAATTCTGAATAGTACTCAATATTTTCTGTTTACGGTTATCTAATAGATTACTTAATGAAAGTAGATTATCTATTCACAAATTTCATGAATTCATAATCTCTTCCCAAACCGAACACGAATCTTTCGATTCATTCGGCTCTCCTGCTCAGTTCTTTTTTTATTCCCCAGGAACATATACGTTCCCTTCCCTCATCAACACCAAGCCTGCCCTTTCCGTTCCGTTTACGGAAAATTAGAATCAATCTATAAAAGACCGAGATCTCCGAAGGGCTCTTCCGGCAAAAGGGATTTGCAATTATCAATAAAGTTGTTCTTTTTGTTGTCGTTTCCCCTTTTCTCTCCTTTTCTTCCCCCATGAAATTTGAATCAACATGAAATTTGAATCAATACGTTCCGTTCAACCAATTCATTTGTGCCTCCTCCTTTTTGTTCTATCGAATAATTTCCCTTCTGTGTAGGTCGTCGGTTCAGCATTGGAACTAAATTTGGATGGGAGATTGGGACTATTTTTCAGTAAATGGATTATTCCATTGATATGAATGTTATATATCGGATCAATCTCCAACTATGCCTTTGAATACATCTCATCTTGACACAGCGGTGGAAAGAGTACCCAGTTAGTTGTGCTTAGACTTCAAGCAGTTCAGCTTTAACCATTCTAATGGTCCTCTCTCATTGGTTGGTTGGTATAAACTAAGAGTTCATTTCCCAATCAATTACGAAATGCTATAGTTCTTCGCTATTCCCTGTTCGGAAGTAATTCGTTGAGATCATGCACTTTTCTATCTCCAAACTCCAAAGTGCAGCTGGTTGGGCCCAGCCATATTATTCGAATATACAACTCGCACACACTCCCTTTCCAAAATAGATTAGTACACTAAGCACCACACTTGGATTTATTATATTTGTTTCTAAAATATTGGTATTTGACCCGAAACCCCCAGCAGAAGGCCAATAACTCAAGGAAATGAAAGGATCAATTACATTTTTCATACGCTCTCCCCTCATAGATAAGGATATGTTCTACAGAATTTTGTTCTTTTCTTATTTGATCCTATCTATCTAGTTCTGGATAAGAATATTTGGGATACTTAGTCCCAGGTCTCATATAAGGATAAAAAAAAAAAATGCTTGCCCTATCCACTCCCTTACCTGCCGCACGCGTCATTAATCTTTGTGACCGAAGTATAGGTACAGGAAGAAAGACAATAATTCATTTGCTAATTATTCGGATCAACCCTTCCCCTAAAAGATCAACTGAACAATGTTTTCAGGATCAAACAAAGGGATTCGCAAATAGAAGTGCTAGGGCCACAACTAGTCCATAAATAGTTAAAGCTTCCATAAAAGCTAAACTTAGCAGTAAGGTACCTCGTATTTTACCTTCCGCTTCTGGTTGTCTCGCAATACCTTCTACAGCTTGGCCCGCAGCAGTGCCCTGACCAACGCCGGGTCCAATAGAAGCAAGCCCTACAGATAATCCAGCAGCAATAACGGAAGCAGCAGAAATTAAGGGATCCATGGTAATCTCCTCTTACTAAGGTTGGGAAATAGTTGATAATACGACAGTTTCATCTATTGATTGTTCACCAATAGTGAAATTATGGAACGATTTCTTCCGAAAACTAAGAACCCAAAAGATTTAGGTATCAAAATATCAACGAATAACGAAATCTATTATTCCCTATGAAGATATTTATTCATGAAAATATTTATTCTTCATAATATTTGAAATACAGATTCCATTTTATTGAACATATGAATTCTTATCACGGAGAGAGAATAGACTGTGTAAAAGCCTATAAGTAATTATATATCACATCTATAGATGATATATTAATCCATACAATAAGGCTTTTAATCGATATAAATGGATTAATATATGAAACAAACCATATACAAAATAAACATGTTAAAAAATCCTCCCCTTACTAGGAACAAAAATTGAATCGTTCTACGCCGAGGTACATTTTTTACTCAACCAACTCCGATTAGTGAACCTGTTCGATCCTATTTTCTTTCATATCTCTATACAAATGGACCAATCTGATCCACTCTATCTGGAGATCTAATGGACGGAATTAGTAGTTAACTGATCCTAAATCTTCTTACCAAACTTTTGTTACTAAGAATTTCGATTTGCTCCTACCATACATATAAAATCATAAGTTGGTACGATACTTAGAAAATATTCTGTCTGATTGGACAGTTATTTAGTGGTTTAATGATGACCCTCCATGGATTCACCTATATAAGCTGCGGCTAGAGTTGCAAAGATCAGAGCTTGAATACCGCTCGTAAATAATCCCAGGAACATTACAGGTATAGGAACTACTAAAGGTACCAGAGAAACAGGAACGGCAACTGCCAATTCGTCGGCTAATATATTTCCAAAAAGTCGAAAACTAAGTGATAAAGGTTTTGTAAAATCCTCTAAGATGTTAATTGGTAAAAGTATTGGGGTTGGTTGAATATATTTACCAAAATAACCTAACCCCTTCTTTGCAAGACCTGCGTAGAAATATGCTATTGACGTAAGCGAAGCTAGAGCAACCGTAGTATTAATATCATTTGTAGGTGCAGCTAACTCCCCTTGAGGTAATTTTAGAATTCCCCAAGGAAGAAGAGCACCTGACCAGTTAGAAACAAAGATAAATAGAAACATAGTTCCAATAAAGGAAACCCAAGGACCATATTCTTCCTCCCCAATCTGAGTTCTGGTCAAGTCCCGAATAAATTCGAGAATATATTCAACAAAATTTTGACCACCGGTAGGAATGGTTTGTGGATCTCGAACAGCTATGGTAGCTGAACCTGATAAGACAGCAATTACAACCCAAGAAGTTATAAGTACCTGTGCATGAACTTGAAACCCCCCTATTTGCCAATAAAAATGTTGACCCACCTCCACACCGGATATCTCATAGATATTATTCAGTGTGCTAATAGGAGATTGTACGATATCCATATCCATATTACCCCCTTGTAAAGATTAACTTAAAGAAGAAAAGAAATGATTTTTGTCGAATGAGGGATTCCTCAATTATTTCACTCTCATCATAATTTTTGGTGCCACGAGATAATAAAATGGTTATTCCATTAATAATATTTTTCGATTTGGAGCAGCCAACCAAACCAATAAATGAAATTCGCTCTTACGAGATCTTAGATGGAATAGCAGCCAACTCAGTAAATCCTCAGGTCCCCCCCTTTTTTTTCTATTTTATTATTATTATTACTAATTAACTATCTATTAGCCCTTCATATGGCTATAATGACCTTAATGACCTTCCTTCGCAAATTGCTGACGTTGATCTGTTCAGGATCAATTGGATTGAAGCTATACCATCATCATTGGCTGGAATTGGGATATCTACGAGATCTGGATCACAATCTGTATCAACTAAGCAAATTGTCGGAATACCCAAAGTTCTACATTCCCCAAGAGCAATGGATTCTTCTTGTTGATTAGTAATTATTGCAATATCGGGTAAGCTCGTCATGTATCTAATTCCACCTAGATATTTCTGTAATTGGTCCAATTTTCTCTTGAGCATTGCTGCTTCTTTCTTTGGAAGTTGATTTAATCGTCCCGTATCTTGTTCTTTTTTTAAATCCTTGAACTTCTGAGGTCTCGTCTCTGTAGTAGACCAATTAGTTAACATACCACCAAGCCATTTTCTATTTACATAATGACATCGAGCTTCTGTAGCAGCTGATGCTACTAAATCAGCTGCTTGATATTTCGTACCGATTATCAGGAATTGTTTTCCCCTACCTGCTATATCAAACGCCAAATCACAGGCTTCTGATAAAGAACGAGCAGTTTTAGCTAGATTAATAATATGAGTATCTCTACGCTCTGTAAAAATGTAAGGTGCCATCTTAGGATTCCATTTCCTAGTTTTATGCCCTAAATGAACTCTTGCTTCCATCATCTCTTCCAAATCAATGTTCCAATATCTTTTTCTCATTCTCGTTCGCTTTCCTCCCCAAAATAACGAAATAACATGGACTGTAATATCTAATTATTCCAACGGAATCGATTACATCTCAAAGATTGCCTATCTGTCTAGTACGTGGTACAAACGTTCTCACTCATAGAATATTTTCTATTTTTCTATTATATTATAGAATTAATATTCATGAACATAAAAATGAATCTCTTTATAAAGACTATTTCTCAAGGCTATTTTAATGGCTGTTTCAATATATTGTGAGAATTTTCTTGAATGGAAAAAAAAGATACTTTGTCATGATGAAATAAAATATCTTTCACTTTGTTGCTAAATAGATTCCTATTCCCCATTCTTGGATCCATTCCGTTCCGTTTCCCTGAACGGCGAATATGCTGTCCAGTACCGGCAGGTATAATCCCCCCGAGAATAACATTTTCCTTCAAGCCTTTCAACCAATCGATACGACCTTGTAGAGCAGCTTTAGCTAAGACCCGAGCAGTTTCCTGGAAACTCGCTTCGGATATAAAACTTTGAGTATTCAGAGATGCCCTTGTTATTCCCAATAACATAGTTTGATAGTAGATTGCCTCTTCCAGAGCACGATTCATTCTCTGTGCTCGTGATAATCCAATGAGTTCCCCGGGTGAAAAAACATTAGCTGTTCCATCTTCTGAAATTAATACTTTCGACGTCATTTGGCGTACAATAATCTCTATATGCTTATCACAAATTCGTACCCCTTGGGATCGGTAAACCTTTTGAATCTGATTGACTAAATGAGTCTGACTTTGTTCCATAGTAATCCTAGCACTAATGAATAACCCCCAAAGACTTCCAAGAAATCTTGTCATATCCCCGGTCCAATTTTCAAAACTTTCTTTCAGATTCATCGATATTGAATTATTCAAACGGGCTTCTGACAATTGTTCAACTTTAGGAAGACCTTGAATTATATCACTGGATTTGAACCTTTCATATATCAATGTTATCAATGTATCTCCTTTGTCAAGAATTTCTCCATAATGACCATGAACAGTCGCTTTTCGAGTAGCCAAATAGGGTTTAGCTGATCTAATGACTAAAGATTCCTCATCAACTGCTATAATTTGACCAGATTCGGGGAGTGGTTCATGTTCGGATATACATACACTTTCAGGCATAAATTGTCCAGGACTAACTACTGGAAATGTTCTTTCGCAGAATTCGGATGGAGAATAGCACCAATTTGGACCCAAGAGATTGGAGATGATGTTCCTGCACGGATCGAAATGAGAAATTCTCGTATTTTCGTCCATAAAATAGTATTTAGGTACTTGAAAAGTATTTAAAGAATTGTGGAAAATGGAATGTTTCTTTGACAATACTTTTTTATAAGTTAGAAAATGGGAGGATGGGAAACGGTTGGTGATACTATGTAAATGACCCAAAAGACCCGAAAATTCAATGATTTTTTTTCTCATAGGATCCTCTCTATTTGACTTATTTACCGTATCATAACATTTGAAATCATTGAATAGAACGATTCGAAAACAGTCGGATGGTGACAGAACCATAAAAGATCCACTGTCTTCCCCCCCATTAGATAATGAACAAATAGTTCCTTGATGCTTACTAATTAATTGACTCTCCCCATTGGAAGAGAAAAGATTAGTGTGGTACAATTTGTTATGGAACATCAAATTTGAACTTGCTTGATTGTCCCTTCTCCCCATGAAAAAAAGGGGGTATTTCATCAAGCTAATTTGGATCATATTGCTCACGATCTTATTTGTTTTTACTGAAGTAAGAGAAGCATAAGCTCCAGATTCTATAGAATCTATTTGTTCCCAATCAAATCCTAGACAAGTTTGAACCAATGGAATACTTGTGTCACTCATTACTTGGATTCGTTCACCATCTTCTTCGTACGAAATAGAATTGCTAACTTGAATCTGCAAGTTGTCCCCTTCCCTCGATAAATCTAGGGAAAGGGAAAAGGGTGTTGTCATATCTGGCCCATCAGGTATTCCATATTCTACGTTAGAATATCCAAAAATGGAATTTCTCTGTAGAATACCACTTTTGGGTATTCTAAGAATCGCATCAGGACAAGGTATTCTTCTTTTTCCCCATTCTTTATCAAACTGCAACGGGACGATGAATCGATTCATTTGTTTTTTCCCCTTAATATTGTAATTCTTAGGGGAAAAGGTGACATAAATAGAGTCTTGATGCTCGTTGGATATGGTCCGATCAGTTTCTGAATAACTGAAGATTTTTTCTTCCTTCCCATAGCAGTTTGAGTCACCCGATCTATGTTCCATTTGATCCACGTAAGAATCGGAAAGTGATTGATGTTTGGCAACAAAAAGTTGAACATCTACTTGATCCTGATGCTTATTAAATGGGAAGGGTACTACACCGGATCCGTATATACCTCCTGATAATATCCATAAATAACCCGTCCTGAGTATAGAATGAACATTACCATGTACATATTCAGGTGCATGACACACATTGGTACTCCAGTGCATTTCTCCTTCTAGGTCAGAATATATATTTTTGCGAACTTTCTCCTTGAAGGAAGATGTTCTAGCACGAACCTCGGCAATAATTTGTTCCGATTCCACATATTGATCATTCTGAACCAAAAGCAAACTTTGTGGTGGAATGGTTAAGTTCTGTACTTGATCCTTACCATCAATAGTGATGGATAAGTTATTATGACATAGATAAGCAGGATGTCCATTACATGTACGTGTAGGATAAACCAAATTCTCATTGAATTCAATCTTTCCATTGAAAGGGGCTCGTACATGTTCTGCAATATCACCAGTAAATACCCCCCCGGTATGAAAAGTCCTTAGTGTTAGTTGAGTTCCTGGTTCCCCAATGGATTGGCCCGCAATAATACCTACCGCTTCTCCTAATTCGATCAAGTGATTGTGAGTAGTACTCCGACCATAACATAATTGACAAATCCGAGATATACTCTTGCAAGTAAAGGGAGTTCGTATATATATTGATTGTGTTCGAAGATTTATTAATTGATTGGCGAGTCCAACCCCAATATCTTGATTGCGCGTGGCAATGCATCTCCTATTTATATATACATCGTCTGCTAGTACACGGCCAATCAGTATTTGTGTTCGTACAACAATTTCATTTCTATCCCTCTCTCGACCTCGAATGGGACTTACGAAAATACCTTTGATAGTGCCACAATCTTTTATACGTACTACAATGTGTTGAACCACTTCAACGAGTCTACGCGTGAGGTATCCAGCATCTGCTGTTCGTACAGCAGTATCCACAACTCCTTTACGAGCCCCATAACAGGAAATAATATATTCCGTTAAAGAGAGCCCTTCGCGTAAATTCCTTCGAATGGGTAGATCAATGATTTGTCCTTGAGGATCTGACATTAATCCTCTCATACCTACTAATTGGTGAACCTGAGATGTATTTCCCCTAGCTCCTGAGAAGGACATAACATGTACTGGATTTAAGGGATCAGTCATGCTAAAATTCGGATTCATTTCCTTTCTCAAATATTCACTTGTAGCATACCATATCTCGATCGATTGACGTAATTTTTCCACTGCATGTACATTCCCATAATGATTATGTTTCTCCGAAATAGAACCTTGTTGCTCCGCATCTTGGACAAGCCATCCTTTGGAAGGTGCTGTTAAAAGATCATCAATTCCTAATGAAATAGCTGTATCAGTAGCTTGTTGAAAACCTGAAGTCTTGAGTTGGTCCAAGATATGTGATGTATATGTCATTCCGAAGTGATCTATTAATCTGCTAATAAGCTTTTTAATGGCAGTTTTATCCATCACTTTATTATAAAAGGGCAAATTATCAAAGGGCAATCTGGTTCGTTCCTTCATAAGGAAAAATCTCCATATTTTCATGAGCAGGATTAAGCAATGGGTTCAAGCCGGTTATTCGAAGGCTTCCTCGATCTCTATATCTGCACTAATGAAAAGATCATAAGATCAATAACATTAGATCCTGAAAGCTGGTAGTGATTTTTTTGGTTGTTCAGAACGGGCAAAACCTTGTATGGCTTCTTCCATTTCTCGATTGAAACGAGTACGACCAACAGTTGTTCGAATGTATATATTAAGGATTTCCCCTCTTCTACCTTTTCTTATTCGATAATGTTCATGGATTTCGTGGAAGGTACCCAAAGATTCGTATTGAACCTCGATAGGGGCTTCTTGGTTTACGGAGGTAATGATACGTAAATCCACTTCCTCCCACCGAAGCCATAAGGGGCTGTATAAGTCAATTCGTTTCTGTCGATAAGCTCTGAGCACATCATCATAACTATAAAAGGAAGGTTTCTTACAGGAAAAGCTTTTATTTTCCGAGTGATACGGGTGGTACCTATTCCCATAAATACCTTTATTATTTCCGACCGTTGATATATAAAGTCCAAGAAGCATATCTTGAGTCGGTATAGAAATAGGATCTCCGATAGCTGGAGACAAAAGATTTTTCTCAGAAAACATGAGTAAACGAGCTTCTGCTCTAGCTTCCAGAGATAAAGGTACATGGACAGCCATCTGATCTCCGTCGAAGTCCGCGTTAAATCCTCCACAAACCGATGGATGTAAACGAATGGCGCGTCCTTCTACTAAAATAGGTTGAAACGCTTGTATTCCTAATCTGTGTAAGGTAGGTGCTCGATTCAATAATACGGGATGTCCTTGCATAACCTCTTGAAGTACTTCCCATACAATGGGTCCCTTATCTCGAATCATACTTTTAGCAGCTCTTAGGTTGGGAACAATATGTCGTCCAATGAGACTACGAATTACAAATGCTTGAAAAAGTTCTATTGCTATTTCTGAGGGTAATCCACATTGATATAATGATAGAAAGGGACCCACCACAATAACGGAACGACCTGAATAATCAACTCGTTTCCCTAGTAAATTTTCACGAAATCTTCCCTCTTTGCCTTCGATCACATCTGAGAACGATTTATAAGGCCTATCATGACTGTCTCTCATTGGTTGTCCACAGATGCCATTATCGAGAAGTGCATCTACGGCTTCTTGGATCAATTTTTTTTGACAAATAATAAATGACTCAGATCCACTTCTTGCTAATAAATTGGTAAGAGTATTATTCCGATTGATAACTCTTCGATAAAGTTCATTTAGATCTGATGAAGTAATCAGTCCACCTTCACCTAATTGAACGATTGGCCTCGGTTCGGGAGGAAGAACTGGTAATAGGCATAAAACCATCCATTTTGGTTCTATATTTGTTCGGAGAAAATGTTTAGCCAATTTCATGCGTCCAACCAGAAAATCCTTTCTTCTTCGAATTGTTTCATCCTCCCATCCATCCACAGTATATTCTTGATCCTCTTCCAATCTATTCCATTTCAATTCAACCAAATTCTTCCATTCCATATGTGAACGATCTATAATCATTTGCAGATTCAGACCAGTTAGTTGTTCCCTAATAGCATCTCCCCCAGTAGCTATTTCTCTCTCTTTAAATGTTCCAGAACCTCGAGCAAAGAGGTAATGAGTACGAGCAGAGAGGTAATGAGGAATAATATCTCTCCAGGATTGAATCTCATAATTGAATGTACCCCGTGATCTCAATAAAGTTGGTTTGTTAGCTATGGGCCTAGCAAGAAAAAGATTCGGATAGGTTATTCTAAGATTTCCCCCCTCAGGATCGGACGTGAAAGTTTCCTCTCATCCGGCTCAAGTAACTATAAAAAAAAAATATGCGAAAAACTATTTTTCGCTCTGAAGAGAGAACGCTACTCTCTGCTCAAGTTCCAGGTTCATTTGAGTATTCCTTTGCGATTCTACAATATAGATATGGAATTATTGAGCAGTCTCCTCCCTTCCAAACAATACATTTCTTTTTGAAAAGACCTTAAATTAGGGATTTACTTGTCTTTATCTCGTTCCATTTGATCCTTTAGGTTCCTGCTTGCTCCACTTCGATGGTTACAACACTATCTATCGATCGAAGCATATGTGCGATGAATAGACTTCTATAGCCATATCTTTGGTCCGGAATACCTCTTATTCAGGGATAACCTGAAAGAGAATTACTTTTGAATTCCATTATATAAAATAAGTGTTTTCACGAAGTTCAATTAGCAATTTGATACAAAATATCTAAACCCTGGACTAATTCCTCTTTCTCAACATCTCTTCAAGATGCTTATAATTCTGAGCTTCATGCTACTCCTCCGGAGGGACATGTCAGAGTTCAAGGCATCCCAATAAGATTGAATAGGATGACAGTTCCTTATTACGGATCTGTATGATCGGAACTTGTGATCAAGTCACACATCGCAGTATACTAGGCCTTCTAATTCTTTCCGAGTTTTAGCTAATAGATTCGCAATATAACTGGGAAGGCGTTTCAAATACCATACGTGAACCACCGGACATGCCAGTTTAATGTATCCCATTCGATATCTTCGAATTCGAGAATCAACAAATTCAACTCCACATTGTGTGCAAAATTTTGAGTCTATCTTCTCATTTCCGATCCCTGGAGAATTTCCACAAGAACAAACTTTACTTTTGATAGGTCCAAAGATTCTTTCACAAAACGATCCATCTCTTTCTGGTTTATTAGTTTCATAATGTAGAGTATAGGGTTTAGTCACCTGTCCAACTATCTCGCCATTAGGTAAAATTTTTTTTGACCAAGCACAAATCTGTTCGGGAGAAGCTAATCCAATTCGAAGTTGTTGATGTTTATTCTGGTCAATCATAAAAGATCTTGATTCATTCTGATCAAACTTCCTCCCTATCTATCTGAAAGTCTTTCTCAGATATAATAGCATGATTCAATTCTAGAGCTAAAGATCGTAATTCTCGAATGAGCAATCGGAAAGATTCTGGAGCAGTGTCAGGTTTAGGTATTGGCCCTCCAGTTATAATGGCACCAAGTACTTCATTACGAGTTCTAATATGGTCAGATTTGAGAGTAAGCATCTCTTGTAAAATATAAGCAACACCAAAACCTTCTAGAGCCCAAACTTCCATTTCTCCTACTCGCTGCCCCCCTCGTTTGGATTTTCCTCTAAGAGGTTGTTGTGTAACTCGTGCATAAGGTCCACTCGAACGCGCATGTATTTTATCATCAACTTGATGACTCAATTTCGACATATAAGCTTTTCCTATTGTAACAGGTTGTTCAAAAACATCTCCTGTTCTTCCATCGATTAATCTATGTTTTCCAGGATGATCCGGTTCGAATACCCATGGATTAGCTGTTTGTTCACTAGCTTTATAAAGCTCAGGAAACACTAGTTTTCTCGAAGCTTCTCGCTCATATCTTTCGTCAAAAGGTGTTATTCTATAATGTTTGTTCATCAGGTTTCCTGCTAAACCAAGCAAACATTCAAAGATCTGTCCTACATTCATTCGTGAAGGTACCCCTAATGGATTCAATACCATATCAACTGGTATTCCATTTTGCAAATAGGGCATATCTTGTCTGGGCAAAACTATTGAAATAATACCTTTATTACCGTGCCTTCCAGCTACTTTATCACCCACTTGTATCTTACGTTTTTGTGATATATATACGTGGACTGTTTCCGCATTATCACCGGAATCATCTACTCTATTGATCCATCTCACATCAATAACTCGACCTCTTCCACCTATAGGTGCTCTGAGACAATTTTCTCTCGCAGTGGATACCTCAATACCAAATATGGTTTGTAATAATCTTCCTTCCGGGGCACATAATGATTCTTCTGTTGTTTGAGGCGTTAATTTGCCTACCAAAACATCACCTGTTTCTATCCAAGATCCTAGCATTACAAGACCATTTTCGTCCAAATGACGAAGTGAATGAGGATCTAAATGAGGTATTTCTCTAGTGATTCTTTCAGGACCCTGGCTCGTCATACAGATTTCAATCCTGTATCTTACGATATGGAAAGAGGTATAAATATCTTCATATACCAGACGTTCACTAATGAGTATTGCGTCTTCAAAATTGTATCCTTCCCATGGCATATAAGCTACTAAGACGTTTTTTCCCAAAGAGAGTTCTCCCCCTACCGTAGCCGCACCGTCCGCCAGAATTTGTCCCTTCTTTACACATTCCCCTTGACGAACTTGAGGTTTTTGATGCGTACAAGTATTGGTATTAGAACGTTGATACATAACCGATTCTGTTCGTACAGTGTCTCCATTAACTGATGAAGTTATATTTACAGCATCAATATACTCGATCCCTCCCTCTTGTGTAGCTATAGCTACACTTCCTGAATCTAGAGCTACTTGACCTTCCAACCCAGTTCCGGCAATGCACTTCTCGGGTCGGAAAAGTGGAACTGCTTGACGCTGCATATTAGAACCCATTAGAGCGCGATTCGCATCATTATGTTCGAGAAAAGGAATAAGGGAAACTCCAATGGAAAAATATTGGAAAGGAAAAATACTTCTGAAATGGATTTGTTCCCATGCAATAACTATAAATTCTTGTCGGTATCGAGCTGGAGTAATTTGTTCCTCTTGAATCCCTTGATTTAATGCCAAAGAATTTCCCGTAGCTATCCGATAGTATTCATCCTCACCTTCTCCCGGTAATAGGTAAACCATATTTTCTTCTATCGATCTCTCAGAAATCTTATAGAATGGACTTTGTAAAGAACCGCAATGACTAATCTTTGCATGAATAGATAATGATGCAACAAGTCCAGCATTCATTCCTTCGGACGTATCGATTGGACAAATACGCCCATAATAACTGGGATGAATATCCCGTGTCCGAAAACTAGCAGTTCGCCCTGTTAAGCCCCCAGGGCCTAAATGGCTCAATTTTCGCCCATGAGCTATTTCCGTCAATGGATTAGTTTGATCTAAAAATTGGGATAAGGGATGTGAACCAAAAAAATCTTGAAAAGTGTTTTTTAATAGAGTTGAAGTTACCAAGTTCTGAGGAGTTGATCTACGCTTGGTTGCTCTGTGTATAGTTCTTCGAACTGCATCTTCCAAACGACCTAGAGCTAATCTGAATTGATTCTGTAATAAATCTGCTACAGAACGAATACGTCGATTCCTGAGATGATCTATATCATCGAGTGTACCCATTCCAATTTGAACTCCGATAAGGTAATCCACAGCAGCCAATACATCTTGTGGTAATAAAAAAATATCGTTCTCGGGTATATCAAGGTTCAGTTTTTGGTTCGGATTTCGTCGACCAATCTTTCCCAATTCACATCTTTGTCGGAAAAATTTTTCCTGCAATTCTTTACATAGAGACTCGGAAAATACCAAATCGCCACTTACACAGTAGAGTTTTTTATAAAACTCCAGAATGGCATTTTCCTTCGACCAGAGATATTCCTCCCGCTCCCGCCTCCCTTTCTTCTTCCTCAGTAAAAATAAAAATCTTTCGGGATAGCAAGTATTGTCCAGAATCTCTTCGAGATTTAAACCCATAGCTGATAATAGAACTGGAATAGATATTTTTCGTTTTCTGCTTACACGAGCCCATATCCTTTCTCCCACATCGATCTCTAATTTCAATCTTCTTCCCCAATCTGAAATAAGAGTGCCGGTATATATATAGTTTATTCTATTATGATCTAATTCCAAACGGTAATGAATACCGGGACTTATTAATATTTGATTCACCACGATTCTGTAAATTCCATTTACTACAAATGTTCCATGGGAATTCATTAAAGGAATATTTCCGAGAAATACAGTTTGTTTCTGTATCTTCCTACTATTCCTTCGAATCAATCTTGCTGGTACATATAATTCAGAGTAATATGTAAGGGACTGATATACAGCATCTCTCTCCTTGATGAAAGGTTCTGCTAATTCGTATTCATTACCAAAAAGCCTGAATTCTATTTCTTTCTCTGTATCCTCAATTTTCGGAAAATTATGAAGTTCTTCCATCAAGCCCTGATCGATGAAACGACAAAATCCTTCAAATTGTATCTTACCAAATTCGGGGATTGTAAACGCTCCCTCATTTTCATCTAATCGCATTGGAAGTTTCCCATCCGTAGAAAAGCCTATTCAATTATTCCCGATTGATCTATATAGATCAATCCGACAAAAAAGATTCGGATGTATGTATATTCAGTGTTCACTATATCCCGTGAAATTCTACCCGTATCCAGATATATTTCTCCAATAAGAAAAAAAAAAAAAAGATAAGGAAAGAAGAGTTACTTTTTTTTATACTTTCATCCAATCACGTGAAATGGAGCTATGAACGAATGAATCAAACCATTCTTAAATGTGAATCTCACTTAGAAAATTGACTAATGAAAATAGGAAGATTGAAAGACGGAGAACAAATAAATTAGATCCATTTCCTTTATGATTGACTTTAGTATACATCTCATACTATACTTAAAGGACGGACGAATGATTCGATCTGTCCATAGCATTCCCATATCTCGGCGACATAGCCAAGCGGTAAGGCAGAGGACTGCAAATCCTCCATCCCCAGTTCGAATCTGGGTGTCGCCTTGTTTAAGTAAATGGAACGAAAAGTATTTATTTCCATTCCAGAACCTCTGGAGACATATTAGTACATATTACCGATGATGATAGTGAGTTGCGTGCATTTGATCCCGATTCCGTCGTGAATGTACGACCCTCAAGTTAGTTATAGTAACTCGTTGGCCAATGATCAAATGGATTTCTTTATCTCTCATATCAGCTCGAACATCAGTAACGTTCAGAATGCAAAGGTGGACCATATCAACTTCAACTTTGCACTATCGTTAATAGTTCCCTTATCATCTCGATAGTGAAATCATTATTTTTTAGAGAACATCATCCGTATGGATATAGTCGGTATAAGTTGGGCTGCTTTAATGGTAGTTTTTACATTTTCCCTTTCACTCGTAGTATGGGGGAGAAGTGGACTATAATGGTAATGCTTAAGAATCAATTATTGTGTTCCTTCCAGATCATGCATGATAATATCTCTTGTTCTGTTCTATAAGGATCCAGTAATATTGAATCTTCTTTCCAAATTGAAAGACTCTTTCCATGGAATTTTTTCCTCTTTATCCTCGTAAGGGATATGCATAATTCCTTATCATTCTCATTTTCCTATAACAAATCCAATTCTCTCTAACAGGTTTTAATGTATAAAATGATGTTCGTACCGGAACCGGAAAAAGATGCTCAGCTTTTATCCTAAACAATCCGCAAGTACGTTCAGAATCACGTCTGTTTCCATTGGGTCTATTTTTCCAGAGGCATGAAGAAGGTGATCAGCTCCGTTCTTTTATGGTACGAGGTCCTTTATCCTACATTTACCATATATGGACGAGTAAGTACTATTAAGTAAGATATATTTATCCATATATGGGTGTATAAGAAGAAGTAGTACAAAAGAAAAGGTTAGATAGTCTTTTCCTTCGTACTACTTTTTTCTTTTCAAAATAAATGAAAAAGCAATCTGTATGTAATAGAATACAATTCCATAAATTATTTTATACTTATGATCCAGATCATTCAGTAATCACTCCATTTTCATACAAATCAATTGCTTTCACTGCTTACACTGCATCCGTTTTGACGTAAAGGATAAGTAAAAAAGCAGTAGGAATTGCAAGGAACAGTGCAATAGCAATAAATCCAAGGTTATTTACTTCCATGATCCCCTGATTTTTACTTCGTTTAAAATAGCTCGAGATTTTATCTCATAGAGATGAATCTTTCAAGATCCATGAAATAGATATGATTGAATTAATAGAAAATGAATAGAAAATGAATAGAATCGGTTCGAGTAATGGAATATAACTAACGGATTGATTGAATGATTTCTTCGATGGAAATAGTATAACATAATATGATCACTTTTTAGACGATTAATAGTCAAAACTTACGTGCATCATAAAACATTCCGATCAATGAAAGAATAGAATTAATACGAATAATAACCTTCTGCTACCCTAGAAGATGTTCGTCAGACATTAGAGGTATTTCACTTGGATCTTCACGGTTTAGATTGAATATGAAACCTATCTGGTCCGGTGATTGATTATATAGAAGTATAATCATATAAATTTGATCCAGAGGTCCACCCATGACCCTGGAATAAGAAGGACTATTCAGTCCGTCCAGATCCTGACATGATCATTCTTGGAAATACAATAGAATGTCTGTAAATCCACTGGCTATCCATTATGAAAAGAAGTATTAGCATGAAATAGTCACAATATTCCTGGGAAAAAACAGAAGGAAGATCTACTTTAAATCATTGGGAATTCTCTATAGGGATCTCCGTGGGATTCTTAGGAGGACTACCTCTGTCTAACCCTATCTGTGCTGTGTCATCCTAAAATCTATTGATTTTACGTGTTTTTCATATGAGAATTTGATTCTTCGGGGAGGGAATCATTTTTATTGCAGATTCACTATGATGATTAGATGTTATTCCCGGAAGAAGGGTCTTTTTCCAATTAGTATAGATATTAATATGGATGGATAGATATACTAAATATCTATATGAATATATATACTAAATATATAGTATTTATAGTAAATACTATTTTCTTTTTTCACTCTTCTACGGGGATTAAGAGCTTAATTTATTAACTTATTGGATCGGGACTGACGGGGCTCGAACCCGCAACTTCCGTCTTGACAGGGCGGTACTCTAACCAATTGAACTACAATCCCAATACAGTACAGTTCATCATAATATTTCTTTTATGGTAGGTGCTAGATAGATTGTATAGATTACGTGAGTGCTAGGTCGATGAAATATCTTATCCTTCGCTTTCATCTTTGAAAGTATCAATTAATATGAATATGTGCCCAATTCTATATGAATTGAATAGATATAGATATCGGGGGGGAGGGTTCAATAACAAATTATCTTTTCATCCATGATTGGTATTAATATATCATACCGATAGATTGGTATTTATTATATTGGTTGGGTCGAGCTGGATTTGAACCAGCGTAGGCATGTCGCCAACGGATTTACAGTCCGTCCCCATTAACCACTCGGGCATCGACCCAGGAACAAGAAAGTAATTGAAAGTCTTTAGGTTAAGATACCGAACAAATGGGGTATCCTATTTAATGGTACCCCTAGGGGAAGTCGAATCCCCGTTGCCTCCTTGAAAGAGAGATGTCCTGGTCCACTAGACGATAGGGGCCGCCAATTATTATAATATGAAAGTTCCCCGGAAGTTGTCAATAGTATGGCCAGAATTATTAATAATCTTCTTATTGATTTCCTATCCTTATTATTCGTTCATTCATAAACTTCCAGATTTACTAGAAAATAAAGAATCCACCCAGAGAGGGTTTGCTCATATATACCAATAAAAAAAAATGTTTCTCTATGGGAAAAAATCCTTTTTGCATTGCTCGGATATGCCCATACATTCCGTTGAATCAGAAGATTGAACAACACAACAATGGAAAATATTTTTGAAATGTCCCATCCATATTGCGTTCATGTGGGATAAGGATCCTTTGGACTCACCGTATGTACGGAATTGAGAAATATTGGTTCTGGAGGCGAAAGGGAAGTATATACCGGACCAATTCTTTTTTTTTTTCATTTTTTAGAAAAAGTTAAGCACTATACCCTAATATGGGAACATAAAGTATACATGGACTTTTCCATCTTGGAGAGATTTTATTGGTTCTTAACCTATCTGGAAATAGAGCTTTGAATGGATCAGAGATCCATGTAAAAGATCCTTCAACTATTCGAGTTGATAATGTATAACGAATCACACTTTTACCACTAAACTATACCCGCATATTACAAATATGCATGCAATCGGTTCCGTTTGATGAATGAAATACAAATCTGTTGTCTTTCAGTTAATTTGAAAGAAAGTTTGATGCAGGTTAATCGGAACAAGATTGGTAGGCGTCAATCGATCCGTGTAACGTATCAAATCTTTCACGTATAAGTTCGTTATGAACCCGGGCTCATAACGAACGATATAACATGATTTTGGACAGATCTATTGTGTAGAGATCTATTTTTATGGTTAAAAATGAAAAATAGATTTGATTTACCGCACATAATATATTGTAGATAATCCTAGTTGATAAAGATCTTCGCCCCGATCTTTAGCAAAGGGATAGATACAGCCGGGATTCTCGATTGAACGGATGGAAGAGCACTTTGTTCAACCTCAACGGAATGCGTTGCGTTTGGATGGAGCTAAAACGCCACATGTACGATCGATACTTTGACTGAATCATGGATTGCTTGAAACATATGATATTCGAGAGAACTCCCGAGTTTATCGAAGAGCTAGTAATAAAAATGAACAAAAAAAGAAATGTGATACAATATATAAAATATCGTGACAAATTATCCGCTTCTACGATCCAAACTATTTGGATTGGACAGATTAGACAGATTGGATCGGACAGATACTTCTTTCTATAGATCCCCTTGTTATAGATTCCCTTGAAAATAAAAGGAAAGGAGGAAGCAATTCATCATACTGGCTAGGAATCCCCTACACCTTATTTATAATATTCCAATGATCGATCCTAATTACTTACTTACTATTCGAACGAAGGCCAAGATCCAATAGACTGGGATCAATAGAACCTTGGGTCTATCGGAAGTGGATTAGTAACTCCCAATAATGTAATGGATGATGATTGGATATTATAATGTCAGTCGTTACTTAACTTATTTTCTCCCCCCCCCCTTTTTTTTGTTACAAAGGTTTGTTTACAGGTGCGATCATCTGGTATAGGATCAATCTCGATCTGATGAGGAATAATAATCTGCCTGCCCTGTTCTAACGTTCCCAGCCATCGATCTCGATAAGGACATGAGAATAGTTTATATGATCCGAAAAACTCTTCATTCAGAGCCAAGTCATAGGGACTATGAGGGGATATATATATATATATCTAAATAGTATCACTTAGTGGAATGTATAGGGCTATACGGGCTCGAACCGTAGACCTTCTCGGTAGAACAGATCAAAATTCTTATTATCAAAATAATTTGAGCTGTTCCAAGAACCCAACATGCATTTTCTTGCATTGGGCTCTTTCATTAACTGATGGAAAGATCGGTTAGTCTGCCATTCTCCTCTTTCCAGGAAGATACTAATATGGCTCCGTGTGCTCCAAATTATTACCCTTCGGAAGCAATCCCAAAGTTATTCAAAAGGTTTCCTTGACGTAGGTCTGCCTTGCTCGGGCATAGATTGACTCAAATAGAGTCTCCTCTATCGCTCCAAAAGTAAAATATGACACTTCATACACCTAAAAGTTCATAGAGCGAAAAGAATCTATTTTGAGGTCCCCGTATTATACTCATTATGCCTGGCATTGAACGGAGCTGGGATTGACCATATCAATTAGATTCGTAATTCGAATCGGATCGAACTTAATCTTTGTCATGCTATTGTTCCCCAGAGAAACAAATTGATAGAGTAAGACTATTTCACATAGAATCTATTTCGTGGATCGGACGAATCGATAAACTCTCTCGAAAACCATTGGCGCACGTGTAAACGAGGTGCTCTACCTTGCTGAGCTATAGCCCTTCCTTGCCAATCTTGATGATACATTACTATACTAACCAGATGGATCACTTTCTGTCAAGGTAGATATTTCATGATCCGATACTATGATCCAATACGTTCTAATAAGTTCGATCAGTGCCAGGGACACATTGTCTATACGTTCAATTCGATTTAGAATCGTTTATAAGTTCAACTCTACCTATGAGAATAAATGACCCACTTAACTCAGTGGTTAGAGTATCGCTTTCATACGGCGAGAGTCATTGGTTCAAATCCAATAGTAGGTAAACTTATTAGATACCATTGAAGAGTCGATGGCATCTAATAAGTTTCACTCCACTCGTTTGGATTGAGACGGAACATTTAATCCATTTTAAGATCATTATAGGAAATGTTTAATTAGAGACGGGAAGGCTAGCACTGATAGCCTCTAATCGTGTTCTAGCTCTTTTTAGAGCTACATCAGCCTCAATTGCTTGTCTTTTACCTTCGGCTCGAGCTAAGTCATCTTTAGCTTTTTGAAAAGTTTCCTGGGCCTCTTGGAGATTGATGTCAACATCTCTCTCTGCATTATTTACCAATATGGTAATTCTATCATTGTCTATCTTGGCGAAACCGCCCATCAAAGCCATAGTCGACCACTGCCCATTGAGACGTATTTTCATAACTCCTATATCTACAGCTGCCACAAGTGAAGCATGGTTAGGTAATACGCCAATTTGACCACTATTAGTAGATAGAATTATTTCTTTCACTTCTGAATCCCAAACGACTCGATTAGGAGACAGTACACGAAGATTTAGGGTCATTTTCAGAATTCACTTTCCATTTTGGAGTTAGTTTATAGCCTTTGCGGTAGCTTCATCAATGTTACCCACCAAATAAAAAGACTGTTCGGTAAGACCATCTAATTCTCCGGAAAGGATCATTTGAAACCCTTTAATTGTTTCCATGAGACCAACATATTTGCCCGGAGAACCTGTGAATACCTCTGCTACAAAAAAGGGTTGTGATAGGAAACGTTCAATTTTTCTTGCTCTTGCTACGATTAAACGATCTTCTTCCGATAATTCGTCCAGTCCAGGAATGGCTATAATGTCTTGAAGTTCCTTATAACGTTGTAAAGTTTGCTTAACCCCTTGTGCAGTTTCGTAATGTTCTTCGCCTACGATCCAAGGTTGGAGCATAGTCGATGTTGAATCTAAAGGATCCACTGCTGGATAGATACCTTTGGCAGCTAATCCTCTCGATGGTACGGTAGTAGCATCTAAATGTGCAAATGTTGTAGCAGGAGCAGGGTCGGTCAAGTCGTCAGCAGGTACATAAACTGCTTGAATCGAGGTTATGGATCCCTTTTTTGTGGAAGTAATTCTCTCTTGCAAAGAACCCATTTCCGTGCCAAGGGTTGGCTGATAACCCACGGCGGAAGGCATTCTGCCTAATAACGCGGATACCTCTGATCCCGCTTGGACAAAGCGGAAGATGTTATCTATAAATAATAATACGTCTTGCTCATTGGCATCTCGGAAATATTCGGCCATGGTTAGAGCAGTTAAACCAACTCTCATACGAGCTCCTGGTGGTTCATTCATTTGACCATAGACCAGAGCCACTTTTGATTCTGATATTTTTTGTTCATTAATTACTCCCGATTCTTTCATTTCCATGTAAAGATCATTCCCTTCGCGGGTACGTTCTCCTACTCCGCCAAATACAGATACCCCTCCATGAGCCTTAGCAATGTTGTTGATCAACTCCATAATGAGTACTGTTTTACCCACTCCAGCTCCTCCGAATAAACCGATTTTTCCCCCACGGCGGTAAGGAGCCAAAAGATCTACTACTTTAATGCCTGTTTCGAAGATGGATAATTTTGTATCCAACTGTGTAAAGGCGGGAGCAGATCTATGAATAGGAGATGTTGTGCGAGCATCTACAGGACCCAAATTATCAACAGGTTCTCCAAGAACATTGAAAATTCGTCCAAGAGTAGCTCCACCAACTGGAACACTCAGAGGAGCCCCCGTGTCAATCACTCTCATTCCTCTCGTCAAACCATCTGTAGCACTCATAGCTACAGCTCTGACCTTATTATTTCCTAATAATTGTTGTACCTCACAAGTAACCTGAATTTCCTGACCGGCTGTACCTTGACCCTTAACTATTAATGAATTGTAAATATAAGGCATATTACCTGGAGGAAAAGAGACATCCAGTACTGGACCAATGATTTGAGCAATACGTCCCACATTTTTTTCTACAAGTGCGGAAACCCCGAGAACAAGAGGATTGGTTCTCATACAAAAATGGAAAGAATTTCCATGAAGAATATATATATATATATATAAATATGATTTTTCCAATATCATCAATAAAAAGAAAAAAAAAAAATGTTCCGTATCGGGTCGATGAGATCAGTCAATAATGAATGAGAGTTACCACCTTAGTAATAGCTTACTTTATTTAAAAGTTCGAATTCATTCATATTTAATGAAGTAGGTAGATGGATATGGATAAGGATCATGCAGAAGTGTTCAATTCATCTATTTTAATGAAGTAGGTAGATGGATATGGATAAGGATCATGCAGAAGTGTTCAATTCATCTATAACTAGAACCAATTTCTCCATAACTAAAACCGAAAATACTTCACCATTATGTCGAGATCATCTGTTCAATTTGAAACTTGAACGCTATTCATGACCTTTCTCTCGTCGTTATCTCTTCTCTTCGTACGCACATCTGTTCCCTATTGTATATTTCTTTTCATATGGACAATTCGCACCATTATGGTCAAAGGTCGATTGGGTTCCTTAAATGCATTAATGTCGACTAGTTTAATAGCTGAAAGGTGCTCGGGTCAATCCATGGAGGAAGAACTTAAATAGCCAAAATTGGGTTGCGTCATACATAAAGAACATTATACAATGAGAGTGTATTTAGCAGATCTTATTGTCCAATAACAGGCGACTGTTTTGTAGAATATTTCTGTGAAAATTGCTTGTTTACGTTCGATCCATGTCGAGCAGACCTCGTCCTTGCGATAAATCATTTTTAATAAAGGAGGGACTGACTTATGTCACCAAAAACAGAGACTAAAGCTAGTGTCGGATTCAAAGCTGGTGTTAAAGATTATAGATTAACTTATTATACTCCTGAATATCAGACCAAAGATACGGATATCTTGGCGGCATTCCGAGTAACCCCTCAACCTGGGGTGCCGCCCGAGGAAGCGGGAGCAGCAGTAGCTGCTGAATCTTCCACCGGTACATGGACCACTGTTTGGACCGATGGACTTACCAGTCTTGATCGTTACAAGGGGCGATGCTATGACATCGAGCCCGTTCCTGGAGAAGAAAGTCAATTTATTGCCTATGTAGCTTACCCCTTAGACCTTTTCGAAGAAGGTTCTGTTACTAACTTGTTCACTTCCATTGTAGGTAATGTATTTGGATTCAAGGCCCTACGGGCTCTACGTTTGGAAGATTTGCGGATTCCCCCTTCTTATTCCAAAACTTTTCAAGGTCCACCTCATGGTATCCAAGTTGAAAGAGATAAATTGAACAAATATGGTCGTCCTTTGTTGGGATGTACTATTAAACCAAAATTGGGTCTATCAGCTAAGAACTATGGTAGAGCAGTTTACGAATGTCTCCGTGGTGGACTCGATTTTACCAAGGATGATGAGAACGTAAATTCCCAACCATTCATGCGCTGGAGAGATCGTTTTGTCTTTTGTGCGGAAGCACTTAATAAGGCTCAGGCTGAGACGGGTGAAATTAAAGGACATTACTTGAATGCTACTGCAGGTACATGTGAAGAAATGATGAAAAGGGCAATATTTGCAAGAGAATTAGGAGTTCCTATCGTCATGCATGACTATCTGACGGGGGGTTTTACTGCAAATACTAGTTTGGCTCATTATTGCCGAGACAATGGCCTACTTCTTCACATTCACCGCGCGATGCATGCAGTTATTGACAGACAAAGAAATCATGGTATGCATTTCCGTGTACTGGCTAAAGCATTGCGTATGTCCGGTGGAGATCATATTCACGCCGGTACTGTAGTAGGTAAACTTGAAGGGGAACGAGACGTCACTTTAGGGTTTGTTGATCTACTGCGTGATGATTTTATTGAAAAAGATCGAAGTCGTGGTATTTACTTCACTCAAGATTGGGTATCTATGCCAGGTGTCCTGCCCGTAGCTTCAGGAGGTATTCACGTTTGGCATATGCCTGCTCTGACCGAGATCTTTGGAGATGATTCCGTACTACAGTTTGGTGGGGGAACTTTGGGACACCCTTGGGGAAATGCACCTGGTGCAGTAGCTAATCGGGTTGCTGTAGAAGCTTGTGTACAAGCTCGTAATGAAGGACGTGATCTTGCTCGTGAAGGTAATGAAGTGATCCGTGAAGCTGCTAAATGGAGTCCTGAGCTAGCCGCTGCTTGTGAAGTATGGAAGGAGATTAAATTTGAATTTGAGACGATTGATTACTTGTAACTCAGTTACTTTCGTTCTACCAATTGCACTCGGCCCAATCTTTAACCACTACCACAAAGATTAAGCCAAATCGTGAACGAAGATCTGGGATTTGCAAATATCAATATCTATCTATCTATATATATCTATATAGGTAGATATATATAGATAGATAGATATTGATATTTCCGAGGTAAAATATATAAAACAGAGTGAGTCGATGAAAAGATAACGAATCCTATTCATCCTTTCAATTTATCTTATGGATCAGTCGATACGATAGGGTTGGTAGCTCAGTGGATCAGAGCTCATGGTTCCGGACCTTGAGGTCAAGGGTTCAAATCCCTTCTAGCCCAAAATATTTTGTATTTGGGATGAAAATTACTTTTCATCGCGGTATAGGAGAGAATCTTTCTTTATAAAAGAATAAAGGGTTCTATCATAATCCTAGATCGATACTTTGGATTCCTAAATGAATGGAGATGATCTATTAATGATTCATTCCACTATTGATTAAGAATTCTAATAATTTTATTTATACGACTTCTTTTCATACAAAATAAGATAGAAAAAGTAACAATCTTCACCTTTATACGGAAAATTATATGTCTATAAAGGAATGGTTTGAAGACAGACGTAAACTAACTGGATTACTAAAAGAAAAAGATTCGGTCGAAGGGGATAGTAACGATGTCAATGAAACGGAGAAGAAAAATAATCTAAGTATTGATTACGTGAAAATTAATAAATTATGGGTTCAATGCGACAATTGCGAGAGCTTGCTCTATATCAGATTCTTGAGAGAGAATAAAAGTGTTTGTGAAGAATGTGGATATTATCTGCAAATGAATAGTTCAGATAGAATCGAACTTCTAATTGATCGTGGCACTTGGCGTCCTATGGATGAAGACATGCACACTCTAGATGTTCTTCAACTTCATTCTGAGGATGAACCTTCTAATTCTGATCCTCTTAATTCTGAGGATGAACCTTATAAGGATCATATCACTTCCTGTCAAATAGATACAGGTTTAACTGATGCTATTCAAACAGGCATAGGTCAATTAAATGGTATTCCTATCGCACTCGGAGTTATGGATTTTAAGTTCATGGGAGGTAGTATGGGATCTGTAGTAGGTGAGAAAATAACCCGTCTGATCGAGCGCGCTACCGAGGAATCTCTTCCAGTCATTATGGTATGTGCTTCCGGAGGAGCACGCATGCAAGAAGGAAGTTTTAGTTTAATGCAAATGGCTAAAATAGCTTCTGCGTTATATATTCATCAGAAGGAGAAAAAATTGTTATATTTATCGATTTTGACGTCTCCGACAACCGGTGGAGTGACTGCTAGTTTTGGCATGTTGGGAGATATCATTATTGCCGAACCTAAAGCGTACATCGCATTTGCAGGTAAAAGAGTAATCGAACAGACATTAGGTCAGAAAGTGGAAGATTTTCAGGTGACTGAAAATTTATTTGATCATGGTTTGTTTGATCTGATTGTTCCACGTAATCTCTTAAAAGGTGTTCTGAGTGAACCATTTCGGCTTTACGGTCTTCCTCGTAGAAACAAATGAACGTTTAGTTTTATTCCTTATAACGAAAAAGGATCAAATCGAGTTCCTTGTAACGAAAGTGAAAGTGATACAGTTTCTTATCGAGGTGAAAGAATGATTTCTCGAAGAGAATTGCTTTTCACTCCTTTCTTACCAACAATTTTTGATTATCGATCCTATACTAACAATAAATATAGCCAATTTTTCACTCTCTGAAATAAGATAAAATTTGGTCAGGATTCATGTTCTTCCACTATTTTATTATATAGTATGAATAAGTGATGTAATGAATATATCTATATTCTAATAGAGAATATCTTCATTGTTGAACTCGGGATCTTATTAAAAAACAATTTTGGATCCAACTTGAAATGATTTTTCGGGATTTTTGGAAGAGATAGGGAAAATAAAAACATTTGTGTACATGTATGCTATGAAGAAGGACGAATAGGACTGCTCATTTGGTCCCATCACTTATTTGATCTTATAATCATTCCTTGTAATATGGATAAACATTTCATTTATTAACTAAGGTACTCGTTCTATGATAATTTCTAGCCTACCCTCTATTTTCGTGCCTTTAGTTGGCTTATTACTTCCGGCAATTACAATGGTTTTTTCTCATCTGTATATTCAGAATGACGAGATTTTATGAATCTGATAAAATAAGATTCAAGAAATGGGTTCGGATCTTTCAATTGCAGCAGAACAGAAAGGATATCTATATCTATTTCAGATGATATGAGATAGAACCCTTATAGACACAAAATAGGTATAAATATCCATATTTATTTATCCATATTCATATATGAATATGGATAAATCTTACAATTATATATCCATAAGAGAAACTTGGCTGACTTGACTGAAATGTTAGCTATGTATATAGATAGCTAGTTCATAAGAGTTTGGGAACCAAAGAATGAAAAACTTGGTCATTCCCTCAACTTCAATAGGATGAAATTGAACAAAATTTTTTATGAATCGTCGATCCAAATGGCTCTGGATAGAACCTATAACAGGGTCTCGAAAAATAAGTAATTTCTTTTGGGCTTGTATCCTCTTTCTGGGTTCACTAGGATTTTTCCTGGTCGGGATTTCGAGTTACTTTGGTGATAACCTGATACCCCTATTGTCATCTCAGCAAATACTCTTTGTTCCACAAGGAATTGTAATGTGTTTTTATGGTATTGCAGGTCTGTTCATTAGCTCTTATCTGTGGTGCACAATTTTGTTCGATGTGGGTAGTGGCTATAATAAGTTCGACAAAAGAAAAGGAATTGTATGTCTTTTTCGTTGGGGATTTCCCGGAAGAAATCGTCGTATTTTCCTACAATTTCTTATGAAGGATATTCAGATGATAAAAATGGAAGTTAAAGAAGGTATTTCCCCTCGTCGTGTTCTTTATATGGAAATAAAGGGCCGACAAGACATTCCTTTAACTCGTATTGGTGATAATTTGAACTTAAGGGAGATCGAACAGAAAGCTGCCGAATCAGCCCGTTTCTTGCGTGTATCCATTGAAGGGTTTTGAAATGAACCGGGGAGTTTTTTATCCTCGACATACATGAAAATGTCTCGACATTTTCATATGGATCGGATCAAGGAACATGAATCAATATCCAATCAGGAAATTGAAAAAAAAAATATATATATATTATATATATATATTTTTTTTTTCATATAAATTTCAATAAATATTGAAAGATCATTGTATGCAAATGGAACGATATAGGATATGAACAATATACTATTTTTATGAAATAGTATAGGAAGAGGTAATATAGGAAGAGCGATAAGTTACGATAGAACTGGTATTTGTCCGGGAAAAAGATCATGCAGTTAATTTCTACTAACTAAATGATACTTATAGAATGAATCAGATCGAGATTCTTTTGGTTGGTAGTTCCCGAACAAACATGCCATATCATTTCCTATCCTATCCTAGAGAGGCCGAGCTTATAGAGTAAGTAGATGGATATTAGGTATCAGAAAGAACAATTACTAGATATAGTAGTCCGGTTTTCCTAAAACTAGAACATTTTTTATCTCATCCCGATTCTTCATCACGATCCAATTAATTCTTATATGATTTCGTCATTTTTTTTTTCTTTTTCAAGAGCATTTGTCATCTTTGGAAATAACTGGGGAAAGATTCGTATTCATAAAGGATCGATCCAGTGATCAGAATGAAAAGGATCTTGGGAATGAATAACACTTATTTTACTTCAAGTTATTCTTATAAAAAAGAGTCAGATGGAATGGAAAAAAAAATTGATAATTGGTCCAGATAGAAACGATCTGGAATGATCGGATATCTGGGAACGATTTCCTCCTTATGCTCCGTCTCGCTCATTTGGAGCGAACCTTTTTTTATCCGAGGATATTTTTTCTCGGAGTCAAACAATTACGCAATAGATCAATCTATGGGTCCCATACCTCATTCTATCACTCGTACTTTGTCTAGATTTCGGACAGAACTGACGAGTGAATCAGGTTTGTTAGCGATTCACGAATTGGAAGTGTCCGAATATAAAGCATCAGCTTCCCTACGATATCTCGCATGTTTAGTAGTACTGCCCTGGGTAATTACTATTTCATTACGGAAAGGGTTGGAGCCTTGGATTACAAATTGGTGGAATACTGGTCAATCTCAGAAAATTTTTGATTATCTCCAGAAAGAAAATGCTCTGGGAAGATTTGAGAAAATAGAAGAACTATTCCTGTTAGAGAGAATGGTGGAAGATTCTTCAGGAACACATTCACAAGATCTTCTTCGTATAGAGATGAAAAAAGAAACGATACAATTGGTCGAAATGTACAATGAAGATTGTATCCAGATAATCTCAGATTTATTAACAAATCTAATAAGTTTTGCTTCTATAAGTGCTTATCTCATTCTGGGTAAGAATAAACTTGCCATTATAAATTCTTGGATCCAAGAATTCTTCTATAGTCTGAGCGATACAATGAAAGCTTTTTCTATTCTTTTAGCAACCGATCTATGTATTGGGTTTCATTCGCCCCATGGTTGGGAAATGATCATCGATTCGATCTCCGAAAATTATGGATTTGCCCATAACGAACGAATAATATCTGGTCTTGTTTCAACTTTTCCAGTCATCTCAGATACGATTCTGAAATATTGGATCTTTCGTCGTTTAAATCGTATATCTCCTTCACTTGTAGTAATTTATCATTCGATGAATGAGTAAAAAATAGGTTTTTTTCTGATTGACAACAATTGAAACAGAATAATAAAGTGTGTTTTCCGTGTTCAGAAATTAGCTATTCCTCCCCCTCAGTCTTCTCCTTGGTGCGAGACTTACAATTTATTACTTTTAGGTTTGGTTCAATCAATATAGTAGCAGAATTTTTGACAGGTAACTATGATAGCTACCTACTCTCACCCAAAAAATGATTTGGAACCAATAATTGAACCATGCAAAATAGAAATAATTATGGCTGGACGAAAAAGATGACTTGGTTAATTTCCGTCCTGGTCATGATACATATCATAACTCGGACATCCATTTCGAATGCATATCCCATTTTTGCACAGCAGGGTTATGAAAATCCCCGAGAAGCAACTGGACGTATTGTATGTGCCAATTGTCACTTGGCCAAAAAACCTGTAGATCTTGAGGTTCCGCAGTCCGTTCTTCCCAATACCGTATTTGAAGCAGTTGTTAAGATCCCCTATGATACGCAAATGAAACAAGTTCTTGCTAATGGTAAGAAGGGGGGTTTCAATGTAGGAGCTGTTCTAATTTTACCCGAAGGCTTTGAATTAGCCCCTCCGGATCGTATTTCTCCTGAGATTAGAGAAAAGATGGGTAATCTTTATTTTCAGAACTATCGTCCCAATCAAAAAAACATTATTGTAATAGGTCCTGTTCCTGGTCAAAAATATAGTGAAATTGTGTTCCCCATCCTTTCACCAGATCCTGCTACTGATAAAGAAGCTCACTTCCTGAAATACCCCATATATGTGGGTGGTAATAGAGGAAGAGGACAAATTTATCCTGACGGGAGTAAAAGCAACAATACGGTCTATAGCGCTTCAGCAACAGGAAGAGTGAGCAAAATTTTACGTAAAGAAAAGGGTGGATATGAGATAACTATCGAGAATACATCAAACGGTGGACAAGTGGTTGACATTGTACCTCCGGGACCGGAAATTCTTGTTTCAGAAGGCGAATTGATCAAGGCCGATCAGCCATTAACGAATAACCCTAATGTGGGTGGATTTGGTCAAGGAGATGCAGAGATAGTACTTCAAGATCCATTACGTGTTAAAGGTCTTTTATTATTCTTTGCATCTGTCATTTTAGCACAGATATTTTTGGTACTTAAGAAGAAACAATTTGAGAAAGTTCAATTGGCCGAGATGAATTTTTAGGTCTATAGGTTTTTTAACATGAAGTTGACTGATTGGATCAAAAATGAATACCCCTTCGTAGATGGAGAGCCTTTTATCCTACTTCTTCCTTATATATTCTTAGGAAAATGTGAATGTAGATATATTTACATTTTGAATAGGGAGTGACTCAATAAGCACTGGAACAGATCAACTTGTCGAACGATCCCCATATGCTATGCTATATCGTGTACTATATACATGCCATTCCCTCCTTTCCTTGCCCATGTTAAAAAGAAACAATCCAGAAAATAGATAGATCGCAGGGAGGAGAGATGAGGAGAATAACTAAGCCATCTTGAAGAAGATTCCTATTTTCTCTGATCCCATTCTTTATCCTATCCGATTATTCCTTCTGGAAAAAATTCGGAGAAATTATCTGGTTTCTCATCGAAATAAGAGGAACTAATTGGGTCTTCGATCCTGTCTTGTTCGTCAATTCCTTATACTGAGGAATTTCAAAATTAATAAAGAAGGAAGAGCAGACAAATAAGGGGCAATATAACTCATTAAGCAAAACAACCCTATAAAACTTTTGATAGGGTTCGTTCCTAATTAGAGAAAATGAATAAAAGGTGTTTGTCCTCCTCTTTTATTTTGTAAGCCAAAATAATAGAAGAAAAGATTCTATCCACACATTGATATTTTATTAATATTTTATAGTTTGGGTTTTGACGGAAAGTTCACATAATTTTCTATCAGAGAAATTAGCAAATATTTAGTAATTAATATTTTCCGTTTCTCTATTGTTACTTCGACAGAGATTGAAATTGGATCTATCCAATTTTTTTATCATATATTTGATCATATAGCGGAAGAATAAATTGGCTCATCACTTGACTAAAAGGCATTGAATGAAGTAAATGACAGAAAAATAGATTTTGATAAAGCCTTACCCTTCATTGAAGGGTAAGGCTTTATCAATTTTTCACTTTCGATAGCCCTATAGTAAGGGCATTTCCCTTACTATAGGGATGACCCTAATCCGGAATATGAACCATAGAAAAAGATACCCAGTAGACCAATCACGATAATACCAGTTACAGTACCTATCAACCAAAGAGGGATCCTTCCAGTGGTATCGGCCATTTATCTTACTCCCTTTAACATTTTCTTAAGTGGTCATGCTCGAGACATAAACAGTAATAGCATATATAATTATGAGTATTGGATCTTTCCGAATGGAGTGAGAAGATTCTCATTGTTCCTAATTGAAAAAATAATTAGAGAATAGAACAGCAAGTACAAAAATGAGTAGCAACCCCCAGTAGAGGCTGGTACGATTCAATTCAACATTTTGTTTGTTCGGGTTTGATTGTGTCATATCTACATACTTTCTTTAGATAGAGTTTATCGCTGGATGAACTGCATTGCCGATATTGATCCCAAGAAAAAAACTGTAGGGACAGCTAGCCCGTGAACGGCCAACCATCTAACTGTAAAAATCGGATAAGTTCTATCTATAGTCATTAGTGCCTCCTAAAAAGATCTAGTAAATTCATCGAGTTGCTCTAACGGATCGAAACGGCCAGTTACTAATGGAACCTCTTGTCGGCTTTCTGTGAAATACTCATTCGGCCGGGGGCTCCCGAACACATCATAAGCCAAACCCGTGCTGACAAATAACCAACCTGCAATGAATAGAGAAGGTATAGTAATGCTATGGATAACCCAGTATCTAATACTAGTAATAATGTCAGCAAAGGAGCGTTCTCCTGTATTCCCAGACATGCTCAGCTCCATATATTATTGTAAAGTCAGTCAAGGGGGAATTGATCCCATGAAAGATAGAGATCAGGAAATGGAAAACTACTGATATCTTCTCCAATCCTTGTTCGATTGTCAATGTTATACCAAGGGTATCTTTGAAGTCTACTGGACCAGTATAGCTAGCCTTCTTCCGACACAGCAATACAATTTTGATGAGTATCGAGAAGGAACGGGATAGAATGATTCTGTTCCTGCCAGTTATTCCATCTCTGTTTGGTCAACTGAATCCCAACAGAAAAAAGAGAATATTGCATGTTCCGAGGGAACCCCTCGATAAATGTTGTAACAATTGCATAGACCATGGAAATTTTCGATCGGAATTAGCTTCTACAGGTGGTTGTAGAACCGAAAAAGAGGATTAGTGCCAGGAGCAAAGGCAATCACTATCTCATCCAGAATATTATACTTTTACCCCTTGCTTTTTCATTCCGACATGACATTATGTCCACGTAGATGATCTCAGTAATTCAAATTGCACGGGGATTATTGGTGCTATGCAGATGTATGTCGCTCTTCCAATAGTATCTGGTGCACATGGAATTATGCCACGGACTTATTATATAGTACCTTGTATTAACGAGTAGGTATTACTCATTGGATAAAACCGAGTTGATAGTGCATGCAATAGAACCTAGTCAATTTCATGAATATTGAAAAAACCTAATCCATCTAGAGGATCGAATGATTGGATCAATAAGATCTAGAAATGAAAGGACAAACTGGATATTCATATTCTTACACCTAAACGTGAAATTAACAAAACTTTGACTATGTCTGTAGAAGAGATTTCTTACGGTCCAGTCTCTGGACCGATAGCTGCTACTGGTCCGGTAAAGAAGATAATGAATGCCAGGTGATCCAATCGTACTGATTGATAATTTATTCACCCTGTAAGAAGATTACGTTCGACAATTTGTGAAGGGGTTCGCAGGTGCTATTCATGAGTTACTCGATCGATGTGGGGATTTCTAGCATAATGAAGAAAATGAAACCATAGATTTATTTCCTCTCATCCATGTTCGTTCATACATATCTTATAGTAGATATAAGATCCTGAATTGGTACGAATTGGGACAATTGATCTTTTGTATTCTGATTTCAAGGTTATGGAAAGAAAAATTTAGGTAATTGTCTCATGAAGATATGTATAAACCATATTTCATTCAGTCCTTCCACGTCTACTATAATTAGTTATTTTGGTTTGTTATTGGCTTCCATAATTTTCACCCTAGTCCTATTCATTAGCTCGAGCAAGATACAACTTATTTGAAATGAAGGAAGGGGAAACCCTCTCAGTTCACTATTTCAATTTCAATAATTTCGTTGGTTCTCTCTATATAAATTTCTGATCATTGAGATTTATAGCAAATTCAGGGTACTATCCAGGATAGCTATTATCCCTACTTATTCCGTTGAATCGAAATGATTGAGGCTTTGCCATCCGGAATTGTGTTAGGTCTAATTCCTATAACTTTGGCCGGATTATTCGTAACTGCATATTCACAATACCGACGTGGTGATCAATTGGATATTTGATCCGGGAATATTTTCCCATTTCATTGGCTTGGCCTCCTATTTTTCCTGGGAGGTCAGATTCCATTGCTTGTTCCAGTTGGAACGGAATTCTCGATAATCTAGAGGGTTGGATTTTCTAGGAACAAAATCACGCTCTGTAGGATTTGAACCTACGGCATCAGGTTTTGGAGACCTACGTTCTACCGAACTGAACTAAGAGCGCTTCCTCAAAATATGGAGATAAAGGGAAGGAAAAATACCTTTCGTTGATACTCTACGAGTATCAAAAATTTTTGCATCTGATACGATTCAATTATTTTATGTTCCATTCGAATCGATATCAAATGATCTTTGGTTCCTCTCTTTTTCCATAAAAAAGAAGGGATAGGTAGGGATGACAGGATTTGAACCTGCGACATTTTGTACCCAAAACAAACACGCTACCAAGCTGCGCTACATCCCTTCTAATCATTAGACAATGTTATTTTATAGAATTTGAAATCTGTTTCCCACATTTTTACACCTTTATTTCTCTTAAGAACCCAGCCCGGATCACATTATACATATATTCATAAGTTACGAGTTTCCCCTACAAGAGATTCATAACTATTGGGTTTAATTACTTACGTATTATGATCGATAAGGAGAATTTACAATGCAAGATCTAAAGACCTATCTTTCCACAGCACCTGTGTTAGCTATTTCATGGTTCATTTTGATAGCCGGTCTATTGATAGAAATCAATCGTTTTTTTCCAGATGCTCTGACTTTTACTATCTCTTTTTAATTTTTGTCCTCCCCCTGAAACCGAAGGAAAAAATTGTGTTGGATCTACTTCTCCTACCTCTTGGCTTGGACAAATTAGTTGATTTAGCCCAAAATAGAGATCCAAGTTTGGGAATGGAATGGGGGGGGTAGAATCAAAGTAGAAATATAGATCCAAAGGTTCTTTCCACATTCAATTTTGTAAGTACAACTGAAAACTCCTGATCAAGGATTTTTTTACTTTCAAATCTTTCATCGTGAGATCTCCGGTTATCAACTTCTATCCCTTTTTCCCTCTTTCTTTTTCAGATTGAAAAGCAAAGTAGACCCAATATCCAGAGTAAGTTTATGGCCAAGAGCGGAGATGTAAGAGTAACAATTACTTTGGAGTGCACTAGTTGTACCCAAGATAGTGTTTATAAAAAATTCCCGGGAATTTCTAGATATACGACTCGGAAAAATCGACGCAATACACCTATTCGATTGGAATTAAAGAAATTTTGTCCCTATTGTTACAAGCATACCATTCACGGAGAGATAAAAAAAAGAGATTAAACGTACTACTCCTATCCAGGGATAAGAATAGATCACAGATATAAAAAGAAATGGTATTTCAACAAGATCTTTAATGGAACGATATTTTATAAAGATTTGGAATAAATAGTATTCAAAAGGTTCATGAAACAAACTATGGAAAAACCCAAGCGATCTTTTCGTAGACATTTGACACCAATTCGTAGACATTTGTCACCAATTGGGTCGGGAGATCGGATCGATTATAAAAATATGAGCCTAATTAGTCGATTTATTAGCGAGCAAGGCAAAATATTATCCGGCCGAGTTAATAGATTGACCTCGAAACAACAACGTCTAATGACTAACGCTATTAAACGAGCTCGTATTCTATCTTTGTTACCTTTTCTTTATAATGAAAACTAATTTGATCCATAGAAATGGGAAATAAATCTACTTCTTAATTAAATCGGAGCTAGGATATCTGTTCGATAAAGATGCAGATCTTTAGTCTATTGTCGAAAAAATTGACAGGATTTCATTCTTGGAAAAAAATTGGATTTCATTCTTTTCGTTTCGTTCATTTCCAATCCAATATTGAAAAATATTTCAATGGTTCTACCTTCCCGGAGGGAATTCTCCGGGAGAATCTGTTATATTCATTTCATCTCTAGCTATTTCTTTCATCTATATCTAACCTATTTCATCACACGATAAGTTCTTAAAGATGGTAGAAAAGCAATTACTATCTAATACAGCTATTTGCGCAAGTGTTTTACGATTTGGAAGCAACTGCCTCTTATACAAATATTGGATGAATCTGTTATAAGAGACTCCATTAGCACGGGCTGCTGCATTGATCCGAGTAATCCACAAACGACGAAGATCTCTCTTGCGTTTACCTCTATCTCGGTGAGCGGAAACTAAGGCTCTAGCTTTCCGTTGGTTAGCAGTTCGAAAAAGTTTCGAATGGGCCCCTCGAGAGCCTGATACAAATGCAAGAATCTTTTTCCGACGTTTTCGAGCTATATATCCACGTTTCACTCTGGTCATTGAAGTTTACTCTCATGAATCGCTAATCTTTTTCTCGGTTAGTCATTTGTTTGGTCCATTGAGAATAACGCTGATTCTTCTTATTTAGAAAATAAAAGTTCCAATGGCTTTTGCTACTGCAACCTTCCCAACCATAATTCCCTTTGGATAGGCATCTTCCGGGTAAGCAAGGACTGGGACCTCGTACTGAGAATGAGAAAAAAATCATGGGTTTCATCGTTTCTATGGTTCTTTCTCCAACGGTAAGGTCCTCTTCATACGCCGGAGCTTCTTATTCATTTCCGAAATATGAAATAAGTATGTTATTGGTAACTTGTACGGTTTACCATCTCCAGCTCTACTCTTGAATCATCAAGTAATAAATACTCTCATTACAAGATATATTCATACAGTAACGACATGTAATTCTGGGGTTGGCCAGGTAGCTGACCCTGTTGTTCCGTTCTCGCAGCAATATGAGCATAAACTTTATGCTTCTTAAATTTGCATGATTTCCCCGCTCAATGGATTGATGACCATTCGCTACCAATGAGGAATTGCTTTTCATCCCACATAAAGGTGATTGGATTTGCACCAATGGAAACCATAAATTTCATCCCCGGTAAGGTTAGATGATGGATCTGTACTTGGTTACAGTGGGAAAATTCTTCTGTTATTCCGTTGTAAGAATTTACCAGTCTGTTTCAGCTTTTGATCCAAACGAGTCGCACATACACCCTAGCACATACTCCTCTACGCTGAGGACATCCTCGAAGAGCAGGAGATTTTTTTCTAGTCTCTATTGGCTGTCTTGCATTTCTAATAAGTTGTTGAATAGTGGGCATTCTGGCTGGATTGTATGCGGAATCAATTGGTTCAGATTGATCCTAACCATATCGGGTGATTAATAACTTTCCCTTTTTTTTTTAGGAACAAAGAGATAAAATTACAGTTAATAAAAAAAGAAAAAAAGAGGATCTTCCATCAACCTTCCGCTACGGCATCAACAATGCCATAAGCTTGAGCTTCTGTTGCTGACATAAAAACATCTCTGTTCAGGTCCCGTTGAATGACCTCTCCAGAGTTACCTGTTCTTTCTATATAACATTTTGTTATGTAATCACGAAGCATCGTTACGTGTTGCGATTCCTTATGAAAATCTGCGGCCGGTCCGTCATAATAGGAACTAGCAGGTTGGTGGATCATAACCCTAGCGTGAGGTAATGCTATACGTTTTGTAATTTCTCCTCCGATTAGGATGAAAGATCCCATTGAAGCAGCTACCCCCATGCATATTGTATGTACATCTGGTACTATTATTTGCATAACATCAAAAAGACCTACTCCCGGTATTACTGATCCACCGGGACAGTTAAGAAATGAGAACATATCTTGATTTGCATCTTCTGCACTCAAATATACCATGAGACCCATTAGTTGATTTGCAATCTCGTGATTGATATCCTGAGCCAAAAAAAGTAATCTCTCTCGATAAAGTCGGTTGTATAAGTCCACCCAATTTGCATCTTCATCTCCAGGGGCTCGGAAAGGAACTTTTGGAACACCAACGGGCATTTGTTTTAATGGAAAGAAGTGAAGCACTATACTCTAATATGGGAACGTAAAGTATATGAAGTTATGTCACACATTAACTCTTCCATCGTGGATGGTATTCATAGGGGAGGTTTTTAACCTATCTGGAAATAGAGTTCTAGATGGATCAGAGATCCATGTAAAAGATCCTTCAACTATTCGAGTTGATAATGTAACGAATCACACTTTTACCACTAAACTATACCCGCCACGATCCGATTGTAACATACGGATCGATCTTTTGTCCAACCAATAGGAAGATGAGGAGTTATCAACCTCCATTGAAAGTTTCTATCAATAATTACCTCGTTTTCATCATTACATGAATCTCCATCCCCGGAGATTCAATACTTGGGTAAATAGTATTTCATTCCTGGAGATGGCTCATTGTAATTATAGATTACCTTTGCGAACTGCTGATAAAACAATTACTAATGGACCTGATACAACCATCAGAGTCAGAACAGTGAGCTGTGCAATAACCTCTAGATTCATTTCGTTTTCTTTCACCCCTATGATACCATCGACTTGATGGATGTATGAATAAAATGTTGTCGGGATCAATCACTTTTCACACTTCTATTTTCTCTTCTCCTTCTCCATCTGTGTAGTTTCAATTAGGAAACAATAGCCTTAGCCTTGAACAACTAATATCTTTACAATAGCCTTGAGTAACATTACAATAGCGTTGAGTAACATTTACAAAAATACATCAAATAGATAGAGAGCCTATTAATGAATGTATTTCAATATCTAGGTTTTGAAACTAGATAGAAATAAATGGACTAATCCGTTCCGTGTAACTAATTAATTCAAAAAGATTGGAGAGGGTATGTATGATATTAGAAATCAAATTTTTGATAGCCTTTGTTCTTGCTTTTACAGCAGGTTTTTTAGCGTTCAGATTAGGTAAAGCGCTGTATGATTGATTCTTTCTTTTTAACGATTCGGAGGTTCGAATCCTTCCATCCGTCTGAATAATTGCTATATTCATTGCATGTATTGTCTATACAATCCGTAGCATGTATGGATTGTATCGACAATACATGCATGCTATGGTATACATCCTCACTCCACCATTCATTTTGTTACATTCCATTTTGGAGAGATGGCTGAGCGGACCAAAGCGGCGGATTGCTAATCCGTAGTACGGATCATCCGTACCGAGGGTTCGAATCCCTCTCTCTCCGTTCGGTCACTATTGATCCTGAAAACGGATAACTCCGGATCTTTCTACGGAACGAAAAAGCTAGATACTTTTTCGACTATTCTTTACGTCCGGGATTACGTCCTGGATCGTTCGATAGAAATCCAAAGATAAAAAGAGAAATGAAAAATATCACTACTATGTAAACGAACTTCTGGTACGTGTTTATTAGAAAGTATATCCCACCTGATCCATAAATTGGAAGGAAAGGAGATATCGTTCATGGACGAACAGAAGGATGAATAGGGAGATCTAGTTTCCTCTTTTTTTCGCAGGTTCCTGGAATAATGAACAAGTATTTATGCGTTTTCTCTGTATAAATGGGACCAATCCCCACATTGTGTATTGGTACATACAAACGATAAAATATCTTTGCTTCTCCCTGCTATTATGTATTATTTGCTTCTCCCTGCTATTATGTATTATTTGCTTCTCCCTGCTATTATGTATGAACAGAATTGTTTCGAACCTGTTCCATCATTAGCAATGTCCAAGTTAATAGATGTTCACCTTCGAGATGATCCGGAGGTCTAGCTCGATAGCATGATCTATTCCAATCCAATGTGAGAAAGTTACATAGTGTCTACTTTTTCCGATAAAGGGGTGTTTTCATGGGTTTGCCTTGGTATCGCGTTCATACCGTCGTATTGAATGATCCTGGCCGGTTAATTGCTGTACATATAATGCATACAGCTCTAGTTGCTGGTTGGGCCGGTTCAATGGCTTTGTACGAATTAGCAGTTTTTGATCCATCCGATCCTGTTCTTGATCCAATGTGGAGACAAGGTATGTTCGTTATACCTTTTATGACTCGTTTGGGAATAAAGAATTCATGGAGTGGATGGAGCATCACCGGAGAAACTGTAATTAATCCTGGTATTTGGAGTTATGAAGGTGTGGCCGGGGCACATATCATGTTTTCTGGCCTGTGCTTTTTGGCAGCTATCTGGCATTGGGTATATTGGGATCTGGAACTATTCTGTGATGAACGTACGGGAAAACTTTGTTTAGATTTGCCCAAAATATTTGGAATTCATTTATTCCTTTCAGGAGTAGCTTGTTTCGGATTTGGAGCGTTTCATGTAACGGGTTTGTATGGTCCTGGGATATGGGTGTCTGATCCTTATGGACTAACTGGAAAAATACAACCAGTGGATCCAGCATGGGGAGCTGAAGGTTTTGATCCTTTTGTTCCGGGAGGAATAGCTTCTCATCATATTGCAGCAGGTATATTGGGTATATTAGCAGGTCTATTCCATCTCAGTGTTCGTCCTCCCCAACGTTTATATATAGGATTACGCATGGGGAATATTGAAACGGTCCTATCCAGCAGTATTGCTGCTGTCTTTTTTGCAGCTTTCGTTGTTGCCGGAACCATGTGGTATGGATCCGCAACTACTCCGGTCGAATTATTTGGTCCCACTCGTTACCAGTGGGATCAAGGATACTTCCAACAAGAAATAGATCGACGGGTTCGTGCCGGTCTGGCCGAAAATTTGAGCCTATCGGAAGCTTGGTCAAAAATTCCCGAGAAACTCGCTTTTTATGATTACATTGGTAATAATCCAGCTAAGGGGGGGTTATTCAGAGCAGGTGCAATGGACAATGGAGATGGAATAGCTGTTGGTTGGTTAGGACACCCTATCTTCAAAGATAAGGAGGGAAATGAACTTTTTGTACGTCGTATGCCTACCTTTTTCGAAACATTTCCAGTAGTTCTGGTAGACAAAGAAGGAATTGTGAAAGCCGATGTTCCTTTTAGAAGGGCAGAATCAAAGTATAGTGTTGAACAAGTAGGTGTAACTGTTGAGTTCTATGGTGGTGGACTTGACAGGGTTTGTTTTGGTGATCCTGCTATAGTGAAAAAATATGCTAGACGCGCTCAATTAGGTGAAATTTTTGAATTAGATCGTGCTACTCTAAAATCCGATGGTGTTTTTCGTACTAGTCCAAGGGGTTGGTTCACTTTTGGACATGCTACATTTGCTCTCCTTTTCTTTTCTGGACACATTTGGCATGGTGCTAGAACCCTATTCAGAGATGTTTTTGCTGGTATCGACCCGGATTTGGATGCTCGAATAGAATTTGGAGCATTCCAAAAATTGGGAGATCCAACTACTAAGAGACAAGTGGTATGATATTGCTCCTATCTCTTCTCTAATCAATATTAGTACGAAAGCTATCTCCATAATTGTAAATTACGATCGAATCTATGGAAGCATTGGTTTATACATTCCTGTTGGTATCGACCCTAGGGATAATCTTTTTCGCTATTTTCTTCCGAGAACCACCCAAAATTCCGACTAAAGGGGGAAAATAATTTTGCTTCTCCAAATCCTCATTCTTTCTCTCCCATCAAAGAAAGAATGACCTTCCCTATAGGGGAAGGTCATTCTTTCTATTAGTCCTCGTGATCCTCAAAAGGATCCCTAAGTTGTTCAGAGGGTTGCCCAAAGGCGGTGTATAGGGCATAACCAGTAAAGCTCACAAGTAAACAAGATATGGAGATGGCGACTAAGGTTGCAGTTTCCATTATTAGGTGATCCCAATATCATGGTATGTTTACGATATAATAACAAAGTTAACAGATCTCAACCAATGCAATAGTTTCTATGGCTACACAGACCATTGATGATACTTCCAAAATCGTGCCAAGACCAACCCTTGTAGGAAGTTCCTTAAAACCGCTTAATTCGGAATATGGTAAAGTAGCTCCTGGATGGGGAACTACTCCTCTTATGGGTTTTACAATGGCTCTATTTGCAGTATTCCTATCTATTATCTTGGAGATTTATAATTCTTCCGTTTTATTGGATGGGATCCCGGTTAGTTGGGGTTAGAGGAACTCCAAAATCCGTTCGGCGAGCTCTTGAAGAAAAAAAAGAACTGAGGGATCCAAACCCAGACTAAATAGGGGTTTTGAGTTTTTAGCTTATCTTGTTCCAATAGTTTGATCGTGTAATTACTTTTCTATAAGGATTTTTGGAATATGGGTGTGCGACTTGTTGAAATTGATCCAGATTTATAGTACAGAAGACCGATCTGTTATCTTCATCAAGATGATCCTACCTCGTTGGATATTTAATTGATAGAATAGTGAATCTCTAAAGCACGAGGTCTATTATAGATATGTTCCAGGAAGATCTGAACTATGGTTTGTACCTATCATTTCCTCGTCACCAGGCTTCCAATAAAGAATTTGAAAGAGATATATTTCCTATAATAAATTGAAGGATCTATTCCCCTTCATAATTATGCTGATTATGACCAAAGAATGATATAGTTAGTATCTGATTTCTCTTAGTTAGCATATTTCGTTGAGTGAGCGAAGATCAAAAGGTTATTACCCAGAAAACCTTTTGGGGATTTGAGAAAATCATCGGGGTATAATCTAAATCTGAGGTTTGGATTGATTCATCTATTGAGATCTCGACAAGATAATTCCTATCGATCGTCTATATTAGTTCTTTTATAGATAACTTATATTACACGAATAGGGTAAAAGATCGTTCAAAGGGCCTATAGTGATTTATCATAGGGATGAGCCGACTTGAAATTTTGGCACTATTTGAAATTTTGGCACTATAAAGTCTTCTAATAGAAATGCTGGATTGTTTCGAACCATCCTCATTTCCCCAGCCGGTCAGGCAACGAACCATCAAGTATCTCGATATTTTCTTTTCCCCCAATTTAGATATTCGTGTCCAAAAGCATTTGTGTGTTCTTGTTTAAGCCGTATGAAGAGAAATTCTCATGTACGGTTTTCAGAGGGGGAATTTTAGTTTACCTATCTCAATAAAGTATATGATTGGTTCGAAGAGCGTCTCGAGATTCAGGCGATTGCGGATGATATCACCAGTAAATATGTTCCTCCTCATGTCAATATATTTTATTGTCTAGGGGGGATCACACTTACCTGTTTTTTAGTACAAGTAGCTACTGGTTCTGCTATGACTTTTTACTATCGTCCAACCGTTACAGAAGCTTTTGCTTCTGTTCAATACCTAATGACCGAAGTTAACTTTGGTTGGCTAATCCGATCAATCCATCGATGGTCGGCAAGTATGATGGTTCTAATGATGATCCTGCACGTATTCCGTGTTTATCTCACAGGTGGATTCAAACAACCCCGTGAATTAACTTGGGTCACGGGTGTAATTTTGGGTGTGCTGACCGTATCTTTCGGTGTAACTGGTTATTCTTTGCCCTGGGATCAAATTGGTTATTGGGCAGTGAAAATTGTGACCGGTGTGCCCGAGGCTATTCCTGTAATAGGATCTCCTTTGGTAGAGTTATTACGCGGAAGTGTTAGTGTGGGTCAATCTACCTTGACTCGTTTTTATAGTTTACACACTTTCATATTACCCCTTCTTACTGCTGTATTTATGCCAATGCATTTTCTAATGATCCGTAAGCAGGGTATTCCAGGTCCTTTATAGAGAGGAAAAATAGATTCAAAATAACTATTCATAACTTATTGTTCCGAGTAACGATGGTAATATCTCATCGCCAGGAATATTTCTTATTAGAAAATGGAAATATCCATAGAAAATAGAAAATATGGTCCTCGGATTTCTCCTTTCGATTTTGGAGTATTATTAATCCAATACAAACAAATAATTGGAGTAGATTCTCAGACGGAGAAGATGGATTATGGGAGTGTGTGACTTGAACTATTGATTAGGCCATGCAGATACTTTCTCCGATCTACCACATAAAGATTTATGAGAAAATGTGTCTCTGTCCCAATTTCCTTATCAGAAATAGGAAGTTTAGCACCTGGGTGGAAAAGCATCGGTCAGTTTTTTCCGTTCCAAGAGAATTATTTCTATGATCGAATCCGGATCAGGAAGGGCTCCGTGAGATCCGGTCAATGGGGTAATATTTTCATATAATCAATAATTGGATCATATGACTTTACTTATCCTTTTCATAGTGTGAAAATGCATCCATTTTCCTTGCATCCATTTCGACGGGAAAAAACTATCGGAGTGAAAGAAGGGATCTAAGGAAGGAGAGAGGCCGGATCAATAACAAGTCAATACCTTGTATGCGAAAAAACTTTTGAGGTCTATTCGCGATAATAAAAACAAATTACAAGGACTAAGATGGTCCAAAAAGCATATCGATCATGATCGAATTTGTGAGCTTACTTGGGTAATGAGCATTTAACTGGAATAAGAAAATTACCAATGATGGATGATAATGAACATTATTAGTTCCTATTCTTCCAATCCGTCTTCCATCACGGGAAAAAAGAAGTGATATATACTTCTTCCAGTTATTGTTCGAGCCGGATGATAAAAATCGGCATGTCCGGTTCTTTCGGGGGATAGATCCATGGAGATCTACTTATCCCAATAACAAAGAAACCTGACCTGAATGATCCTGTATTAAGGGCTAAATTAGCTAAAGGTATGGGACATAATTATTATGGAGAGCCCGCTTGGCCCAATGATCTTTTATATATTTTTCCAGTAGTAATTTTAGGTACTATTGCATGTACAATAGGTTTAGCGGTTCTAGAACCATCAATGATTGGTGAACCAGCAAATCCATTTGCAACTCCTTTGGAGATATTGCCCGAATGGTATTTTTTCCCCGTATTCCAAATACTTCGTACAGTACCTAACAAATTATTAGGTGTCCTTTTAATGGCCTCAGTACCCGCGGGATCATTGACGGTGCCTTTTCTAGAGAATGTGAATCAATTTCAGAATCCATTTCGTCGTCCAGTAGCTACAACAGTATCCTTGATCGGTACTGCAGTAGCCCTTTGGTTAGGTATTGGGGCAGCGTTGCCTATTGATGAATCTTTAACTTTAGGTCTTTTCCAATTTGATCCAACTGTCGAATAGAAAAATATCTTCATTTTTTATTCATATATCTAGGGAGTAGTTGCTTTAAGACAAATTATATCTCCCTAGATATACCCTACCCATATTGTCAGAGATTTCTTTCGAATATTCCATGAAATAGAGATATGTCAAAGATTCAAAATGAAATTATTTTCATGACTCTACAGAAGAACTTGGGGAAAGGAAATGAATGAAGAGATGGAATGGAACCATTTAATGAATCTGAAACTAATTCCTGGGTAGATCAATTGCAAAACGTTTTCGTAGAACTTCCAATACCTGTTCGACAGATTCCTTGCCGAAGTGTTCCATTCTCATTAGATCTTCTCGACTGTAATTTAAGAGGTCCAATAATGTATGTATATTGGCTCTTCTGAGGCAGTTATAGGTTCTGGGGGGTAACTCTAATTGGTCAATGAAAATATGTTGAAATGCTATTTTTTCTTTCGTTTCCCCCGTATCAGTCAATACGTGCAAAAGGGGGAAAGGAGGCATATTAGAAGACCCTTTTCTATTGTTAATCCCATCGATGTTCTGTTCCTCTCCATGCAGGAAGGGAATAAAGAAGTCGATCAAATTTCGAGAAGCTTCGTAAAGTGCCTCTCTAGGAGTTAACCCCCCATTCGTCCATATTTCCAGGAAAAGGACTTCTCGTATTTCATTCCCGCTCCCATAGGAATGAATACTATAATTCGCATCGCGAACAGGCATAAAAACAGCATCTATAGGAAAAATTCCGTCCTGATAATTATTTGGACTATGTATAATATATCCGCGATTTTTTTCAATTCGTAATCTTATATCAAAAGTAATTGATTTAGTAAGTCTAGCTATATGTTGTGTAGTATCAATTATTTTCACAGAAGGTGGTAATATGATATCTTGAGCAGTTACATTTCTAGGTCCAACGATATATATAGAAGCTTCTCGAATTCCGTACGAATCACTTCTAAGTACAATTTCTTTTAAATTCATCAAAATGTCATGTACCGATTCTTCAATACCTATTATCGCGGAATATTCATGTTTTATGTTCTCCAATGTAACACGTGTGATACATGTTCCTTCTACTTCTCCAAGTAAAGCTCTTCGCATTGCGATGCCTATTGTATCGGCTCGACCCTTGCGGAGCGGGGATAGAGCAAAACGGCCATAATGAAGACGCTTACTGTATGCTCTGGATTCGATGCACTTCCATCGTAGTGTCTGAATAGAGACTGAGATTTCATCTCGAATCATACCAAGATTATTTGATCAGATTATTAAATCATTTCTTTCTCTTGAAATTCATTCAATTCTTACACACGTCTCTTTTTGGGAGGTCTACATCCATTATGTGGCATAGGGGTTACGTCACGTACAAAACTTAATAGTATGCCACTTCTACGAATGGTTCGTAATGCTGTATCTCTCCCCCGACCAGGACCACTTATCATAACTTCTACTCGTTCCATACCCCGATCCATTAATGTACGAATAACATTTTCTGCTGCAGTCTGGGCAGCAAATGGTGTACCTCTCCTTGTGCCTTTGAATCCACAGGCACCGGCAGAAGACCAAGAAAAAACTTGTCCCCGTACATCTGTAACAGTAACAATGGTATTGTTAAAACTTGCTTGAACGTAAATAACTCCTTTGAGCACTCGATGTTCATTCCTACGTGAACCAATTTTTCTTGTAGTTTTTGACATATTAATCATTATGAGTTCAGTTCGAAAAATGCATATCGAAATCTATTTTACTACTAGATCCGTTCATTGATATAGAGGAGGATTACCCCTGTTTTTGCTTATGTCTCGGATTGGAACAAATTATCATAACTCGTTTCCGTCTACGAATTGGTCGACATTTTCCACAAATTCTACGAATAGAAGCACGAATTTTCATATTTGTGACCCTCCAATTTGCTCATATTACATTTTGTTCCCTAAGAAATAGAGTCCATTGAATCTATGATTCTCGATCCCCATCAGATGTTAAAAAGGTGATTCAATCGTTTGAAGATTTGTTGCTAAGTCTATATATTATACGTCCTTTGCTTAAATCATAAGCACTTAATTCGACCTTGACCCTATCTCCTGGTAGTATTCGTACGGAATTACGTCGAATCCTACCCGAAATATGAGTCAGAATCTGACATCCATTATCTGTCAGAACTCGAAACATACCGTTGGGGAGTGATTCAGTAACCAAACCTTCCGCATGGATCAGATTCTGTTTGTTCATCGAATCTCCTCCTCTTTTGATAAAAAAAATGGACTAACGTGCTTGGATGAAGATGAGAAGATGAATGGTGTCTCGAACCAAACTTGCTCCGACTTTTCATACCATGGGGATATCTTACAGAATCAATATTTTTGGACAAAATTGAGATAAATTACCAGACATAACATAATATTTCTCCTCCAATTTTTTTCTGTCGAGCTTCTCGATCCGTCAAAATTCCTTGTGAAGTAGAAAGAATTACGATCCCCATTCCACCTAGAACTTTTGGAATTTCTCGATAATTGGAATAAATCCTCGAACCAGGTTTGCTGGTACGCTTTAACGTGGTTATATATGTCCTTTCCTTCCTTCTCCGATATTTTGAAGTCGATATCAAAAAAGATTTTTGGCCTTCCTGATGTTCCCTAACATCTTCTATAAAACCTTCTCGTAAAAGGATCCTTCCGATGTTCTTGGTAATATTAGTAGCTGTTACTCGAACCGTTCCTTTTCCTACCATGTCGGCGTTTCTTATAGAAGTAATTAGATTGGCAATAGTATCGTTACCCATGACGAACGAATTCTTAGGAATTCCTGGTCTCGATATAAAAGGCATGTTCTATTTTCTTCGAGGAATATGCCTGAGATGCAATGAATTGATCAATATACCATTTGATGAACTATCAGTAGAAGATCTGTACAAGATCTATCAGTACTTATAAGACTTCGGGAGCCAATGAAACTATTTTCGTGAAATTCAATTGTCTCAATTCCTGAGCAACCGGACCAAAAACTCGAGTTCCTTTTGGATTTCCTTCCTGATCAATGACAACTGCTGCATTATCATCAGATCGTATCATCATTCCATTGTCACGTTCAAGTTCTTTACAGGTGCGTATAACTACGGCTCTAACTACTTCTGATTTTTCCAGGGGCATGTTAGGTACTGCTTCTTTAATTATAGCAATGATAACATCACCTATATGAGCGCATTTACGATTACTTGCTCCTAGAACTCGAATACACATTATTTTTCGGGCTCCACTGTTATCCGCTATATTCAAATAAGTTTGAGACTGAATCATTTTTCCTCCAAAATATTTGTTACCTCGGCGGATAACATGAAAAAAAAAAAAGAGAAGAAAAGGAAGAGTTCTTACGAACTAATAATCTTCTTCCACCAGAAATAGCTCTTTCATTCTGTATGCGTTAAATAGTAACAAATTGAGTACGTATAGGCATTTTGTATGCAGCTATTCTAGCAGCTGCTCTAGCGACGGTTTCGGATACTCCGCCCATTTCATAAAGTATTCGACCTGGTCTGATGACAGATACCCAATATTCGGGAGATCCTTTCCCGGAACCCATACGTGTTTCCGCAGGTCTCATTGTAATAGGTTTGTCGGGAAATATACGTATCCATATTTTTCCGCCACGACGGGCATAACGAGTAATCGTTCTTCGTCCGGCTTCTATCTGCCCAGATGTGATCCAAGCCGGTTCAAGTGCTTGAAGAGCGAATCTACCGAAACAAATACGATTGCCGCGATAAGATACTCCTTTCATTCTTCCCCTATGTTGTTTACGAAATTTTGTTCTTTTTGGGTTATAGTCGATGGTTTATAGTATTTTGATCCCATCTCTAATCCAGAACCGGACATGAAAGTTTCTTCTCATCCGGCTCCTTGTGAAGAATCTATGTCAAATTGGACAATATGTAGTTAGTTATTAGTTATATATATAAATGAGTCTATATCTACGCATTATGCATATCATAGATAGAATCTAATTTACGGGACGAAAAACTCTTTCTTTCAATCCAATGAGACTCTTAAGAAATAATTTCACAGGCGAATATTGACTCTTCCGGTATTTGCTCCATGGGGTCGACTTACTCAGAGACTCCAATTAGATTAATTCGTTTTCGGTTTATTTCGCCATCCTATCCAATGAATGATTAAGATTCCTATATGATCTTATGCAGTCATAGGTTCCATCGTTCCATAGCTTCTATCTAAATGCCCAGGTCTTCCCTCCGCAATGGAGCTTTCTTTTCATCTGTTACGGAATCAATTTCCTTAGTTTCCATCGACCCGAAGCTCTTTCTCCTTCATAAACTGAATCCCTTCAATCTTGCTTGAATGAGTCAGGATGATTCTTATGCTTTATCACACTGCTTTTCGGAGAGTAATTAATGAACCATACAATATTGGGAGAAGATTTCATTTCTCCTTTTTTTTTCTTTTTCCGCATTACCAAACACCTTTCTCGCTTCACGAAAGAAAAAAATGAGATTTTTATCTTTCGTGGAAGAAAGTCTTTACGAGGTGTATATACCCATAGTTATTGGATCTTGGCAATATGAAGCAATGAGTTAGTCTCTAGTTTTTTTATACCAGGGACCAATCCGTTCTTATTTCGAGTTCTCCATAACTCCGGAAAAGAATGAAAAGCTCGATTCCAACGAGTCGCACACTAAGCATAGCACGGTTCCAAAATGGTAAATCTAATTTCTATTCGATCTGATAGAATTGATGATCCATGATCGGGCATATTAGGAAAAAGACCAATTATTCCTAATCCTCTAAAATCCAAATTTTGATCCCTAAAACTCCATAGATGGTTTGAACCGGATAATAACAATAATCAATCCTAGCTCGAATTGTCTGTAGGGGAACCCTACCTCCCCTGTCCCATTCGACCCGGGCAATTTCCTTTCCGTCGAGACGTCCTGCGATTTGGATCTGAATACCTTCTACATCTTCCCGTTCAGCCAGTTCAATAGCTTTCTTCATTGTTTTTCTGAATGGAACTCTATTCTCTAGTTGTAGGGCAATATACTCCGCAAGAATATTAGGTTTTCTATAGGGTTTCGCAACTTTTTCTATGGCAATGTGAAGTTTTCGGTCCACAGAATCGAGCATATTTAGTACATCGTTTCTTAATTTTTCAATTCCTTGACCCCTACCTTCTATTAACAACAAGTTGGGAAATCCAATATAGATTTTTACCTGAATCAAATCGATCTTTCTGCTAATCTCTACACGTGCAATTCCTCCATAATTTGAGGAGCTCTTCATATGTGTTCGTACATAGTTTTCAATGCAAGTACGTATTTTCTGATCTTCTCGGAGATCTTTGGAATAATTCCTTTGTTGTGCGAACCAATGGGAACGATCATTTTGGGTTACACCCAGTCTAAAACCAAGTGGATTTATTTTCTGTGCCATACCTATCCTCTTTCTCGGGATTCTATTGACATAATCGGATCATTCGATCTGGAGATTTCTTCCAATACAATAGTTATATGACAAGTGGGTTTCTGTATTGGATAACCACGTCCCTGAGCTCTAGGTTGAACCCTTTTGAAAACAGCACCCTCATTCACTTCAACTCTACCGACGAGTAAATTGGCTTTGTTCAAACCCATATTGTGATTTGCATTCGCCGCCGCAGAATGAATTAATTGTGATATGGGATAACAGGCCCCATAAGGCATCAGTTCCAGTATCATAAGTGCTTGTCCATATGAACGACCACGAATTTGATTAATGACTCTACGTGCTTTATGAGCAGACATACGTATATTTCTTGCCAAAGCTCGTATCTTTGGACCTGAACTATTATTTCCCATTGACTTCACCCTCCCCAATGAATGACAAGTATCTCTCAATTAACGACGAGATTTCTTATCGTTTCTCGCATGTCCCTGAAAAAGTAAAGTAGGTGCAAATTCCCCCAATTTATGGTCTACCATACGATCTGTTACATAAATAGGTAAATGTTCCCTCCCATTATGAACAGCAATTGTATGACCGATCATTGCGGGTACAATGACAGATGCCCGGGACCAGGTCACTATTATCTTCTTTTCTTCCTTTATGTTTAGATTTTTAATTTTCCTCAATAAATGATTAGCCACAAAAGGATTTTTTTTCAGTGAACGTGCCATGATCAATTACCTTTATTCCCTCTTTTTTTTGTTTTTTATTTATGGGTATCCAACCATTCTTACTCACGTCGACGAAGGATTGAAGCATCACTGTATCTATTCCTCTTCCGACTTTTCTTTCCAAGCGCACTATAGCCCCAGGGGGTCACGGGTTTTTTTCTGCCAATTGGGGTTCTTCCTTCCCCACCTCCATGAGGATGGTCTACAGGGTTCATAGCTACTCCTCTTACCTCAGAACGCTTACCCAACCAACGTTTAGCTCCAGCTTTACCGAAACTTCTATTCTTTGCATTGATATTACCCACTTGTCCAATTGTTGCTGAGCAGTTCTCAGATATTAAACGAACTTCTCCAGATGGTAATCTTAATGTGGCCGATCGATCTTCTTTTGCGATCAGTTCTGCTACAGCACCTGCCGCTCTAGCTAATTGTCCACCTTTTCCAAGTGTTATTTCTATGTTATGTATAGCCGTGCCTAAGGGCATATTGGTTGAAGTAGACTCTTATTCCGATGAATTCAAATCCCTTCCCAAACTGTACAAGCCTCTCTCAGGGCATACAGCTTTCTGGATGTATATGAGATGTCACATATATCTATTAAATAGAATCGAGATGAGAAAGGGCATCTATTGTATTCTCTATGTCCCGATTCTCTACATCCTAAGTCTCTCTATTCCATCATCTGGCTTATATTCTTTATGTAGCATTCAGAATGAATGACTTTATCAAATTACGCTAATACTTTCGTATGTTATGGATAACGTAGGAGGCATATTAAACATCTTTTTCTCTTCTCTCTCTTTCAACTTTTTGTCCTCTACCCATCTTTTCCTTTTGGGAATTATTACCACTGTCCAGCTCCGAATCTGCCTCTGACCATCAGATCAAATGTGAGTAACTTGTCTTTTTCGAGGGTGCCTCCCATTTTTTTCATGCTTCGGACAAACAATCTGGTCCTCTCCATATTATCATATCTTCGGAACCAATGATCCGATATGAACAATTTTTGAATCCAATCACCTGCTGTCATTTATCCTCAGTTTCCCTTTGGGGTTCGTCCCGTAAAAGTATCCTAGTTGGATCAGTGATAGATTTATAGGTTTCGCTGTAAACCCAATCGGTTGCTTCCGATCACGTTAATTAATAATTCAAACCGCACTCAGAGGTAGGGCATTTCCTATTGATATAGGAGCTTTTGGACCAGAAAGAATAGTATCTCCAATCATGACCCCTCTAGGATGCAGAATATACATCTTATCACCATTCTTGTAGTGTACCTTGCAAATGTATGCACTTCTATTAGGGTCGTATTCTATGGTTACAATTTCTCCCGATATGTTTTCCTTATCCCGTCGAGAATCAATTTGACGATACAAACGCTTGTGACCTCCGCCCCTGTGTCTTGCGGTAATAATTCCTCTCCCATTACGACCTTTCCCACAATGATGCTGTCCAGAGGTCAATTTCTTCTGCGGGTCAAACTGCACTCTTCCATCGAAATCTGATATGGATCTATTGCGTGTGTCCGGAGTTAAAATTCTATATGAACGGATGGCCATTTAGTTTCAATTTGAAAATCTTATTGTTCTGAAAAGAGTGGAATAGAATCACCGGTTTTAAGTGTAATAATCATACGTTTACAACGTATTGGATGTTTTATCATTGACCCTTTCTTTCCTCCTTTTTCAGGGAGGCGATAACTGTTCATAGCTATTACTTTAACATCGAAGAAATGTTCAATCCAATTTTTAATTTTTGTTTTGTTCGATTGCGAATCGACGTTAAAAGTATATTGATTCCTTTCTAATAGACGAATACTTTTCTCTGTAAGTACTGGATATTTCACCCCATCCATAAATTTTTATCCCTCCTTTCGTTTTTTTCTATCTTTTCTTCTTTTTACCTTTTTTCCCATAATGCCTGTAGCTATTATATCGAATAATATACCAATTTTATTATACAGATATATCATAGGTTAGTTAATGTTTGTTGTTATTTCTCATCCTTCTTCCCATTCCATAAGTAATGGATATGTGCAGTTCCCCTGCATCCAGCAGGAATTGAACCCGCGAGTTCGCCAATTATGAGTTGGGTGCTTTAACCATTCAGCCATGGATGCTGGATAAAGATCATAAACATACTCATACTATAATATGAGTATAGACTCGGGTCTGAAATTGGGTAGTTCGGGACCCAATCACATTCTCTCATATTTGATTCATGTCAAGTATTCTCAACAGACAGTTGAGTAACATTTCATTGAATTCATTTTGTAATAAGCCATGGACGGACTGAACAATAATATGTGAATCAATTAGAATTGATTGTATCGATTGTTCGGTTCTTTGGTCTTCCACCTATGGTGGGTGGGAGAATGATGAACAAGTTGACGGAAAAATAGAATAATTTGATCTATTTCAAGGGAGTATATTCATGTTCCTATTTCCCGAATATGAGACTTTCTGGCTGTATATTTTCATTAATATCTAGCCTCAGTTTTGGACCCATTGGTCAAGAACCGGACTACTAGTTACGAATCAGGTATCGAACCAATGGAAGATACTTGGATTCGATCTAGGATCATTCATTACATGTTCGCTCCAGTTCTTGTTGTTCCTGATGTTGGAACAGTCTCCCTTTATCTATGGACTATGAGTTCTAGTATATAGGGTATATCCGCATTTATAAAAGCTTCAATTCTCGTGCTTATTTTCATCGTTGGTTCAGTTCATGCGTAGCGAAAAGGAGCATCGGAATGGTCTTTATTTAGTTCCGAGTATTCGAAGGGGGGGAGGGGGGAGGGAAGTCAAAAATGACATAAAGCGAATGATTAATCCTATAAAGTTACCTTTACTCGATCAAACAATTCCAAATCCAGTTAAACTACCCCAAACGATCCGTCGAACGAATTGGGCCAGACTCTCCAGTATATGGCCGCTTCTTTACGGTACTAGTTGTGTTTCGGTTCGGACGGAATGAATAGATTGATTCATCTATCTATTTTTATCAGGGTGTATCCGTATTTACATATAGATATGTATCTGTCAATATTAATGTACCCATATCCATCTAGATAGAAGATATAGATGGATATGGATACATGGCATGGATATTGAAATCTTGCCAGGAACCAGATTTGAACTGGTGGCACGAGGATTTTCAGTCCTCTGCTCTACCAACTGAGCTATCCCGGCTCTTTCCTGTGTATCATCCTGGCACAGGGTTTGAAATTGTGTCAACTAAAGATAAGGAAGAAAATTCTTTTTCCCAGTTTTGATAATGATCTTTATTCTTTTCGATCTGGAAGTAACTAATATGAGAAAAAATGGACTGCGATCGAATAATTTCCAAATGATCTCATCTATGTGGATCATATATGACAAAATGAATTGATCAACTGATCAACTCAACTTGTCATAAGATGGAAAGATTAATGTTATCATTTCTTCTCTTCATGAATAAATAAAATATTGAGGTGAAATATTGAGGTGAAAGAATAAAGAAGTGAGAATGGATTCAAACTAACGGAATTGGATAAAATGGATCAGTCGTTCGGGAGTGAACCTGGGTGGGGATAGAGGGACTTGAACCCTCACGGTCTATAAAGCCAACGGATTTTCCTCCTACTGCAATTTGCATTGTTGTTGACATTGACACGTAGAATTGGACTCTATCTTTATCCTCGTCCAATCATTTCATTTATTCCAAAAACTGATTTAACTCCCTATCTAGAGTAGAAGAGTACTGGACCCCAAATGAGATTCATTCGTTAGAATAGCTTCCATTGAGTCTCTGCACCTATCCCCTTCCTATCCTAGGAAAGAAACCATTGTCTCTATGAACCGGATTTGGCTCAGGATTACCCATTCAAAATATCCCAGGGTTCCCTGGATTTGGAAGCTATCACTTGGTAGGTTTCCATACCAAGGCTCAATTCGATCAAGTCCGTAGCGTCTACCAATTCCGCCATATCCCCTTCTCGGAGAACGAGATCATACCTTAATCTAATTCTATTATGTAATCTCCATCAGCGTTATTCATTGGATATTTGCTCAATATTGGGTGGGAAAAATATCCTCTCCTACTCACTCCCCCTCTCTCGCCATCTCTATCTTTACTCCAATCGAATATGACTGGGAATCATTATATTATTTCTGCATTTTCAATGCAATGTTATGATCCTCCTCTAGTCCATTTGGAATAGTGAGTAAAACGATCGATATCAATTGACCCTTCCTTACTTCCTTTTTCTTTCCTTTGAATCTACATTCAGGTGATGTTCCGTTGTAATTGTAATCTAGATTGCATCATTAAATCTGATTCGCGCTATAATTGTTAGGATTCCAAAAGAATCTACGGATCTCACGCCAATGAAATGAGGAGTTATATTCCATTGAGCCTGCTTAGCTCAGAGGTTAGAGCATCGCACTTGTAATGCGATGGTCATCGGTTCGATCCCGATAGCTGGCTCTTTTCTGTTCCTCTCATTTCCATAATCCACAAAGTTTAGGATCAAGATGGAATGGAAGAATACTCTTCCGATCGTTCGTCGGTTCCGTCATGCCATGATCACTTACTCCCAACTAGGAACGGGATGAATTATTGGAGCTATTAGGATCTATAACAAATTAGAGAAAGATCTTCGTTCTCCATATCAAAGAATTCCAGTACTCGTACGGGTTATACTATTCTTTCTTCTTTCCAGCACTATTTGTTAATTGAATAAGGAGTTTCTATGTCCCGTTATCGGGGACCTCGTTTAAAAATAATACGTCGTCTGAAAACTTTACCAGGGCTCACTAGTAAAAGACCCAAATACAGAAATGACTCTATAAACCGGTCTTCTTCCAGGAAAATATCTCAATATCGTATCCGGCTAGAAGAGAAACAGAAATTGCGTTTTCATTACGGACTAACAGAGCGACAATTACTGAAATATGTTCGTATAGCTAGAAGAGCCAAGGGATCAACGGGTCAGGTCCTATTGCAATTACTTGAAATGCGTTCGGATAATATTATTTTTCGATTAGGTATGGCTCCGACCATTCCCGGAGCTAGACAATTAGTTAATCATGGACATATCCGGGTCAATGACCATATGGTAGATATACCAAGTTACCCTTGCAAACCCCAAGATGTGATTACTATAAGAGATCAACAAAGATTGAGAGCTATCATTAGAAAGAATATAGATCTGTTCCAGAGGGATAAATTGCCAAATCATTTGACTTTTAATTCGTTACAATATAAAGGATTCATCAATCAAATAATAGATAGTAAATGGATCAGTTTAAAGATTAATGAATTGCTGGTCGTAGAGTATTATTCCCGTCAAGCTTGAATCGAGAATGAAATGAAAAGGAGGGGTTGGGTTGCTGGACATCTGGAAATTATGTTCTTCTTTTCCCTTCTTTCCCCCCCCTCCCCGAAGGGGACATTTTATGATCCTTCCGTACGTTACCGTTACATTAGAATCTTGTTATCCACGATACTTTTATTGCTTCTTAAAATGATCTTTATCTTACCTTTCCCATACCACGAACCAATGTTTGTTCTATTTTTTATATCACAAATAGAAGGAGATTGATCCCGGAATTAGGAGATCGTCTTATTGGGATTAAATAGATTGGAAAAACAATAGATGAGAATAAAATAATAGGGCGAAAATACGGAAAGAGAGGGATTCGAACCCTCGATAAGCAGAAGCCTACATAGCAGTTCCAATGCTACGCCTTGAACCGCTCGGCCATCTTTCCTACCTATGAGATTCCTTAGTTCTAATTAAGAAAATTAGTGAATAGCGAGTTCCTTACGAATTCTTTTTGTTCAGGTACGATCAGTTCGATCTTGCGGAAATAAATAGATAATAAATAAAGTAATGATTCAATCCCCCCCTGGAAAGACGAAAATACATTTTCTCAAACTTTTTCCTATTTAAGGAAATCTTAAATCATCCTTGTGGATCTAACGACCTTATTCGGATCGCCCAATCAATAATTTGAGACAGATTAACTGATCCATTCCATATTATGATCATATATGGATCTGTAGTGATCGTCTTATCAATTGTATAAGAATTAATTCTTTGGCAATGATCCTGTGTCATGATGTCCATATTTTATTGATATTGCTTTATCTATATGGATATGCGCACACAATTGCTGGGTGGGCATTTCATTCTCATTATGCAATGCTCGATCGTTTAACTCTTTCTTTGTTTGGATCATGATCAAACTGGACTTCTCGAGTTCACCGAATCTAGTATTCTTTCAATACGAATCTTTTTTCCCATTATTATTCATCAATATTACTAATGAACAATTATTCCAAATATTCCCTATCTATTCCCATTTGAAAGAATAAATCCCATTTGAAAGAATAAATTGGAATAAATAGAATGATAACATATTTATGATTGTAAGGAAATCCATTTTATGGTATTGTGCACCAGAAAAAATTTCGTTCATGGAATCATTTGCGTAAGGGAATGAAGGAAATTATAAAATATGTAATTGACTATGCCTAGATCTCAGAGAAATGACAATTTTATTGATAAGACCTTCACAATTGTAGCGGATATCTTATTGCGAATAATCCCGATGGCTCCGGGGGAGAAAGAAGCATTTACCTATTACAGAGATGGTGTGATTTGATATTTTTTCCGTTCTTCCCCTTTTGGGAAAGAAAAGGTATTTGGGAATCAAAATTGGGTCAAAGAAAACTTACGCTCAGTGAAGGTGAGTTCTGGAGATAGAACAATTCCTTCTGTCGTGTATCCCCGATCAATGCAGCCTTAGATGCTTTTATCTCCTGAGGATTTTAGTACCGAGCGAAAGGTTACACCTATGCAATAGGCCTTGCTTGTATAGTGGAACCTATCTGATAGGTGCGCATGGGGGGAGAAAGCACTACGTATGGAAATCGACAACACAAAAGCTTCGTTATAGCTCATATGCATTACCCTTTTCCGAGGGGTAGTGAGAATGGTTGGGACAACAAACATCCATCTCGTTTGTACTTCGGATACCCCTATAATTGAACCATCGGAGATTGTTGAAGTGACTAATCCCCGGAGAATACAGGGCGTTAAGAACAAAGAAACTGTTAGAGGTTCCATTCCTAGTATTAAGATCCTTGGGGTTTGGAAAAGAATCTTTGCAAGAAGGATGGCTAGAGATTCATTGGAAATACACTAGCCCCTGTTAATTCATAATATTGGGTCAGAATCTTTTTCTTTTGTTTTTCAATTTCACGGATTACTCCCCGTATTACGTACTGTAAAGAAAGGAGGAGCCGTATGAGGTGGGAATCTCATGTACGGTTTTGAAGCGGAGATCATTTCAATGGAATGAACGACCGTAACGGATGTCAGCTCAATCGGAAGGGGAATATGCGGAAGCTTTACAAAATTATTATGAAGCTATGCGACTGGAAACTGACCCTTATGATCGAAGTTATATACTATATAATATAGGTCTTGTCCATACAAGTAATGGGGAACATACGAAGGCTTTGGAATATTATTTCGAGGCATTAGAACGGAACCCATCCTTACCACAAGCTCTTAATAATACGGCCTTGATCTGTCATTACGTGCGGCTATCTGTACCATAGAATAACTTAGTTAATAACTACTACGGATAAGGACAAAATAAAAGGCTTTCTACATATGCACCGTCCTAAGTAACGGTTTTTATCAGCTGTAGCAAAAAGAGCATCTCTCATAGGAGCCCGAATATGAATAGATAGATAAAGCCTACGTATTCCATGGATAAAAAATTGAATTGATGATGGAAGCACCATAAAGATCAATTATCGAAAGAAGGTTCGGGCTGATACGATCAAATCTGCTCATTGACAAGAATCAGGAATCAACTTATGTAATAGAGTCGATCTACTAAGCTATTGAGCAGCGGTGTAGCATCAGATCCTAAAGATGTGAAGTACTCCGGACGGAAAGTACTCTTCAAAAATTCTATACGGAACTGAGATAGTTACCTTGCAAAAAGACTTTTATTTGGATGATCAATCTGAAGTATATCTCTTCCTATACTTCATCTTTTTGAGGGTAGGAGAAAAGATAGAACCTGATCATTTAATTGATTGGAAGTGAAATCAGAAACTAATGTCATTGACTTTTTCTGGTCCTTTGGTTAATATGAACTCCCAATGAATCATCTACAAAGAGTATTTTGAAATTTGGGTAGAGGACTAAAAAATAGTTGATTGAGCCGTATGAGGTAGGAAACTCTCAAGTACGGTTCTAAGGGAAGAAAACTTTTCCAAGTTGACCTATCCCGACCGAGGAGAACAGGCCATTCAACAAGGAGATCCTGAAACTGCGGAGGCTTGGTTCGATCAAGCTGCTGAGTATTGGGAACAAGCTATAGCACTTGCTCCGGGCAATTACATCGAAGCACAAAATTGGTTAAAGATTACAGGACGCTTTGGAGAATGATAATTTCTATAAGGAAATCGTTTATGGGGAAATCGTTTTCATTATTGAATATCTTATTTTCTCGGAATCAATGGAATTCTTCCAGAATATTCCCCAAAATGAGATTCTATTCCGTCAGCATCTCATAGCAATATATTGACAATGAAATATATAATATTGACAATATAAAAAAGGAATAAATACCTTTTTTGGTTCTGGATTGTTAATGGATCTTCTTAATAGGGGTAAAATCCATTCGGAGATGTCTTTCATTAATGATCCATCCATTAATAAATATTTATAACGGATGGATGGTCTTTTATATGGGACATACGGAGGAGTATCAATAGATGGATAAATATATATATATATATATCCGTATATATATATTTATCCATCTAGAATGTAATAATCACCGAGAAATACTTTTGAAATAACACTGAAAAAAGCTGTTTCCGGGTCGTAATAGCCCACGGTCCATTAGGCACCTTGGAAATATGTCATAATAAATGTGAACACCTGCCTCATATCGACTCCCGTATCATAATCGCTCCAGTCATAAACTAGAAAATAAGGGGAGAACCGAGTTGAGATATCTCTCTCGGAAGTTAACTAATTCCTATTGGCAGGTTTCTTCTTATTAATGTCCCGTCCGGAAAGGAGGAGAACTCAATGATCATTCGTTCACCGGAACCAGAAGTAAAGATCTTAGTGGAGAGGGATCCTGTAAAAACCTCTTTTGAAAAATGGGCCAAACCTGGGCATTTCTCAAAGACGCTAAGTAAGGGCCCTGATACTACCACTTGGATTTGGAACTTACATGCTGATGCTCACGATTTTGATAGTCATACCAATGATTTGGAAGAGATTTCTCGCAAAGTATTTAGCGCTCATTTTGGTCAACTAGCCATCATCTTTATTTGGCTAAGTGGGATGTACTATCATGGCGCTCGTTTCTCCAATTATGAAGCATGGCTGGCTGATCCCACTCACATCAAACCCAGTGCTCAAGTAGTTTGGCCAATAGTAGGTCAAGAAATATTGAATGGGGATGTAGGTGGAGGTTTTCGAGGGATACAAATAACCTCTGGGTTCTTCCAGCTTTGGCGAGCATCTGGAATAACCAATGAATTACAACTTTACTGCACTGCAATTGGTGCATTGATCTGTGCAGCGTTAATGCTTTTTGCTGGTTGGTTCCATTATCATAAAGCTGCCCCAAAATTGGTTTGGTTCCAAGATGTAGAATCTATGTTGAACCATCATTTAGCAGGGTTACTAGGACTTGGGTCTCTATCTTGGGCAGGACACCAAGTACACGTCTCTCTACCCATTAACCAACTTCTAGACGCTGGAGTGGATCCTAAAGAGATACCACTTCCTCATGAATTTATTTTGAATCGCGATCTTATGGCTCAACTTTATCCCAGTTTTACCAAGGGATTGACCCCATTTTTCACCCTGAATTGGTCAGAATATTCAGACTTTTTGACTTTTCGTGGAGGATTAAATCCAGTAACGGGGGGTCTGTGGCTGACCGATACTGCGCATCATCATTTGGCTATTGCAGTTCTTTTCCTGATAGCCGGTCATATGTATAGGACTAATTGGATCATTGGCCATAGCATCAAGGACATTTTAGAAGCTCATAAAGGTCCATTTACGGGGGAGGGCCATAAAGGTCTTTACGAGATCTTAACTACCTCATGGCATGCTCAATTAGCTATTAACCTAGCTCTTTTAGGATCTTTAACTATTGTTGTAGCTCACCACATGTATGCGATGCCCCCCTATCCATACCTAGCTATTGACTATGGTACCCAGCTCTCTCTGTTCACACATCATATGTGGATTGGTGGGTTTATCATAGTTGGCGCTGCTGCACATGCAGCGATTTTTATGGTAAGAGACTATGACCCAACTACTCAATACAACAATTTATTAGATCGAGTTCTTAGACATCGTGATGCAATTATATCACACCTCAACTGGGTATGTATATTCTTAGGCTTCCATAGTTTTGGTCTGTATATTCATAATGATACTATGAGCGCTCTAGGACGTCCTCAAGATATGTTCTCAGATACTGCTATACAATTACAGCCTATCTTTGCTCAATGGATACAAAACACTCATGCTTCAGCACCCGGTTCAACAGCTCCTGGTGCAACAGCGAGTACCAGCTTAACCTGGGGAGGTGGTGATTTGGTGACAGTAGGTTCCAAGGTGGCTTTGTTACCAATTCCATTGGGAACCGCAGATTTTTTGGTACATCACATTCATGCATTTACTATCCATGTGACTGTTTTAATCCTACTTAAAGGTGTTCTATTTGCCCGTAGCTCCCGTTTAATACCCGATAAAGCGAATCTTGGTTTTCGCTTTCCTTGCGATGGACCTGGGAGAGGAGGAACATGTCAAGTATCTGCCTGGGATCATGTTTTCCTTGGTTTATTCTGGATGTACAATGCAATTTCGGTAGTAATATTCCATTTCAGCTGGAAAATGCAGTCCGATGTTTGGGGTAGTATAAGTGATCAGGGAGTGGTAACTCATATCACGGGAGGAAACTTTGCACAGAGTTCCATTACGATTAACGGGTGGCTCCGTGACTTTCTATGGGCACAAGCCTCTCAAGTGATCCAATCTTATGGTTCTTCATTATCTGCATATGGTCTTTTATTTTTAGGTGCTCATTTTGTTTGGGCCTTTAGTTTAATGTTCTTATTCAGCGGCCGTGGGTACTGGCAAGAACTCATTGAATCTATCGTTTGGGCCCATAACAAATTGAAGGTTGCTCCTGCTATCCAGCCCAGAGCCTTGAGCATTGTACAGGGACGTGCTGTAGGAGTAGCTCATTACCTTCTGGGTGGAATCGTCACAACATGGGCGTTCTTCCTGGCAAGAATTATTGCAGTAGGATAATGGTTAGGAGGATTTGAAAAGCATTATGGCATCAAGATTTCCAAAGTTCAGCCAAGGCTTGGCCCAGGACCCAACTACTCGTCGTATTTGGTTCGGTATTGCAACCGCACATGACTTCGAGAGTCATGATGATATTACCGAAGAACGCCTTTATCATAAAATTTTTGCTTCCCACTTTGGTCAGTTGGCAATAATATTTCTGTGGACCTCTGGTAATTTGTTCCATGTAGCTTGGCAAGGCAATTTTGAAGCATGGGTACGCGATCCCTTACATGTAAGACCCATTGCTCATGCAATTTGGGATCCTCATTTTGGTCAACCAGCTATAGAAGCCTTTACCCGAGGAGGTGCTCCCGGTCCGGTCAATATTGCTTATTCTGGTGTTTATCAGTGGTGGTATACAATCGGCTTACGCACTAACGAAGATCTTTATGCCGGAGCTCTTTTCTTGCTATTTGTTTCTGCCATCTTTTTAATAGCGGGTAGGTTACATTTACAACCTAAATGGAGACCAAGTGTTTCATGGTTCAAAAATGCCGAATCCCGTCTAAATCATCATTTGTCAGGACTCTTCGGAGTAAGTTCTCTAGCTTGGACAGGGCATTTAGTTCATGTCGCTATTCCTGAATCAAGGGGAGAGCACGTCAGATGGGATAATTTTTTGGATGTATTACCGCATCCCCAAGGTTTAGAACCGCTTTTCACGGGTCAGTGGAATCTTTATGCTCAAAATCCTGATTCTAGTAGTCACTTATTTGGTACCTCCAAAGGGGCGGGAACTGCTATTCTAACTCTTCTTGGAGGATTCCATCCACAAACTCAAAGTTTATGGCTGACTGATATGGCTCATCATCATTTGGCTATTGCAATTATTTTCCTGATAGCCGGTCATATGTATAGAACCAACTTTGGGATTGGTCACAGTATGGAAGATATTTTGGAGGCACATGTTCCTCCAGGAGGCCGCTTAGGACGCGGACATAAGGGTCTTTATAACACAATCAATAATTCTCTTCATTTTCAATTGGGTCTTGCTTTAGCTTCTTTGGGGGTTATAACTTCCTTGGTAGCTCAACACATGTATTCTTTACCCGCTTATGCATTCATAGCACAAGACTTCACAACCCAAGCTGCATTATATACTCATCATCAATACATTGCCGGGTTCATTATGACAGGAGCCTTTGCTCATGGAGCTATATTCCTCATTAGGGATTATAATCCGGAACAAAATAAGGATAATGTATTGGCGAGAATGTTGGAGCAGAAGGAAGCTATAATATCTCATCTTAGTTGGGTTAGTTTATTACTAGGTTTCCATACCTTGGGACTTTATGTTCATAATGATGTTATGCTTGCTTTCGGTACTCCAGAAAAACAAATCTTGATCGAGCCCATATTTGCTCAGTGGATACAATCTGCTCATGGTAAGACCTTATATGGTTTTGATGTACTTCTGTCTTCGACAAGTGGTCCAGCATTCGAGGCAGGTAAGAGCATATGGTTACCTGGTTGGTTGAATGCTGTTAATGATAATAATAATTCATTGTTCTTAACAATTGGTCCTGGAGATTTTTTGGTTCATCATGCTATTGCTCTAGGTTTGCATACAACTACATTGATCCTAGTTAAAGGTGCTTTGGATGCGCGTGGTTCCAAGCTAATGCCAGATAAGAAAGATTTTGGTTATAGTTTTCCTTGCGATGGTCCGGGACGGGGTGGTACTTGTGATATCTCGGCCTGGGATGCTTTTTATTTGGCAGTTTTCTGGATGTTGAATACTATTGGATGGGTTACTTTCTATTGGCATTGGAAGCATATAACGTTATGGCAGGGTAATGTAGCGCAATTTAATGAGTCTTCCACTTATTTAATGGGATGGTTAAGAGATTATCTATGGTTAAATTCTTCACAACTTATTAATGGATACAATCCTTTCGGTATGAACAGTTTATCTGTTTGGGCGTGGATGTTCTTATTCGGGCATCTTGTTTGGGCTACTGGATTTATGTTCCTGATTTCCTGGCGTGGATATTGGCAGGAATTGATCGAAACTCTTGCATGGGCCCATGAACGCACACCTTTTGCTAATTTAGTGCGATGGAGAGACAAGCCAGTAGCTCTTTCCATTGTTCAAGCACGATTAGTTGGATTAGCTCACTTTTCCGTAGGTTATATATTCACTTATGCAGCTTTTTTAATTGCCTCTACATCAGGTAAATTTGGTTAATTCTTCTTCATCTTCATAAGTGAATGGAATATTATTGTATAAATGACAATACCCCACAGAGAAAAAATAATAAACGTAATATTTCTCCATCTCAAATCTGATCTATATTTTGATTCCTGGTAGGTAATAGTACCGACTGAACTATTATGGCGAGAAAGAGTCTCATTCAGAGAGAAAAAAAAAGACAAGCACTGGAACGAAAATATCATTTGATTCGTAAATCTTTGGAGGAAGAAAGCAAAGTTTCATCATTGGATGACAAATGGGAAATTCATAGAAAATTGCAATCTTCACCACGTAATAGTGCACCTACACGTCTCCATCGACGTTGTTCTTCGACTGGAAGACCTAGAGCCAACTATCGAGACTTTGGATTGTCTGGACACGTACTCCGTGAGATGGCCCACGCATGTTTATTGCCCGGGATAAAAAAATCGAGTTGGTAGGAAAAAGAAAAAAAAAATTATTGAAGTTTATTGTGATAATGGAAAAGTACCCCTATCCCTCTATATAGGGATAGGGATAGTCAGTCTATCCCATTATTGTTGGATGTACCCATTCATTCTGATTATGATATCAATCAATGGTGCGGAGTAAAGTAGTCTGGTAGCTCGCAAGGCTCATAACCTTGAGGTCACGGGTTCAAATCCTGTCTCCGCCAGACCAGAACATAAGAAGTATTTTGGTCCGGAAAGAATTACTCCCTCACTTGATAAAGTGATTACTCTCTCATTATCACTTTTTAAATTGAATGAAAAGTGAGAAAAAGATACGATCAATACATGAACTATTCATTTTCATATTCCATGTGAAGGATATGGCGGGTAGCGGGGATCGAACCCGCATCTTCTCCTTGGCAAAGAGAAATTTTACCATTCAACCATACCCGCATTTTATTCGTTATGAATATATATATATATATATATATATA